GGAAGGGTGAAAGATTTACCCGGTGTGAGATATCACATTGTTCGAGGAACCCTAGATGCTGTCGGAGTAAAAGATCGTCAACAAGGGCGTTCTAGTGCGTTGTATATTCTTATCTAAGACTTGTATCATTTTATGATGATGCCATGTTAATTGCTAGAAACATGTGAAGTATATGGCTAACCTAATAACGAAAGTTTTGTAAGGGGACTGGAGCAGGCTACCATAGGACAAAAGATCTTATTTCTAAAGAGATTTGGAACTATTATACGTCTAAGGTTCAATATTGAAATCATTTCATAAGTTTTCCCCGACTTGTCAACAAGCAATTCAAAATACCTCGACTTTTTTAGAACAGGTTCGAGTCAAATAGCAATGATTTGAAACTACTTTTTTTTTTTACACTCTTTTGGGAACCTAAGGACTTGATCGTACAGATATGTAAAATACGAGATTTCCAATCATAGCAAGAAAAAGGAAGGAAACGGATACTCAATTTAAAGTGAGTAAACAGAATTATATACATAAAGAATAGATCTCATATCTACCTATATAATCATGTGGAAAGCCGTATTCGATGAAAGTCGTATGTACGGTTTGGAGGGAGATCTTTCATACCTTTAGAGATCCACCCTACAATACGGAGTCAAAAAGCCGAAATAAGTGATTCATTTTTAGCCTTTATGAAATGGATTATTGAACCCTTTTCACACTCATGTCACGTCGAAGTACTGCAGAAAAAGAAACTGCAAAATCCGATCCAATTTATCGGAATCGATTAGTTAACATGTTGGTTAACCGTATTCTTAGACATGGAAAAAAATCATTGGCTTATCGAATTCTTTATCGAGCCATGAAAAATATTCAACAAAAGACAGAAAAAAATCCACTATCTGTTTTACGCCAAGCGATACGGGGAGTAACTCCCAATGTAACAGTAAAAGCAAGACGTGTAGGTGGATCGACTTATCAAGTTCCCGTTGAAATCAGATCTACACAAGGAAAAGCACTTGCCATTCGTTGGTTATTAGGGGCATCTCGAAAACGTCCGCCGGGTCGAAATATGGCTTTCAAATTGAGTTACGAATTAATGGATGCCGCCAGAGGGAATGGCAATGCTATACGCAAAAAGGAAGAGACTCATAGAATGGCAGAGGCCAATAGAGCTTTTGCACATTTCCGTTAATCTATGAACAGGATCGAGATCTATCTATATGGATAGATCTATCTGATCTATACAGATAGATCGATTCGAAAGAGAAATATTTCTTCGAAATTGATCAATATGTCTATCGGAACGAACGAAAGATAAAAGAAAACAAGGATGAAACATAAATCCTAGATCAACCAAGCCCTCGTCGGGGGGGGGCTTGCTTAATAAAGAATAAGATTCTGAGATAAGATTTGATCCTATTCATGAGGATTATGCAAATCTCCTATTCCAAGAATAGAAAGTTGAAAAAGATTGAGACTTTTTCGGAGATTGAATGAAGTTACTAATTCATGATCTGGCATGTACAAAATGAAAACTTCATTTTCAATTATACCCTGAGATCATTTTTATGAAAGAGTTTCATTTGCTTCTCTTCCATGGAGGTTCTATTTTCCCAGAATGTATCCTAATTCTCGGCCTAATTCTTCTTCTGATGATCGATCTAACCTCTGATCAAAAAGATACACCTTGGTTCTATTTCATCTCTTTAACAAGTTTAGTAATGAGCATAACGGTCTTATTATTTCGATGGAGAGAAGAACCTATGATTAGCTTTTTGGGTAATTTCCAAACGAGCAATTTCAGCAAAATCTTTCGATTTCTCATTTTACTATGTTCAACTCTATGTATTCCTCTATCCGTGGAGTACATCAAATGTACAGAAATGGCTATAACAGAGTTCCTGTTATTCCTATTAACAGCTGCTCTAGGGGGAATGGTTTTATGTGGTGCTAATGATTTAGTCACTATCTTCGTAGCTCTGGAATGTTTCAGTTTATGTTCTTATCTATTATCTGGATATACCAAGAGAGATGTACGGTCTAATGAGGCTACTATGAAATATTTACTTATGGGTGGGGCAAGCTCTTCTATTCTGGTTTATGGTTTTTCTTGGCTATACGGTCTATCCGGGGGAGAGATTGAGCTTCAAGAAGTAGTAAATGGTCTCATAAATACACAAATGTATAACTCCCCAGGAATTTTGATTGCGCTCATATCCATAGCTGTAGGAATTGGATTCAAGCTTTCTCTAGTCCCTTTTCATCAATGGACCCCTGACGTATATGAAGGAGTGCGATTCGTTCGACGAATTATTACCCCTATAATAAGCGGATATATATCTTTTTTAGAGATGTTTAGATCTATAAAAACTCTATGGACATGCGGAAGAGAAAAAGACTGTTATCCCCACTCGGGCTAAGGCATAACTTTTACCAAAAGTTATTCGCGAGATTTTTGTTGAAATAACAATTAAGGTAAAGCAAGGTCAAAAATAACTAATATCTTTGAATAAACAGAGATATTTTGCAAGTCAGTTATTACGGGTAGTTCTTACAAAGGATCAGACTAATGACGTATACAATACTTTCATTCTCGATGTAAATGCTACATAGTCAGTTTTCATCCTTCAAGGACTACGAGTGTAATAGAAGCATCCGTCGACAAAAAGATCACCCTAAGATGATTATCTCATGGCTATTGAGAACGAATAAAATCAGATGGTTCTATTTCTCAATCTTTTTGACTTGTTCTTACAGTCAAAAAGATCGAGAAAGTCAGTGATTCACTATGGGAACCGCTGATGGAGGATTCCTCGGGAAGTTAAGGATTAGTAATCCTTTTCTATAAATTGAATCGATTCGGTCTTATACATACGCGAGGAAGGTAATGAAAAAGGAATAAGATGATTATGTCCTTTCTTTTTTTATCACTTAGGAGCCGTGCGAGATGAAAGTCTCATGCACGGTTTTGAATGAGAGAAAGGAGTGAGGGATCCTCTTTTCGACTCTAACTCTCCCACTCCAGTCGTTGCTTTTCTTTCTGTTACTTCGAAAGTAGCTGCTTCAGCTTTAGCCACTCGAATTTTCGATCTTATTTTCTACTTTTCATCGAACGAATGGCATCTTCTTTTGGAAATATTAGCTATTCTTAGCATGATATTAGGCAATTTAATTGCTATTACCCAAACGAGCATGAAACGTATGCTTGCATATTCGTCCATGGGTCAAATTGGATATATCATTATTGGAATAATTGCTGGAGACTCAAAGAATGGATATGCAAGCATGATAACTTATATGCTGTTCTATATTTTCATGAATTTAGGAACTTTTGCTTGCATTGTATTATTTGGTCTACGCACAGGAACTGATAACATTCGAGATTATGCAGGATTATATACGAAAGATCCTTTTTCGGCTTTCTCTTTAGCTTTATGTTTACTATCCTTAGGAGGTATTCCTCCATTAGCAGGTTTTTTTGGAAAACTTTATCTATTCTGGTGCGGGTGGCAGGCAGGCTCATATTTATTGGTTTCGATAGGACCCCTTATGAGCGTTATTTCTATATACTATTATCTAAAAATAATCAAGTTATTAATGACTGAGCGAAACAAAGAAATAACTCCTCACGTGCAAAATTATAGAAGATCTCCATCTTCTTTCATATCAAAAAATTCTATCGAATTGAGTATGATTGTATGTGTAACAGCATCTACTACACTGGGAATAGTAATGAACCCAATTATTGCAATTGCTCAGGATACCTTATTTTAAGGTCTATTTATTCGTTCAATCCGGAAGAATTAGTCGATTTGTCCCGCCCAAAATGGGAATAGGCCGAGATTCTGAGATGAACTTCTAATTATGAGATCAACTTGATCATCGAATTAGAAGTTCATTCTAGACTAGAATAGGGTTATTAATAGGGCTATGTACATTTTCATTATGGGAAAAGGTCATTCGAACGTATGTAGATAGATATCTACGTCGTTCCATTCTATTTAGGAATCGATATATGCGCACATATGATCGAACCTGCTTTTGACATATCATTATTTGGGTACCATGTTCGCTTCTCTAGGCTTCTATTGAATCGAAAAAGAAAAGATGTTCGATCGTGCATATTTTTGATGTATATGAAATATCCTCCGGATAATGAAAATCGAAAGAAGTTGGTGATATATTAGGCTTGGACCTATATAACCGATCGATATAAATACCCCAATACTCTATCTTTGTCATAGATTCTACATTCCATCTATAATGATAGATGATCGTAATATAGATATCATACTCATGGAATATGATTCACTTTCGGGATGCCTTGATGGTGGAATGGTAGACACGCGAGACTCAAAATCTCGTGCTAAAGAGCGTGGAGGTTCGAGTCCTCTTCAAGGCATAATATTGAGAATGCTTATTGAATGAGCAATTCAATAACAAATATCGGATCTAATTGATTATCTCAATGTACCGAGATCGATTTCTTCGATATCTGTTGATACGAAGTATTCCGACGATTCCCTATATACGATATGAGTTAAAGCTGTTGGAATAGGTTCGACAGTGGATCACAAGATCTTGGCGATCTTCTCTATCTAATGAATGGAGAAGTCCATTTCAAAATGGTCCGCCCTGCACCCATCCCCCGAGTAGATACCTCAACAGGAATCACACAAATGCAGGTAGATCAATAGAAACTTCTGGGAAAATGCCCCCCCCGTGACCCAACAGATGGAGTACATTCCACAAAGGAACATATGGGAGAAATTGAATGAAAAAATGAAAAAGACCAAATCTCAGGTGGAATGTTTCTATTTCTTTTTATGTCCATTAAAGAATGCATGAAGCTTGTTTCTTACTAATTATGAGGTATACGCAATTAAGGACATAGATTGAGGAGAATCTATATACCCCTCTTAAAGTTTTGCAAGATCCGAGAGTTGCGATCGAACTTAAACGACTATACCAATGTTGAATCCTGTGACTCTATAGGCAAATAAGGGATCCTTTCTTCCGAATGGGAAGTGTAAGAAAAAAAAGAAGTACCAGAACCAAAATCGAAGAAATAAGGGGTAAGCATAGTAGAGAATATCTCATTAAGTTCAATCAAATTGACTTGGCTCATATTCCTTGCTATGCTCACTCTTACACGGTCGAGATCTCGGAATAAGGAATCTATCTTCAAATTCAAGATCTATCAACTCTTTGTTCTTCTTTTTTCTTCTTCTAACATACTTTCCATTCTTGGACAAGACCGAGAAAGGATTCATTTTCGAATAGGATCTGAAATCGAAGCAGATGTAGAACTTCTCATTTGTTTCCACGACCCTACTACCCGGTCAATTTCGTTCTACTTCATTTCATTGCCCTTTCATCGATGATGACAGATTTTTTCCGGCTAAAATAGATATGTGAAATCTATCTTTTGTTGTATGAATTAAGTGTTCAATTTCCTTCGGAAAAAGCCATCTATTTTTCAACAATGTCCTTGTCATTTGATTCAATAACATTCTGTTAGATAGGAACAGATTTGATAAATATTTATAACTCTCGGATAGAGTATTATAAAGAAAAGATTCATTCGATAATGAACTATTGGTTTCAAGCCATCTTTGGCGATGAATTAACAATTCGAAGCGATCAACCTTTTCTTGCGGATTTTCAATCAACCAACGTTGATATAGAAATGTAGGAGTATATGGCTGTATACGTTTCAATCGGATACCAATTGCTTGAATGCGTTTGAAAGCCTCAATATGTTCCTTTTCTGCAAGAGGCAATTGTTTCCACGAATTTATGACCGAATTGGTCATGAATTTTGAATTATATCTATGAAAAGCACCTTGGATACTTTTTTTAGGGAAGAGATGTTTTTCTTGTCTTCTTATTGAACCGTAAGTAATATAAAGCCTTCTCAGCATTTCTTCATTTGCAAAAAATTCCCGACGTGAAAACACAAGGTGCTGATCTTGAAATAGAAAACCTGTGGGATCCCAAAGAAATCGTCTTCCTAGAAAGAACATTGGTTTATTAGAGGATTTAGATCGCATTTGATATTGTATAGAAAATTGAAATATTCCTATTTCAAACCGCTCTTGTAATGATATATCTTCCAATTGAGACTGTATATGTTGTAGATTCTTTTGTCTTGCGTTAGAATGATTTCTCTCATGAACATAAAACCCCTTTTTATGTGGTCCTTTTTGGAGAGACTCTAAATTCTCTCTAACCCTTTTACAGTAACTGGCCTGCTCCTCTTGAAACAATCCGAACTGATACGAAAATCCCAATTCATTGGGTCTTTTTGTACGATCAAATAGATTACTGCGAAGAAAACTAAGACGCCAGATCCTAGGAGCCCAAACTATGTTATTGACTAATTTTTCATCCATTTGTTTTGCGCCGGGAGTTTCTTGTTGAAACTTCAATTCATATTCTTTATATATAAACATTTTATTGACCATAGAATAAACCCCTTTTCGCATCACATTGAGATGATTTCTCGTTTTGGGCTGAGGAGCAAATGTGATTTGATTCTTATCAGGCTTACCCCGGCATATTCCTAACCATGGAAACTCCACCAGAAGACTTTCTAAAAGACCAGAAGCTAAATCGAAATCATGCTCAGCAAATCTATCGAGAGGAATCCAATTCTCTCTATTTTGTCCCGATATAAACCAGGAATCTCGAGCTGCTGATCCGGCCAAGCAACCCAAAATATGGGGGAGTATGGTCAATTCCTTCATAGTTGTTCCAGCAATAGAAGGTTCTAAATACCATTTGGACAAATAAGAAAACCTTTTCTTCCATAATTCATTATTAATAGATAGAGGATTCATAGAAGAATTCCTTCTAAGTGTATTTTGTATAACAGCTTTTCCCACCTTATAGGGAAGTATTTCGTAATTTTGACCGGATCCAACCTGATTATCTATAGATTGCAAACCCCAAGTTTGTCTATAAAGAGCTAATCTAATTGTATCAGTGCCTATAACTGATTTATTTTGGGTAATACTAATTGATAAGGCTTCATTGGCAAGTGCTGCTAGATCCCGTGCATTGGAACCTATGGTTCTAGATCCAAATTCCTTGGGACAAGACAACTCTTTTTCCGAGTCAAACCCTTTGCTGCGTAAAAGAATAGGAAATTCCTTTTGTCGTTGTGGGATAGGAAGCATTCGAACATTGATTGATCTGTCTAATCGATTTGGAGCTATTGGAGCTGGATCCACTTTTTTAGGAATATGAGTCGAAGCAATAACAAGAAGATTTCTAGTAGAATCTTTCTCATCATCTCTAGAGAGATGGTTCACTAATAAACCAAGGAAAAAGTGAGTTAAGTAATTGACATTCAGTTCATGAATGTTTGGAATCCATATTATGCAAGGGGACATTCTTTTTGCCAATTCGAAGGTGAGATTGAATTGGTGCATTTTTTGCACCACATTATTCATACTTCGTATATCGAGGAAATTAGAATATTCACCTTTGTCATACAGGAACTTGTTTAGGGATATTCTTACCAGAGGAACATAAGAGTCTGCTGCTAGACCCTTGACCAAATAGGATCGTCCGGTTTCCGTAGGACCTATCAGTAAAATCCCTTTGGAAAGGGATGATCCTAAGTGGAGTGAGAAAGGTTTTCCATAAAATGTGAGGTTCAAACCCCTAAAGATTTGTGAAGAGGTAATCTTCCGACAAAAAGCGAGGAAGACCCATCTTTCTGTTAAACGAGATTGATCGAACTCGTGATTCATTAGATCTTTCTGATAAGTGTCGGCTAAATAGATCAGGTAAATAAGTCCCGGCTGTTCAGTGATTTGATAATCAAATTCATTCTTGAAGAAATTATGACTGTGAGTCAAATTCGATCCAAATTGAGAGATGTTTTTTTCTGTTATTAGAAACTGAACTAGTAATTCTCTCTCTTTTCCAGAGATATCCATGCTGAAGCACGATCTGTTCAACTCTCTTCTTATAGGTGAATAAAACTTTCTATTCCTCATAGAATAGATCAATTCGTCCAGAAAATAGATGGATATGTCCCTTATATCCATAGAGAAAAGCAGACCAGGCAAAGGATGATCCATCAGTTTTTGCAACTCGATCGCGTATGACGGATCCATTAAATCTTTGATGCGTTCAAGGTGTATCTGTAACTCAATAAAGGCTGAGGAAACAACGAAAGAATATCGAAGAACGAAATATCCAAGGACGAAAAAAAGGATAAGGATCGAATATTCATACTCCCGAGCATTCAGCAATCTCAGATGTGCCCATATAGATAGAACCGATGACTCATTCTTTTGATTAATCATTTCCTTGAATGAACAAAGATTCCATAAAGAAAAAAACTTATCCAAGATATTGGTTCTCAGATTACATTGTAGAAGTGCCCATAATTGATGAGAAATTGCCCACGATAGATTCGATTTATGCATAATATCATGCAAAATAGATACAAGTTGATCACTGCTATTTAGCAATATCTCCGGAAAAGTCTCTAGAAGTAGATTCTCAAGATATTTCCACCATGCAGAAGTCAAGAGCCATGGCGTATATGCTCGGAACAAATCCCATTTTTTAAAAAGACTCTCTATTTGAGAGATCCTATGCATCTCTTGTTTCTTAGCACGTTCATTCAAACGCGGTGAACAAAATGGTAAGAGATTCCGTTCCTCTTTAGAGAAATTGAAAAGGGTGCTTCTTTTATCTATGGCTTTGTTCTCAATTCTGTTTTTTGAACCTTCTGTTGAACTAGATTTTACAAACCGATCTCGAATCCGATGAAGCATTTCCTGGTTCTTATCTTTTCTTTTTAGAAAGATTTCGGATAGTAAATCATCTCGATAAGATTGAGTTTGAATAAGACCCATGTTTGAACTGAAACCCCCCTTAAGGTACTGATCGAAGTTGTTTTCTTCTAAATCGGATCTATTTAAGAAGGGCTGACAAGAAGTTTTTTCGAAATTGGCTATTCGTTCTCTCGTTAAAGGCGTTGTAGAAATCTCTTCGATCGAGGAAATATCTATTTTATCATGAACAAATGGATTCAATCGAGTTAGTAAATCGAAAGATTTGTACAAGTCATAGATTGATACAAACGTTTGGTTACCGCTTTGTTGCAAATATTTAGGTAAGAATATGTTAGATACTTGTGACTTTATAAGTGAAATAGTATCTTTCTCCAAGTGAACAGGTCTTATTTCACTAATGGACAAAGAAAATAGATTGCTGTGGATGGGCGAAATATTGAATAATTGTCCATATGTAAGATTATGATTTTTTGTATGAATCCTTTCCATATAATAAGGTAATCTTTTCTTATAATTGAACCGAGGATGATGTGAATAATCGAAGAATTGTAGTGTATTTGCTTTGTAAAAAGAAGCTCTCGATGAGCTTTGATTAGATAGTTTTACGGGATTCAACCAGTTGTCTCGATCGTTGGATATCGTCGAAAAATCAGTGTTATCGAACAATTCCATGCAATTCTTTTCATTCTCGAATAAGTCAATAATAAATCGATTCACCGGCATCTCATGATAGAAAAATTGTGCTACTGTTCTTTCGTCGATCAAGAATTTCGATCTTTGTGAAAGATTATGGTTATCCAAAAGAAAGGGTTTGAATGTTTTTAAATGAACGATTCGAACACCAATTGATTTTAACAACTTATTGAAGAGTTGATCATTCATACCCTTTAACTTATCAATGAAAAACTCGGGAATGAAAATAGCCGAATGAGAAATGGATTTCTTAGAAAGAAAGATCTTCACAGTATTTTCAGCAATCAAAGAAAACTTAGAATAATCTTTTTTGTTGGGACTTCCAGACCAACCAATTGAATCTCTATTAGCACATGATTCAATCGGATCGAACACTATTTTCAAATCGTTTTGTTTAGAAACAAGATGTTTCGAACATCTCTTCAAGTATTCGGTCTGATTGGACCATTTGTACACATTCAAATTCCGATTGATACATTTATCAGTTCGAAGAATAGAATGATCAAACCATTCTTTTTGACCTTTTCTCCAATTTGATGGATGTCGGTTAATTGTATCTTTCGATACATTATTCAAATTTTCATTTTCTATCCAATTTGTTCGAATTTGATCCTTTAAATTGCGACTGGACCCGTTCATTGAATATAATTTGTTGAATGCATTTTTCAAATGCCCGTGAATCTTATATCGAATCAATTTGTACCAATTTGAAGTTTCAGTTCTGTAATTGTTAAGAGGGGTTCCTATTTCTGAACCCTTTTTGGAAGAGATTTGGATCAATTCTTTTTCGATTATTCGATCTAAATATTCATTCTCTTTATCAGTAATATTGAGTAGGATCAATAAAGATTGATTCTTCAATTTATTCTTGTGGTTGAAGATCTGATCTAAGAATCTATTCTTGTTCAGTTCATAGAATTGATTCACGTGATAATCAATATCAGGAGCAAGTGTATTATCATAAACCTGATTAGGCTTAGTTATTAATAGAGCGAATTGATCTGTTATTTTTAGAACTCTTTTTTTAAATCGTAAATTGTTGTGGAATATGTATTGTTCTTTGTTTTGATCACAGAATGAAGAAAATCGATTCCGAGACAAACTCCGGTTCATAAAGAGAATACAATTTAATTTGTTTATATCCCTCTGATTTTTTCTAATCATATTACATCCGGGATCTAATGAAATAGCACAATTTGAGGAAGGATTTTGAAAATATGTTCTTATCTTCCACGGATCAATTATCCCATTCTTTTCTGAGCCCCTGAAATATCTGAAAAAAACATCTTGTTGCCCTTTCAATAATTTGAAATTTTCAATAGGCTTCTTAGTAACACTAGAACCCATGCACGGTTCATCTATTGACAATATGTCAAAAAAATAAGAACGAATTGATTTTGTGAAATTCTCGATGAATCTTTTCCTTTCCTTTGGAAACAAATTCTCTGTTATAGACTTTTTATCTTCCGTAAATAGTTCTTTCGTCCAATAGATCGGAGAATCTTCTGAGAGACACTTTGAGGACAAATCTGATTTTATTTTTGTTCTTTCTATTCGAATAGAAGAAGAAGGATCCCAAAGAATTGATCTTTCTTTTAGTTGCTCGATCTCCGTTTTATTTATATATCCATTTGTGAAAATCCGTTCACAAAGATCTTTTTCAGGTTCCCAATACTCATTCTCAGTGAAATTGAGAGTCAAATCTATCTCCGAATCGATATCTTTCTCATCCCTCTCCGAATGAGTCTCCCAAGTTATCGGTCTTTGATTCTCTGAGATTATCTCATCCTTTTTGTTCATGTTCGTGCCATATTCTGAATTTTCACTAATGGGATCGAAATGATCGATGGATCGATTATAAGATCTTTTCAATTGGCTAGAATGATTGACTTTAATGAAAATAGATTCTGAGAAATTGTATAGAATATCCAACAATAAATTCTGTATCTTGCTAAAAAGCTGATCATTGTTCACATCATTCAACTGAATGAATTTCTCTTTTAAAATGTCCTTCGAAAGTTCCAATTTCTGCTGATCTTTCTCCCAACTAACAAAAGAATCTTTATAGAATTGCCAAAATTCAGCATAATTTTGGAAAGAGAGATACCCTTTCTCTTTCAAGAGAATGGAAGATTCTGCAATAATTTGATCAGATTCACCCCAACTATTCCAGATCTGAAACATATTCTTTTTCCACCAACGCGGTCCCCATTCTGATTTTTCTTGATAGGATAATCGAAGATGGGAGAAATGCTTAATATTATTCGATTCAACAATTGATTTCGATTTCTGCTGCTTGAATGGACCCTCCGCTTCGAATAGCATTTTTTCACAAAAAGCGGACATGAGATAACAGATTAGATTATTACCTAATATTTCGACTTGCTGCTTCGAGCTCAAGTCGATCGTGTCCTGCTTATTTCTCATAAAAACACGATCGAAATGATATTCCCAATCATAGTCTTTGCGGATCAGATCATCAATATAGAATTCAAAAAAACCCTTTAGATGTTCCACATCTTTCTCTTTCAATGACATCTCAATTTTCGCTATTGATCCCTGAGGGATCTTCCAACTAGGAAGAATCTCTTCTATGATCCAATTCTTCCACCATCGTGAACCCCAAGAATCCATTTGATTATATGCAGGCATGACACACACTTTTCTTTTTGAGAGAACCCAAGCGTCCTCTTTCGAATTTCTCAAGTGACTTTGATATATCTTTCTCCCTTTTGGGAAAGACAGAAAAAGATGCGGAAAGATCAACAAATTTTTATTGAAAGACTCGAAATATTCTTCCGATGTTTCATTTCTAGGTTCAGCATAGTTTATAGGTATAGGAAAGAGTTTCATCGAATAGAACTTTTTTCTTTCAATCATACTTTTCTGATTCACATGATATATAAGGACTGGTAATGTAAGTAGTACTACACCTTTGATTGTCAAAGATTGATTGCTTCTTGAACCACGTAGATCGCGTAAAAGCAACGTACTAAGAATTCGAGAGTCAAAGAGCTTAATAAGACGTTCTCGATGGGAAACTATTTTCGTGAACAATCTCACCAAATTCAATTCGGTCCATGAATTGAATAAATATTGAAAGCTTCGTATTTCTTCCAATTTCAATATCCAGGATTTCAATTTTTGTCGTTTCATTCCTTTTTTACAATAATTACATTACAATAATGAAATAGTTTTTGATAGATCTCTATCCTTAAATAGATTCAATGACTTCGGTCTTTTCCATTCTATTTTTTTCTATAATATTGATAGAATATAGGTATTTATCTATATAGGTACATAGATCTATATATCTATTTGTTCTCTACCAATTTGAAACGAAACCATATTGGATCTATTGAAATAGAGTATCGAAAAAGATCTCATCTATAGTATATACTTTGGGTGATCATGAATAGAATGACATATAAATATAATATTGGCATAAAGAAGAGCTTGCGTCAACCACTAAGAATTCAATTGATTCTATATCAATAGATAGAAATACTTCTTGTTCATTTGAAATTAAAATGACAAAGATGGATTGGATCCAATCCGTTTCTTTATGGGCGAACGACGGGGATTGAACCCGCGCGTGGTGGATTCACAATCCACTGCCTTGATCCACTTGGCTACGTCCGCCCCAGAAGAACCAATTGACAGTCTCTATCTACGGTCATTCCTTCCAAGAAGAAGAGAGTTTCTTTCTAAGTTCCGACGACGAACTAACGGCAACCTCTGACAGAAAATGAAAGTGTTGCAAGATCGATAACCAACTTAGAACCAACTCTCGAACAATTTGTCATATACCTCTGTCAAATGTGCTTGACATGAATTGAATGGGAGAGAATGTCCGACCAATATCAATTTTGAGTTGATACTCATGTTAGACGATGTGCTCGTATTCTATAATACGATTGGTTCTTCTCTTCACGATGATCTCTAGCATCCATATGAGACCCATATATATATTAATATGACCAATGTCTAACAAACAATATCAGTGGGTAGAACAGCATCGAACGGAAAAAAGAGTACCAAACCTTTCTTTTTAAAGAAGAGTACCAAACCTTTCTTTTTATTGAAAGGTTTGGTATTGTCTTTTCGGCGATTGGGACGAACTAATGATAAGAGTCTTATCCATCTATAAAGGTCACTTCGGCAACGGCCAAATCTAGAGGGAAATTGTGAGCGTTACGTTCGTGCATAACTTCCATACCAAGATTCGCGCGATTGATGATATCAGCCCAAGTGTTAATTACACGACCTTGACCGTCAACTACAGATTGATTGAAATTGAATCCATTTAAGTTGAAAGCCATAGTGCTAATACCCAGAGCAGTAAACCAGATACCTACTACGGGCCAAACAGCTAAGAAGAAATGTAAAGAGCGAGAGTTGTTAAAACTAGCATATTGGAAGATCAATCGGCCAAAATAACCATGAGCAGCTACGATATTGTAGGTTTCTCCCTCTTGACCAAATTTGTAACCCGCATTAGCAGACTCATTCTCGGTAGTTTCCCTGATCAAACTGGAGGTTACCAAAGAACCATGCATAGCACTGAATAGAGAGCCGCCGAATACGCCAGCTACACCTAACATGTGGAATGGATGCATAAGAATGTTGTGCTCAGCCTGGAATACGATCATGAAGTTGAAAGTACCAGATATTCCTAGAGGCATACCGTCGGAGAAGCTCCCTTGACCAATGGGGTAGATCAAGAAAACAGCAGTAGCAGCTGCGACAGGAGCTGAATATGCAACAGCAATCCAAGGGCGCATACCTAGACGGAAGCTAAGTTCCCACTCACGACCCATGTAGCAAGCTACACCAAGTAAGAAATGCAGAACAATTAGCTCGTAGGGACCACCGTTGTATAGCCATTCATCGACGGAAGCTGCTTCCCAAATAGGATAAAGGTGTAAACCAATAGCCGCAGAGGTGGGAATAATAGCACCGGAGATAATATTATTTCCATAAAGAAGAGAACCGGAAACAGGCTCACGAATACCATCAATATCTACTGGGGGAGCCGCGATGAAAGCGATGATGAATACAGAAGTTGCGGTCAATAGGGTAGGGATCATCAAAACACCGAACCATCCGATGTAAAGACGATTTTCAGTGCTAGTAATCCAGTCGCAGAAGCGACCCCATAGGCTTGCGCTTTCGCGTCTTTCTAAAATTGCAGTCATGGTTGGTTAAACTCGGTTTATGGAATTATCAGAAGCTCCCAAGCATACATATGAAGCTTGTTATTTAACAGTATAGTATGACTCATATATCTATGTCAACCGAGGTTCTAGATCAATTCAGTATAGTAATTTACAAATAAGGGAATATTAAAAGAGATATTGATCTATCTTAAATTTTCAATTTATGTACCTCATAGATGCCATAGATTTCGTATATATATATATATATATATATATACATATTATCTACTTCGTCACATTCCCTATTTACAATTTCATAAATAGTAGATTGGAATGAAAATAATCCATTAATACTAAATTATTCACTGCGGTAAAGTGCAATGCAATTTAGAAATGGAATGAACCCTTGAGATGAATTCGATGTGAGATTTTATTTCTCGTGAATAAGAATATGAAGATCAATTCGATTGGATCCAAGGAAAAAAGTAGCTAGAGATACCTATGGGAATTGGATCCGATCCATCTGGGTTGCCCGGGACTCGAACCCGGAACTCGTCGGATGGAGTGGATGATCTCCTCCTTCAATAGGAGGAAAAAATCTCTCCCCAAACCGTGCTTGCAATTTTCATTGCACACGGCTTTCTCTATGTATCTATTTCGTAATCATCTTAATTACCCGGAAAAAAAAAATAGATTGTGGATCGATTCTATTCTGGCAATTGCTCAATGAACATTTCATCGGTCGAATGGGGTTTCTACTTGTAGATTTTGTTTATTCCACCAGGAATTAACAAAAGGATTTCTTTGGAGAATATCTGAATGCCAAATTCGTTCTCTCTGTGAACGGGTCTTTGAGAAAGACAAAGAGATCAATTCTCGTTCTTTTGGAGATGATTTCGTGAATAGTTCTGAACCGAATCTTTCCCGAACTACGCGTATCGCACTTTTATGTTTACAGGCTAAAGTTTTAGCACATGGAAGTCGAAGTATATACTTCATACGATATAAACCATCTTTCTTTGAGGATCCACTGTAATAATGTAAGATGTTTCTCCAAATTCGATCAAATCGATGGAGGATATTGTCATCTGTTAGACCAGTCCAGGCCAATCTACCAGTTGGGCGCCCTGAGATATCACAAAACCTTTCTTTAGCTAAATATCCAATCAAAAGTGTAGTTGGAGCTATTGGATCGAATTCCTTGGTAATGGGATCGGTAATGAATGAATCATCCAGCATTTTTATCTTAACCACGAAAGTCTTCATTTGGACGCTAAATAAATAGCCCAGGAAAGAAAAACAATTCTTGGATAATTCATCGATAGACATCCGATATGGTTGGGACCGGAGATGAAAATGACACTGCCAAAAATTTGTAAGATGATATCTCCATTTTTTCACTAGAAGGTAAGTACCCCTCAGAGCTATAAGAAATCTTTCTCTATCTTTCACATAATGAATGGAAGGATCCTTCAAAAACCAGATCCTTTTTTTCAAATCTTTAATAGATTTATGAGAAAATATGACAATATGCTCGATCTTTCTATAAAAAGTAGTTCGCTCTAGAAAAGCTCCATAGGACAATGATCGTGAATAAGAAAATCGTTTCCAAAGGGGAACTAAAAGAGATTCACATTCATAGACATAATAATTCCACAGGAACAGGGATAACCTTGTCTTTTCTTTCGAAGCGATGAGAATCAATTGATCCAAATTCTCCGAAAGAATAAGATTTCGATGTTCGTGGAGAACAGATCGTAATGAGTGTAAAGAAGGAGCATCTTGGATCCAGTAACGAAAAGTTCGAACCAAAATTTCCGGATGAGTAGAGTGGGGTATTCGTATATCTAAGAGAAAATTGGAATGTGGAATTTTGTCTTCCATAAAAGGGAATATGGAATGGATGGACCGGAAACTATTCCATTCATTCATTCCTTCTAGATAATGTTTCGATTGGATTGAGAAGGTAACTTCTAGAACCACTGTCAAACCTTCTAGTACCAATTCGGAATAGAAATTCCTATTGTGACCAACTAATTTATTTTTATTTTGGTTGTAATTTCCAAATGAAACAATTGAACCATTCTGTTGACGTATCCGACTAATTAAACGTTTTACAGTTAGGAAACTGAATCGATCATTGTAACTTGAATTTTCCATCGATTCGAAGGAACTTGATCTACTTAAATAATGATCATAAGCAATTGCGTAAAGATTTTCTTGAAAAAGGAGTGGATATAGAAAACGCCGCTGCCGGAATGTATCTTCCTTTCCATTTCTTCGAAACTTATCCATTTTCAATAAAACCTCGGCTATGGCCCTCATGAGAGTGACCTCTTGGGTTACAAAATAATACATGGTGCGATCCATCCGGTCAAGACAAGATAGATAATGATCCATCTGAGAGATAGAGATCCTATTCAATGGATCTTCTATCTAAAAATCTCACATGAGAGATAATGAAAATCCTTTCTCTTAGCGACCTGATCGCTCTCCTGACTTTGGAATGAATTGACACGGTCAGTATACCATTTCTCCTACACATTCGTACTCGAGTACTTAGGACTCATTCTGGGCGGATAAATCCCTAATCGTATTCATAAGAAAAACCTCCCCCATATAGATGGACACTGATATGCTCTTAACTCCTGATCAGTAAAGGGGATTCCTCATCTAAATGAAGAACAGAAGCTCGTTCCTCTGGTTTTCCCTATGATTTAGGCCATTTAGCTCTATCCATTGACTCACCTGACTTAACCGCGAATTGATTCAATCCTATTTCACAATTATCACATTGAAATGGATGAGCATATCACACATCCATCTATGCATATGATATACGTTTCCCATCCATTTGATTCCTTGGATGAGATTTGGTTCTGATCGGATACGATCAGATCAAGTCTCATCAAGATCATTTATTTGAACGACATGCTGTTTTTTCCATTCATTTCCCTTCCAGGATCAGTCATAGTCTCACAACTTTACCGAAAGTATGGACGAATTTGTTACTCCATATAAATGTGTAAAAGATATTAGTCGCACTTAAAAGCCGAGTACTCTGCCATTGAGTTAGCAACCCATATTAGGATATAGATGTGATCGAAGTCGAATACGGAGTTTTAAAATAAATACGAAGTTCTCAAATATCAAATACGAAAGAAAATAAATTGAATAATCGTTGAATGAGGGAAACAAAAACCTATGTGAATGTCTAGGTTAATGATTAACTCGTTCATTCATATGTATCTATATATACGTAGATTTTTATCTACCATTTACGGATCAAGCCTTTTATCCAAATGGGGTTATTTTTGATCCGTCGACCAAATCATCATTAAAATTTGGAAGAACCATTAACGAACTGGTGAACCCAAGAAGGAAGGATCTATATTTCCAATCTATATTTCCATATGAACGGATTATATCGGCACAATATATCATTGTCAATCCCGGAATGTTGTAGAGAAATTAATTGTTGGATTAGCAGGACGGGCGCATTGAGAAGAGATCTTGGCTTGGGCTTATTCACAATAAGGACAACGAATTAGACCGTCTCGTTCATTATGAAAATTTGTACAGAATAAGGAGCTCCAAAATTAAAATTTTGGAAGCTCCTCATTTTATCGATCTAATTATTCTCTCTATCAACTCAATCTTTCATCCATCTAGATAAAAAGATTTTCATATTCGTCATCTTCATATAAGATCGCATGGGAACAGGAATGACTAAATGAATATATAATACAAAAAATAGAAATGGATGGTGAAAAAACAATTGCACAAAGCTAAATATTGGATCCATTCCTTTCCCTAAAGATTGGTCTGAAATTTTTTAAATATCCCTGCCTTCTCCAAAATATCATGAACGGTTTCTGTAGGTTGAGCCCCTTTCTCAAGAAAATGTAGAATAGCAGGAACATTTAAATAAGTTTGATCCTTCATTGGATCGTAAAAACCCACTTCCTGAAGAGCTTTTCCTTCTCTTCGAGATTCAACGTTAATTGCAACAATTCGATAAGTAGCTAATTGGGATAGGTAGGCTATAACTCCCCCCCCCTGGAAAACGTATATGAAGCTTTTTCCTCATACGGCTCGAGCAATAAGAATTTTGATAAGATTCATATATCTTTCTACTATAGATCTATGTCTATCTATCTATATAGATAGATAGGCTATATGAACTTAGTACTTTTCCTTCTACAAAAAAGGAAAAAAAAAAAGAAATAATTCATACTCATAGCTCAAGTATGCTTAGGTAATGCTCAACCATCATAAAATCCTATTCCTCCACTTTTTGAGCCGTCTTTCCCCTTATTTTTTTTTTTCTATGTTTAATCTATCTCGATCTCTCATTTTTATCGAATCGTTTGAACAATCATAAAATAGGATTTTCTTGTTCTGAGATCGATCATCTTTTAATCATTAGGTCTGAGCCTTATCTTGCTTCGGTGGTCTCCAATCTTTTTAGAATGACAGCAACGTACATTTTGCTATTTGTCCACGTTGAGCAATCATATGAATGATTGATCCTTATATGATCGAATCTATTTCTTATTGAAATATTCCTACCCATCATAATCGGTAATTGTTTACCTGTTCCGATTCAACCATTCTGATTTCGTAAATCAATGTGGACTTACAAAGTCGTTATAGCTCATTTATCTACACTGACCTTAGATTCTGTCCCCTGATCAATGAATGAATTAATACTTACTGCTCAAGCTCCGTCATGTAATATTTATATTTTCCTTTTCTTTCCCCTTATTTTTTTTTTTCTTCCCAAAGAAAAGCAGGAATAAAATGAAAAAATGTTGAACTACGAGCATCTCCATTCGGATATGAAATGGCGGATATATTAATCCACGGAACCGATCATGTCGTTCAAGTCGCACGTTGCTTTCTACCACATCGTTTTAAACGAAGTTTTACCATAAGATTCCTGATCTAAAAATTCATATATAATTATGAATAGTCATTAATGAAATTGATACGATAGGAACAGGGATCGAATTCGATTCACTCCTATTGGATAAATAGAAGAAATTTCTTGTACAAGTACAAATGGAATAGATTTACGGAATGACATAAATTAATCATCCTAGCTAGATACCTAACACTTCTCTGGCTGCATAGATTACTTCGGTAGTAATGTTCACAATGCCCTTTTGTTGTGCGAATTTCTCGATATTTCTTTCGACTTTGTTCCTAACAAAGTGGGGAATTTTACTTAGTTCTCGTCGACTTTCAGGATCCCAAATCAGGCCTATACCCGTGGATAGTGATCTAGTCATTATTTCCTTAGTATCATGACCACCAAAAATATCTAGAAGATGATCTTCCATACCCAGGGCGAATGAGTTATAAACTGGATCAGCTATTTGATTAGTACCTTCGTAACCCAGAAAGGGTCGATACCCCAAAGGAAAACTTTGGATATGAACTGGTGAAGAAATAACTCCACAAGGAATATCGAGACGTTTACCAATATGACGTTCCATTTGAGTACCAAATATTGCAGATGGTTCTACACGAGCGATCATATCTCCCACTTCAGTATGATCATCTGTGATGAGTATTTTATCACAGAAATCTTGAATTTGCTCTTTGAACCATTCTGCATCATGTTTACAATAAGTACCTGTACAACTCACACGAATTCCCATCTCTCGAATAGATATCTTAGTAATTGAAGCAGCATGGGTTGCATCGCCGAAAACGACTGTTTCTTTCCCCGTCAAATTCTGACAATCGATAGATCTCGAGAACCGAGCAGCTCGGGAAACAAATCGGGTTTGTCCATCAATGTAGGGTTCGTAATCAACCTTTTTATTCGATGAAATGGGAGCCAAGGTATTAACATTTCTATGGATCTGTTGGATGCATTCGGCCATATCTACAGCTCCCATGGGAGTTGTGGATACATAAGGCATTCCGAATTCATTCTCCAGATACATCGCTGTCATTAAGCCCACTTCACGATAAGGAACTAAATTGAACCAAGCTCTTGGTAGATTTATAAGATCTTTTACAGATCCTCCTTCAGGAATCACTTGATTAATCTTGATGTCCAGATCTCTTAATAAACGTCTCAATTCACGGCAATCATGTTGATTGTGAAAGCCCAATGTGAAAATCCCAATTATATTTGCAGAAGGTACATCTGTTACGGATTGATCCAATGTTTCTTGTCCGTGAGATCTATCCAAATAATATTTAACCACTTGTTCCAAAGTTCTATCTGCCGCCTGAAGTTCGTTCACTCGATAATGATCTATATTTGCAAAAATTACGTCGGAATCAGAAATTCTGGATGCTTTGTTCGCGAAGTTTTGCAAATCCTCTTGCAAGATACTAGAGGTACATGTAGGCGTCAATATGATCAGATCGGGACGTTCCTCTTTATCTTTTCGGAGAATATTCTCAATAACTTTTTCTCGAGATCCACGTGCTAGTACGTGGCGATCTACTATACTAATAGTTACAGGAGCAAAATCTCTTTCGCGTTCTAACATAGAACGCATTACATTGAAATAATCATCTCCTAGAGGAGCATGCATAATGGCATGGACATTTTTAAAAGAACTAGCTACTCGTAAGGTTCCAATATGAGCAGGACCAGCATACATCCAATAGGCTAATCTCATGGATCAGATTTTCTTTCAAATTGATCTGTGTTCCCACCCTACATCACAGAGATATCCCTTGCCATGTCTGTCTCATGGGAGACACATTCCCTTTTTATAAGTATCGTATATGCAATGATGAGAAATCAAAAGTGAAGATCCGATTTCATCGGATTTACCATTTCTCTACTTATCCTTTCTCTTTCGACAAAGAGATAGCAATATTTGTTTCAATGAAATGAGTCTGGGACGGAAGGATTCGAACCTCCGAATAACAGGACCAAAACCCGCTGCCTTACCGCTTGGCCACGCCCCATTTCCATCCGATGCTCCGCATTCATATATGTGCTAGTGAATACTAATATTCAGTATTTCGTCAACCTATTAAACAGAGTGTTTGGATCAAATAAAAATAGGTTCGTATCAATCGGGAAAATGATCCAATAGGTTATTGATAGGATTAAGCATAATAAAGAAAAAAAAAAAAAAAAAAAAATACTATTTCATTGGTCATTATCTATCGAATCAGGTAAAATATTTTGTAAAAAACGATCTCTTCCGATCCGAAAGATCTATAATCAGACTCGCCGAATAGCTTCAATTGATCGACGAGATGCTTTTTGGGGCGTCATATTACATAATGTTTGAATATAAAGAATATAAATCGGAGAATATAAATGCCAGCTATGTCTAATATCTGTCTAGATGATGCCCTTCATTTGAATGATCTATTTCTGGCCAAATTACCCGAGGCTTATGCTATTTTTGATCCAGTTGTAAATGTAATGCCAATTATCCCTGTGTTATTTTTTCTCTTAGCCTTTGTTTGGCAAGCTGCTGTAAGTTTCCGATAATATTCGAAAGTTTCAATCCTTTACAAAGAAGAATGAAAAATTCACTCGATTCAAAACGAATCATGGTTCAATAGTTCCCATATAGTAAAAATTCTTGGATTGCCATCATTGATTAAGAGGTTCTTTTATCACCCCCACTCTTTTGTTCTGCTCATTTTGTGGGGCAGAGGTTCTCTTCTGGTTCCCTCCCAACGATACCAGATCTAAATCTTTCTGAATTAGAAACCCTTGTATTCATCTTAGTCGATTTAAATCTCATCGCAAGCCCGGTTCGAGCTATTTTTTTATCTTTATGTAAACGACATATTCCCATTGGAGAAATATCCGTTACATCTATGGAATAGAACGAGTATAAATGGGAATTCACAATCTATTTCTTTCCATAATTTTTCTCTGTTGAACAATTGAGTCTATTTATTTTATTACTTGAGAACTCTTCGGATAAATGGCAGAGCGGTTGATTGCAACAGTCCCGAATTTGTTCCAACCCAAAAACAGTTAGGTAAATAAGGATTCAAATCCCTATCTTTCCATTCAATCCCAAGTGGGGAAGAGAGAGGAAAGAACAAAAAGTTTAAGAACAAGGAATGAAATTATCCATCTTCTTTCAAATTGATCTTCACACATGACTTGTAGATCCAAACAATTCCGTTATTCATAATAGAATATTATTCCTTGGTATTAAAGTATAAATATGTGGTACGAAGATTGACGATCTATTTTGTTACACTTCTAATAATGATCCCGGAGATTACGTAATGTTTACTCTTAAGTTGTTCGTTTACACAGTAGTGATATTTTTCGTTTCTCTCTTTATTTTTGGATTTCTATCGAACGATCCTGGACGTAATCCTGGACGTAAAGAATAATTCTTTTTCTTCTTCCGGAGAGATTGAAAATCTATCTCTTCCATAGGAAGATCTGGAATCTGCTGATTTGTAGGATGAATCTCAAGTTATTGAACGGAGAGAGAGGGATTCGAACCCTCGGTACGAATAGCTCGTACAATGGATTAGCAATCCACCGCTTTGGTCCGCTCAGCCATCTCTCCGAATTATGAAAAAGCAGTTTGTGCTTAGCACGATACTAGAGTGAAGATCTATACCATATAAGTATGTACAAATTGTATCAGTAATATGATCGATATAGCAATTTTTCGGATAAGGACCAACATTTCCGAAGAGAAAATAGTCTTGTTCATTTCGTCCGAAATGATTCTTCACTTTACTTTACCTGGCCTGGCCAGTATCTGGCTGGCCAGGCCCTTCTTTTCTATAAGTAAGAAGAATCGAACGAATCATTGATACAGTGCTTCACCTAGTCTGAAAGTTAAAATACTTGTTGTCAAAGCAGCAATAAGAGCTATCGAAATTTGACTCTCTGATATCGATGTCATCTCTTCATTCCCTCTCCAATCATTCTTTAAATAGAAGAGTTAAACGGATTAGTCCTTTTTTTTTTTTTTTTCTTTAGTATCGGGCTTTCTCCAAATTCTATGGATATTTTGGTACATGAATGGGCTCTCTCATGAGTAGGCTTTTATTTATTTTAACGATCTCCGCTGCTTGGGGCTATAGCTATGGATGTTCCTGATTTTAACTGAACAGATCCCATGGGATCCAGAATAAAAAGATGGAAAGAGAGAGAAAATAGAAAGAAGAAAAAGGATTGTGGAAAGTGATTGATCTTGACAAAATTTTATTCATTTATCAATTCGATAGAATCGAAGGGGTTGAAACAGAATGAATCTAGAGGTTCTTGCACAGCTTACTGTTCTGACCCTGATAGTCATATCAGGTCCATTAGTAATAGCCTTATTAGCAGTTCGCAAAGGTAACTTGTAATTACAATAAGCCATCTCCGAGAATGAAATACTATTTTATCAAGTATTGAATCTCCGGGGGTGGAGATCCAGGGATGGAATGATAGGGACTTCCATTAGAGATTAAGAACTCCTTCCCGTTGGACAAAAGATCGATCCGTATGTTACAATTGAATTGTGGCGGGTATAGTTTAGTGGTAAAAGTGTGATTCGTTCCATTACCAACTTGAATAGTTGAAGGATCTTTCAATTCGATCCATGTTCCGATCGATAGCTTTATTTCTAGATGGGTTCAAATCCTTTCCTATCAATGCCGTGGCTAGGAATAGCATACATTCTCGTAATTCGGGTGGAATGAGAGAAAAGAACGCACTTTCAATTCCAAGACGGCGAAGCAGAATGTTTTCGGGATTAGATCGATCTATTTAATTTGATCAGTCACAAATCCATGGATGGAAATCCAGAGATATCTCTTTTCTTCATCGTAACTAGATCTTCAACTTACAGGGAAAATAAGTTGGAGCCAAATAGCTATAGAACGATGACTTTAGTTTACTGAGGTCACCGGCATTTTGTTCGAGCTCGGTGGGAACTCTTTTCCTGAAGATTGGAGCCAGTAGAAATAGAGAACGAGGTAACTAGAAAGATTTTTTTATTGAAATATTGAAGCTTTCCAATTTTCTCTTTCTAGAAGGATCATCTATGAAGTGAGTAGGTATTTCACATTTCAGGTCCATTCACGTATGAGAACTAACATAGATGTTATGGATTCAATTCATAGAACAATTCAGATTTGATGGGAAAGGAGAGGATAAAAGAGAGAGGATAGGAGGAACAGAAATAAGATCCGGATTCAATCTTTTTTCCTAAAGATTTGATCTAAGTATTCCTCTTCTTCATATCCCTTTCACTCTATCCCCCATGAAGGAGCCGAATGAAACGAAACTTTCACGTTCGGTTCTGAATTAGAGGTGTTGAAGATTGGGAATTAACGCCGACTATAACCCCTAGCCTTCCAAGCTAACGATGCGGGTTCGATTCCCGCTACCCGCTCATATTACTTATTCAAGATATATCAATTGTTTCCGTGGACAATTTCTCATTCGAAATGAATTTTCCATTTCCATATGACATATACTCTATTCTTTACAGAATCCCATCGTGGACGGATGAATTTGTCCACGATAAAGTATCCCTTACGGGTAAGAAAAAACAAAGGTAAAAAAAAAAAAGAAAAGGAGAAGAATAAAAAGCGTCCATCGTCTAATGGATAGGACAGGGGTCTTCTAAACCTCCGGTATAGGTTCAAATCCTATTGGACGTAATCTTTCTCAATTGCTCCAATTGCTGCGCTCAGAAATGTACTGAAATACGTTCTTCAACTCTTCTCCTTGCCCTGAACGGCCCCACTAAAATGTCTAATATTCATTTCTGTTCTCGAAGTAAAAAAAGTTCGATATGTTCCTGAATAGCCTCTTTCAAAAGGGCTTCTGCTTGTTCCGTGAATGCCCTAGTAGAGCGTATAATTTCTCCAAACTGAGGTTTATTAGTTATTAAATACTCGCGTAACTGAACGAGAAATTTTCTCACCTGTACGATCTCTAATATATCTAGATATCCATTTGCTCCAGCATAAATAGTAGCTATTTGTTCTTCCACTGTCAAGGGAGCTGATTGAGATTGTTTGAGCAACTCACGTAATCGTTGACCTCTTGCCAATTGATTTTGAGTAGCTCTATCAAGATCAGAAGCGAATTGTGCAAAGGCTTCTAACTCTGCAAATTGAGCTAACTCTAATTTCAATTTTCCAGCTACTTGTTTCATAGCTTTAATCTGAGCTGCGGATCCTACTCTAGATACAGAAATACCCACATTAATTGCGGGTCTGATCCCGGCATTAAATAGATCAGCCGATAAGAATATTTGTCCATCGGTAATAGAAATTACATTAGTGGGAATATAAGCCGAAACATCCCCTGCTTGGGTTTCGACTATCGGTAAAGCAGTCATGCTCCCTTCACCTAACTGAGAACTTAATTTAGCTGCTCTTTCCAAAAGACGAGAATGCAAATAGAAAACATCTCCTGGATAAGCTTCCCGACCAGGTGGTCTTCTCAATAGAAGAGACATTTGTCGATAAGCTCGTGCCTGTTTGGAAAGATCATCATAAATTATTAAAGTATGTTGTTCCTTATACATGAAGTATTCGGCTAGAGCTGCCCCTGTATAAGGAGCGAGATATTGTAATGTAGCGGGAGAATCTGCAGTTTCTGCCACCACAATGGTGTATTCCATTGCACCACGTTCTTGGAATATATTAACTACCTGAGCCACGGAAGAGGCCTTTTGACCAATAGCTACATAGACACATATTACATCTTGGCCCTTTTGATTTATAATGGTATCTGTAGCTACTGCTGTTTTACCTGTCTGCCTGTCTCCAATAATTAATTCTCGCTGACCGCGCCCTATAGGGATCATGGAATCAATAGCAATAAGCCCCGTTTGAAGAGGTTCATATACGGAACGTCTTGAAATAATACCTGGAGCAGGAGATTCGATCGATCTAGATTCGGAAGCTGTAATTTTACCTCTGCCATCAATAGGTTGAGCTAGAGCATTTACAACACGACCCGAATAAGCATCACTTACTGGTATCTGAGCAATTTTTCCAGTTGCTCTTACGGAACTGCCTTCTTGTATCATCAAACCATCACCCATTAATACAGCTCCAACATTATTTGATTCTAGATTCAGAGCAATGCCTACTGTACCATCCTCAAATTCCACTAATTCACCTGCCATTACTTCATCAAGACCATGGATACGAGCAATACCATCTCCTACTTGAAGTACGATGCCAATATTAACAACTTCTACTTCTTGGTTATATTGCTTGATCTGTTTACGGATAATACTACTAATTTCGTCGGGTCGAATGGTTACCATTAGCGTCTATTAATTATCTTCTGAAAAATGAGACCTATAAAATAAAGGCTAATCAGTTGTGTTTTTTCATGGCTCTAAGCATGCTGATATTATGATCGATCGTACGTAAATGTAACTCGTTATTCAAACGACTATTCAGAGTTCCCAAAGCTCTTCGTAAAGCTTGGCGAGAAATTTGTTGTCGGACCTGGTCAATTGCTCTTTGTTGTTCGAAGTTAACGGTCTCGTTTTTAGAATCCTCTAATCGTTCCAAATTCTCATGAGCAGCATTGATCAGATCCTCTTTTTCTCGTTCTATTTGAGAGTATCCATTTACCTGGATCTCATCCGCTCTCATTTCTACTTCTCGTAAGCGAGCCCGAGCTTTTTCGAGCTGATCAGTAGCTCCCTTGTATAGCTCTTCCGAATCACGAATAGTACTCAATATTTTCTGTTTACGGTCATCTAATAAATTACTTAATGAAAGTAGATCATCTATCCATGAATTTCACGAATTCATGATCTCTTCCCAAACCGAACATGAACCTTTCGATTCATTCGGCTCTCCCGCTCAGTTCTGGCATATCGATCTCCTTTTTTTACCGTAGCCTGCCCTTTCCATTCATATTCTGTAAAATTTAGATAGAATCTAGAGGGCTCCTCCGACCAGAGGAATTTTAAATTGTCGGCAAAGTTGTTCTTTCCTTTTCCTTCTTCTCTTTCTTCTTATTCTCTCTTTTTTCCTTCCTCTTTCATTCGTATTTCTCCTTTTTTCCTTTTTTCAAATAATCTATTTTTTTTTTTCTGCGTAGGTTGTCGGTTCAGCATTTAACCCAAAATTGGATAGGAGATTATGACCATTTCCATCAGTGGATGGATCAAATAATTCCATTGATATGAATGTTATATATCGGATCAATCTCCAACTATGCCTTTTTAACCCATCTCATATTGACACAGTGGTGGAAAGAGTACCCAGTTGTGCTTGGACTTCAAGCAGTTTAGCTTTAACCATTTCAATGTCTTCTCTTATCGATTAGTGGAAATTAAAAGTTCATTTCCCGATCAATTACGAAATGCTATAGTTCTTCCATATTCTCCATTTAGAAGTAATTCGTTGAGATCATGCACTTTACTATCGTGCAGCTGGTTGGATTCAACCATATTATTCAAATAAACAACTCGCACACACTCCCTTTCCGAAATAGATCAGTACACCGAGCACCACGCTTAGATTTATTAGATTTGTTCCTAAAATATTGGTATTCAACCCGAAACCTCCAGCAGGAGGCCAATAACCCAAGGAAAAGGAAAAATCAGTCCCATTTATCATATGCTCTCCCCTTATAGATAGGGCTATTAAAGTTTTACAGAATTCTTCTCTCACTCAACTCTATCTCCTGTTCCAGTTCCAGATAGGGATATTTCGGGGGACCTATTCAGTCCCAGGTCCCGTGTTTATAGGGGTAGTATAAAATACTTTGTTCGTTCCACTTCCTGTCACAAAAGTCAGGAATATTTCCGGCTAAACTAGGTATAGGGAGAGAACTGATCTTTATTCCTTGGATCAGCCCCTCCCCAAAAAGATCGACTGAACAAAGAAATTATGTAATAATAACGATAATGACAAGGGGTACAGATCTTTCAGCGATTACGGGATCAAACAAAGGGATTTGCAAATAGAAGTGCTAACGCTACAACTAGTCCATAAATAGTTAGAGCTTCCATAAAAGCTAAACTTAACAGTAGGGTACCTCGTATTTTACCCTCTGCTTCTGGTTGTCTCGCAATACCCTCTACGGCTTGGCCCGCAGCAGTGCCTTGACCAACACCAGGTCCGATAGAAGCGAGGCCTACAGCTAATCCAGCAGCAATAACGGAAGCAGCAGGAATCAAGGGATTCATGGTAATCTCCTCTTACTAAGGTTGAGAAATGGTTAATAGTGCGGCAATTTCATCTATTGACTGCTCACCAATAGTTCAATTATATAACAATTCAGCTGGAACGACTAAGAACTCGAGGTGTTCCTTATTCAAATATCAAAGTGATTATGGAGGAAAACTTTTTTTTTTTTTTTTTTATTTGCGCTACCCCTATACAAATATTTCTTCTTATATCCAAAATAGACGCAGATTTTTATTCACTAAAGGAATGCAATGTACCGTCTCTCGATAAGTAATTCTATATCACATCCCTATATGAGATCTTAATCATTCGTATCACGTATACATGGATAGATATCTATTTATATATATATAAATAGATAGATTTGACCAATTAATGGAATTAGTAGTTCACTGATCATAATTCTTATTACTATGACCGAGCAATCGAATCTTCAATTGACCGGGTATACAGGTATAACAAGAATAAAAAGAACAGGGATATATATATATCATTGAAAGCGAAATCCTATAAAAAATTATACCAAAGAACATTCCGCATCACTTTCGCTCTTAACATACATCTTGAGTTATCTATAGGTTAGGGCGAGATTCGTAAAATCTTCTGTCCGATCGGAAAGTGATTTAATGATGACCCTCCATAGATTCACCTATATAAGCTGCGGCTAAAGTTGCAAAGATCAGAGCTTGAATAGCGCTTGTAAATAATCCCAGAAACATCACAGGTATAGGAACCACCAGAGGTACTAGAGAAACAAGAACAGCAACTACCAGTTCGTCAGCTAATATATTACCAAAAAGTCGAAAACTAAGTGATAAGGGTTTCGTGAAATCCTCTAATATATTGATCGGTAAAAGTACTGGGGTTGGTTGAATATATTTACCAAAATAACCTAACCCCTTTTTTGCAAGACCTGCATAGAAATATGCTACTGACGTGAGCAAAGCTAAAGCAACAGTAGTATTAATATCATTTGTAGGTGCAGCTAGCTCCCCATGAGGTAATTGGATTATTTTCCAGGGGAGAAGAGCACCTGACCAGTTAGAAACAAGAATAAATAAGAACATAGTTCCGATAAAAGGGACCCAGGGGCCATATTCTTCTTCCCCAATCTGAGTTCTGGTCAGGTCCCGGACAAATCCAAGGACATATTCAACAAAATTTTGACCACCAGTCGGAATGGTTTGTGGATCTCGAACAGCTATAGTAGCTGAACCTAATAAGACAGCAATTACAACCCAGGAAGTTATAAGCACCTGTGCATGAACTTTAAAACCCCCGATTTGCCAATAGAAATGTTGACCTACTTCCACACCGGATATCTCGTAGAAATGATTTAGTGTGTCAATAGAAGATTGTACAATATCCATATTACCCCTTACAAAGATTAACTTCAATAAGAAATGATTTTGGTTGAATGACCAATTTCTCAATTACCTCACTTTCATCAAAGATATTGGCCACGAAAAATGGAATGGTCATTTAAATAAGAATATTTATGGTTATTTTAATATATTCCCTGAGATTTGGGAATAGTAGCCGACCCAATAAATTCGCTCTTGCGAGACCTAGAAATAGTAGCCAACTCAGTCAATACCCAGATCCCGGGTTTTTAGAACGAGGAATTAACTTTTCATTGATTCACCTTTCATAGAGCTATAATGACCTTCGCAGATTGATGACGTTAATTTGTTCAAGATCAATCGGATTGAAGCTCTAGCATCATCATTGGCTGGAATTGGGATATCCGTGAGATCTGGATCACAATCCGTATCAACTAAGCAAATTGTCGGGATACCTAAAGTTATGCATTCCCCAATAGCAGTGGATTCTTCTTGTTGATCGGCAATTATTACGATATCGGGCAAACTTGTCATGTATTTAATCCCACCTAAATATTTCTGCAATTGAGCTAATTGTCTCTTGAGCATTGCTGCCTCTTTCTTTGGAAGTCGATTGGATTGTCCCGTATCTTGTTCTTTCTTCAAATCTTTGAACTTCCGGGGTCTCGTTCCTGTAGTGGACCAATTGGTTAACATACCACCAAGCCATTTTTTATTTACATAATGACATCGAGCTTTTATAGCAGCTGATGCTACTGAATCAGCTGCTTGATATTTTGTACCAACTATCGGGAATTGTTTTCCTTTACCTGCTGCATCGAACACTAAATCACAAGCTTCTGATAAAAAGCGAGCAGTTCGAGTCAGATTTATAATATGAATACCTCTGCGCTCTGTAAAAATGTAAGGCGCCATTCTGGGATTCCATTTCCTAGCTTGATGACCGAAATGAACTCCTGCTTCCATCATCTCTTCCAAATTGATGTTCCAATATCTCTTTGTCATTTCTCCCCCCCCTTTTTTTCCTTCTCGAAAGAACGAAATACCATGGGCTTAAACATGGAATTATTCCGACAGAATTGATTGCATTTCAGAGATCGCCTGTTCGTATCATATATGGTGCGAGTTATTCATTCTATCGAGCTATTCATTTCATACTCTTATTATATGATCAATATAACAATAAATTTGGTTATCAGCACTATTTCCGTCCGCATAATGGTTGTTCAATGTATTGTGAGAATTCCTCCTAATGGGGAAGGGAAAACAGATACTTTTTCATGATGAAAGAAAATATCTTTCACTTTGCCACTAAATATCTCATTATTTTCCGTTCTCGGATCAATTTCGTTCCGTTCCCCTGAATGGTAAATAGATTGTTTGAATCCGGTACCGGCAGGTACTATCCCCCCCAGAATGACATTCTCTTTCAAACCTTTCAACCAATCAATACGACCTTGGAGAGCAGCTCTGGCCAAGACCCGAGCAGTTTCTTGAAAACTCGCTTCTGATATAAAACTTTGAGTATCCAAAGATGCTCTTGTTGCTCCCAATAACATAGTTCGATAGTAGGTCGCCTCTTCCAGGGCCCGATCCATTCTTTGTGCTCGCGATAATTCGATTAGTTCCCCGGGTAAAAAAACATCAGCCATTCCATCTCCCGAAATTAACACTTTCGATGTCATTTGGCGTACAATAATCTCTATATGCTTATCAGAAATTTGCACTCCTTGGGATCGGTAAACCCTTTGAATCTGATTGACCAAATGAATTCTACTTTGTTCCATGGTTATCTTAGAACTGATGAACGACCCCCAGGGGCTCCCGAGAGATCTCGTCATATCTCTGTTCCAATCCTCAAAACTTTTTTCTAGATTCATCGATATTGAATTAATAGAACGAGCCTCTGACAATTGTTCAACCTTAGGAAGACCCTGAATTATATCACCAGATTTGAATCTTTCATATATCAATGTTATCAATGTATCTCCCTCGTTAATAATTTCTCCATAATGACCATGAACAGTTGCTCTTCGAGTAGCCAAATAGAGCTCAGCTAATCTAATTACTAAGGATTCCTCATGAACGGCTATAATTTGACCAGATCCGGGGAGTGGTTCATCCTCAGATATACGTACACTTTCACGAATCAATTGTCCAAGGCTAACTACTGGAAATGGGTTTTCGCAAAATTTAGATAAGGGAAAGCACCTATTTGAATTGAATAGATCAGAAATGATGTTCCTGCATGGACCAAAATTAGAAACTACCGTATTTTCGTCCATAAAATACCATTTTGGTACTCGGAGAGTATTTTCGGAATTGCCAAAAATAGGCTGTTCCTTTAATGAAATATTATAATACTTATTATAAGTTATCGAATGGGAAGACGGAGAACGGTTAGCAATACTATGTAAGTTACCCAAGAAACCCGACAATTCAATGATTTGCATCATGGAATCATCTTGAATTGATCTATTTACCATATCATAATGTTTAGATCCCTTGGATAAAACGATTCGGGAACAATCGGATGGTGACAGAACCATAAGAGATCCACCTTCTTCCCTTTCATTAGGTAATGCACGGATAGTCCCTTGATGCTGACTAAGTAATTGACTCTCCTCATTGGAAGAAATGGGATTAGCGTGATCCAATTTGTTATGAAACATAGATTTTGAACCTGCTGTATTCTTCCTTTTTCCCATATACAAGATGGGGTATTTCGCCAAGCTAATTTGAAGAAAATTTCTAACGATCCCATTTGTTCTTACTTCAGTAAGAGAGGCATAAGCCTCTTCCATAGAATCTTTTTGCTCCCAATCCAATACTAAATAAGTTCGAACCAATTGAATACTTATGTCATTAATTACTTGGATTCGTTCACCATCTCCATAGAGAAGAAAATTACCAACTCGAACTTGCAAGTTGTCCCCTTCCCTCAATAGATCTAGGGAAAGGGGTGCTGTTATATCTGGCCCATCAGGTATTCCATATTCCACGACGGGTCGGACCGGAACAAAAGGCTTTTCCTTAGGAGGTATGATCCATTGTAAATAGATCCAATTTTCAGATTGGAATTCATCAAAAAGAATCTTTCCCGGTGGTATCAAAGTGCCGTTGTGCCGAGATATTCCATGTATCTCCCCGGGAAAATAAATATCTCCGGGCAATATTCTCATTTCGATCTTTTTTTTAATTCTTACTATCCGAACTAATCCACCTACTTGGCTCTCAATATCGCAAGTGATTTGTGTACCTGCTCGAATAATACTATTGTTTTGTACCATTATAGACGAAGATTCATATAGGATATGCACTTCTTCGGGGATGAAAAGAAAGCGACCTCCTTTCATTTTATCTTTCGATCTGAATCCTCTTGCTCTTTGATCTCCGAGGTAATTCTCTTTATTGCCGATCGAATCGACCTTTATAGTCCCATATTTGATAATTCCTGAACTATTTATTCTGTATCGAGGGTCATCCAAAACAGCAAAAATGTCATTTCTCTGTGAAATACCATTTCTGGATATTTTAATAATAAGATTGGGACGAGATATTCCCTTATTTCCCCGTTCTTTATCGTATCGCAATGGGACGAAGAATCTATTTCTTTGCTTTTTCCCTGAAATATTGAAATTATCAGAAGAAATGGTAGAATAGATAGAATCCCAATGCTCGTTGGATATGACCCGATCAATTTCTGAATAACTGGAGATTTGTTCTTCTTTTCCATAAAAGTTCGAGTCAACTGATTTGTGTTTCATTCGATCTTGATTCACCGAATAATCCGGAAGTAATTCATGTTTGGCAAGAGGAAGTTGAACATTTACTTGATCTTGATCCTTATGAAATGGAAAGGATACCGCGCTGGATCCGTGTATACCCCCCGATAATACCCATAAATGACTTGTCCTGAGTATGAGATGAACATTACCCTGTACATATTCAGGTGCATGACACACATTGGTACTCCAGTGCATTTCTCCCTCTAGGTTAGAATAGATATGTTTCCGAACTTTCTCTTTCGAAGGAGATGTTCTAGCATGAACTTCGGCAATAATTTGTTCCGATTCCACATATTGATTATTCTGAACCAAAAGCAAACTTTGTGGTGAAATAGTTAAGTCATGTACCTGATCTTGACCATCAAGAGTGATGGATAAGTTATTATGGCACATAAAAGCAGGATGCCCATGACGTGTACGCGTAGGATAAACCAAATTTTCATCGAATTCAATTTTTCCGTTGAAAGGAGCTCGTACATGTTCTGCAATATCACCTGTAAATATCCCACCGGTATGAAAAGTCCTTAGTGTTAGTTGAGTTCCTGGCTCTCCAATTGATTGGCCCGCAATGATGCCTACTGCTTCTCCTAATTCGATCAAGTTACCATGAGTAGGACTACGACCATAGCATAATCGGCAGATCCGAGATAGACTCTTGCAAGTCGAAGGGGTTCGTATATAGATTGGTTGTGCTCGAAGGGTTATTAATTGATGGGCAAGTCCAACCCCAATATCTTGATTACGCGTGGCAATGCATCTCATATCTATATATACATCGTCCGCTAACACGCGACCAATTAGTGTTTGTAGAACAATTCGATTCTTGATCCTCTCTCGACCTTGAATGAGATTGACAAAAATACCTTGGATAGTACCACAATCTGTTTTACGTACAACGATGTGTTGAACCACCTCAACAAGTCTACGCGTGAGGTATCCGGCATCCGATGTTCGTACAGCAGTATCCACAACCCCTTTACGAGCGCCATAACAGGAAATGATATATTCTGTTAAAGAAAGTCCTTCGCGGAAATTACTTTGAATGGGTAAATCAACGATTTGTCCTTGAGGATCTGACACTAATCCTCTCATACCTACTAATTGGTGAACCTGAGATGTACTTCCTCTGGATCCTGAGAATGACATCATATGTACTGGATTAAAAGGATCGGTCATCCTGAAATTAGGATTCATTTCTTGTCTCAAATATTCACTTGTAGCATACCATGTCTCAATTGATTGACGTAATTTTTCCACTGCATGTACATTCCCATAATGATGATGTTTTTCCGAAATAGAACCTTGTTGTTCCGCATCTTGGACGAGCCATCCCTTGGAAGGTGCTGTTAGAAGATCATCAATTCCTAATGAAATAGCCGCATCAGTAGCTCGTTGGAAACCTGAAGTCTTAAGTTGATCCGAAATATTTGATGTATATGTCATTCCGAAGTGATTTATTAATCTGCTAATAAGTTGTTTCATGGCAGTTTTATCCATCGCTTCATTATGAAAGAGCAATTTAGCCCGTTCTGCCATAGGGAAAAACCTCCGCATTTTCGTAAGCAAGATCCAACAATGGGTTCGAGCCAGTTATCCTAGGGCTTCCTCAATTTTGATTTCCGCATGAACGAGATGATTATGGGACTAAAAACATTATATTATGATAGCTGGTAGCGATTTATTCGGGTGTTCAGAAGCCCGAGAGAAGCCTTGTATGGCTTCTTCTATTTCTCGATCGAAACGAATACGACCAACAGTTGTCCGAATGTATATACTGAGTATTTCTCCTACTTCATTTTTTCCTATTCGGTAATGTTCATAAATTTCATGGAAGATACCCAAAGATTCATATTGAACCTCGATAGGGGCTTCTCGATCTACTGAGGTAATAATACGTAAACCTACCCCCCACCGAAACCATAAAGGGCTGTCTAATTCAATTCGTTTTTGCCAATGAGCCCCGAGCGCATCATCATAACTATAAAAAGAAGGTTTTTTACAGGAAAAGATCTTATATTTAGAGTAATATGGGTGGTACCTATTTCCATAAATACCTTGATTATTTCCGACCGTTAATATATAAAGTCCAAGAAGCATATCTTGAGTTGGTACGGAAATGGGATCTCCAATAGCTGGAGACAATAGATTTGTATGAGAAAACATAAGTAAACGAGCTTCTGCTTGAGCCTCCAGAGATAAAGGTACATGAACAGCCATCTGATCCCCGTCGGAGTCCGCATTAAATCCCCCACAAACCAATGGATGTAAACGAATGGCACGCCCTTCTACTAAAATAGGTTGAAATGCTTGTATACCTAATCTGTGCAAGGTGGGTGCTCGATTTAACGATACAGGGTGTCCTTGCATAACTCCTTGAAGTACCTCCCATACAATGGGTTCTTTATCTCGAATTATACTTTTCGCAGCCCTTAAGTTGGGAGCAAAATGTCGTCTAATTAGACCACGAATTACAAATGCTTGAAAAAGCTCTATTGCTATCTCTCGGGGTAATCCACATTGATGTAATGGAAGGGAGGGGCCCACCACAATGACAGAACGACCTGAATAATCAACTCGTTTACCAAGTAAATTTTCACGAGATCTTCCTTCTTTGCCTTCGATTACATCTGAAAACGATTTATAAGGTCTATCATGACTGTCTCTCATTGGTTGTCCACGAATGCCATTATCTAGAAGTGCATCTACGGCTTCCTGGACCAATTTTTTTTGACAAATAACTAATCCCCCTGGCGTAGATCTACTTCTTGCTAATAGATCGGTAAGAGTATTATTCCGATAGATAACTCTCCGATAAAGTTCATTTGGATCTGAAGTGATCAGTTCACCTCCACCTAATTGAACGATTGGCCTCAGTTCAGGAGGAAGAACTGGCAATGGGCATAAAACCATCCATTCTGGTTCTATATCTGTTTGGAGGAAATGTTTAGCTAATTTCATGCGTCTAACCGAAAAATCCTTTCTTCTTTGAATTTTTCTATCTCCCCATCCATTTCCGGCCGATTTCTGTTTCCCCAATCTCTTCCATTCCATATATGAACGATCCATCAGAATTTGCAGATTCAGACCAGCTAGTTGTTCCCTGATAGCATCTCCTCCAGTAGCTATTTCTCTATGTCGAAATGCCCCAAAGCCCCGAGCAGAAAAATAATGAGGGATAATATCCCTCCAGGATTGAATTTCATATTTGAATGGACCCCGTGATCGTAATGAAGTTGGTTTGTTAGCTATGGGCCTAGCAATAAAAAGATTGAGATAGGTTATTTCCCCCCCCTCGGAATCGGACGTGAAAGTTTTCTCTCATCCGGCTCAAGCAGCTGTACCGGAACGGAAAGTTCTTTGAAGAAGAACTCCTTTTGCTCCGGAAAAAGGACCAAATAGCTACTCTTTACTCAAGTTCCAAGTGGAATTTTTCCTCTACTCCTCTATCGTATTACGGCATAAAGATGGAATTATTGAGTAGTCTCCTTTCCCCCCAACGATACATTTCGGAAATACCTCCGATTCATTTGAATTTGAGACTCATGAGGGATTTACTTGTCTGTATCTCGTTCCATTTGATCCTTTAGGTCCTTGCTCTACTTCGATGGTTGCAATGCTATTTGAAGCATATATGCGATGAATAGACTCCTACAGCCATATCTGATTAAATTGGTCCGGAATACATTGATTCAGGGATGATCAAAATGAAAGAGAATGACTCTTGAATTCTATTATACGAAAGAAAAGAAGTGTTTTTCACGAAGTCTAATAGCAATTTAATATGGAATATATAAACCCTGGACCCATTCCTCTTTCTCAACATCTCTTCTAGATGCTTGTGATTCTGAGCTTCATACTATTTCTCCTGAGAGACATGTCAGAGCTAAAGGCATCCCAATGAGATTGAATAGGATGACAGTTCCTTATTCCGGATCTGCAGAATCGGAATTTGTGATCAAGTCGCACATCGCAATATACTGGGCCTTCTGATTCTTTGAGAGGTTTGGCTAATAGATTCGCAATATAACTGGGAAGGCGTTTTGAATACCATACGTGAACCACTGGACATGCCAGTTCAATGTATCCCATTCGATATCTTCGAATTCGAGAATCAACAAATTCAACTCCGCATTGTTCACAAAATTTTGAGTTTTCTTTTTCATTTCCGATCACTCGAGAATTTCCACAAGCACAAACTCCACTTTTGATAGGTCCAAAGATTCTTTCACAGAACGATCCATCTTTTTCTGGTTCATTGGTTTTATAATGTAAAGTATAGGGTTTAGTCACCTGTCCAACTATCCTTCCATTAGGTAAAATTCTCTTGGACCAAGCACAGATTTGTTCAGGAGAAGCTAATCCAATTCGAAGCTGTTGATGCTTATCCCGGTCGATCATAAAAAAAAGAATTCTGATTCATTTTGATTAAACTTCCTTCCTATCTATCTGAAAGTCGTTTTCATATATAATAGCATGATCCAATTCTGGAGCTAAAGATCGTAGTTCTCGAACGAGCAATCGAAAAGATTCTGGAGCAGTACCAGGTCTAGGTATTGGTCCTCCAGTGATAATGGCACCAAGTACTTCATGACGAGCTCCAATATGGTCAGATTTAAGAGTAAGCATCTCTTGCAGAATATAAGCAACACCAAAACCTTCTAGAGCCCAAACTTCCATTTCTCCTACTCGTTGCCCTCCCCGTTTGGATTTTCCTCTAAGAGGTTGTTGTGTAACAAGTGCATAAGGTCCACTGGAACGTGCATGGATTTTATCATCAACCTGATGAATTAATTTCGGCATATAAGCTTTTCCTGTTGTAACAGGTTGTTCAAAAGTATCTCCTGTTCTTCCATCAATTAACCTATTTTTACCGGGATGATTAGGTTCAAATACCCATGGATTAGCTGTTCGCTCACTAGCTCCATAGAGCTCAGGAAACACTGGTTTTCTCGAAGCTTCTCGCTCGTATCTTTCGTCAAAAGGTGTTATTCTATAATGTCTGTTCATCAAGTTCCCTGCTAAACCGGGCAAACATTCAAAGATCTGTCCTACATTCATTCGTGAAAGTACCCCTAATGGGTTTAATACCATATCAACTGATGTTCCGTCTTGCAAATAAGGCATATCTTGTCTAGGCAAAATCTTCGAAATAATACCTTTATTACCATGCCTTCCGGCTACTTTATCGCCCACTTGTATTTTACGTTTCTGTAAGATATATACGTGGACCACTTCTGCATTATCACCAAAATTCTCTTCTTTATGGATCCATCTCACATCAATAACCCGGCCTCTTCCACCTATGGGTACTCTGAGACAACTTTCCCTTGCGGTAGACACTTGAATACCAAATATGGCTTGTAATAATCTTCCTTCCGGGGCACGCAATGATTCTTCTGCTGGTTGAGGTGTTAATTTACCCACTAGAACATCACCTGTTTCTACCCAAGATCCTAGCATTACAAGGCCATTTCCATCTAGATGACGGAGTAAATGAGCATCTAAATGAGGTATTTCTTTAGTGATTCTCTCAGGGCCCTGGCTTGTCATACAAGTTACAATTCCATATCTTTCGATATGAAAAGAGGTATAGATATCTTCATATACCAGACGTTCACTAATGAGTATTGCGTCTTCAAAATTGTATCCTTCCCATGGCATATGAGCTACTAATATGTTTTTTCCCAAAGAGAGTTCTCCCCCTACTGTAGCTGCACCGTCCGCCAGAATTTGTCCTTTCTTCACATATTCCCCTCGGCGAACCCTAGGTTTTTGATGCATACAAGTATTGTTATTAGAACGTTGATATGTAACCAATTCTGTTCCTACAGTGTCTCCATCAACCGATGAAGTGATTTTTCCAGCATCGATATACGTGATCCTTCCCCCTTGTGTGGCTATAGCTGCACTTCCTGAATCTGGAGCTGCTTGACCTTCTAATCCAGTTCCGACAATACATTTCTCAGGTTGGAAAAGTGGAACTGCTTGACGCTGCATATTCGAACCCATTAAAGCGCGATTCGCATCATTATGCTCGAGAAAAGGAATGAGGGAAACTCCAACGGAGAAATATTGGAAAGGAAAGATACTTCGAAAATGGATTTGTTCCCATGCAATAGCTAAGAATTCTTGTCGATATCGAGCTGGAGTAACTTGTTCCTCTCGAATCCCTTGATTTAACGCCAAATAATTTCCTGTGGCTATCCGATAGTATTCATCTTCTCCCGATGATAGATAAACCATATGTTCTTCTTCCGATCTCTCAGAGATTTTATGGAATGGACTTTGTAAAGAGCCGCAATGACCAATCCTTGCACGAATAGCTAATGATGCAACAAGTCCAGCATTCATTCCTTCGGACGTCTCAATCGGACAAATACGCCCATAATGACTAGGATGAATATCCCGTATTCGAGAACTAGCAGTTCGCCCCGTCAATCCTCCGGGACCCAAATAACTTAATTTTCGCCTATGAACTATTTCTGTCAATGGATTAGTTTGATCCAAAAATTGGGATAAGGGGTGTGAGCCGAAAAAATCCTGAAAAGTAGTTGTTAATGGAGTTGAAGTTACCAAGTTATTAGGAGTTGGTAAACATTTGCGCTTAGTTGCTCTGCGTATAGTTCTTCGAACTGCATTTTCCAAACGACCTAGAGCTAATCCGAATTGATTTTGTAATAAATCTGCTACAGAACGAATACGCCGATTTTTTAGATGATCCATATCATCAAGTGTACCCATTCCAAATTTAACTCTGATCGAGTAATCCACAGCAGCCAATACATCTTGCGGTAATGAAAAAATCTCGTTCTCGGGTATATCAAGATTCAGTTTTTGGTTCGGATTTCGTCGACCAATCTTCCCTAATTCACATCTTTGTTGTAGAAATTTTTTTCGTAATTCTTTACATAGAGACTCGGAAAAGACCAAATCGCCACTTACGCAATAGAGTTTCTTATAGAACTCCAAAATGGCATTTTTCTTCGACCGAAGATATTCCTTTTGTTCTTGTCTCTCGGTCAGGAGAGATAAGAATATTTTTGGATAGCAAACATTGTCTAGAATCTCTCCGAGATTTGAACCCATAGCTGATAGTAGAATTGGAATAGATATTTTTCGTTTTTTGCTCACACGAGCCCATATCCTTGTTTTTCCGTCAATCTCTAATTTTGATCTTCCTCCCCAATCTGAAATTATAGTGCTGGTATATAGAGTGATTCCACTCTGGTCTGGTTCCGAACTGTAATAAATACCGGGACTTCGTAATATTTGATTGACCACGATTCTGGAAATTCCATTTACTACAAAGGTTCCTTGAGAGTTCATTAAGGGAAGATTTCCAATAAGTACAGTTTGTTTCTGTATCTTTCTACTATTCCTCTGAATCAATCTTGCTGGTACATATAATTCAGAGGAATATGTAAGGGACTGATATACAGCATTTCTCTCTTTGATCAGGGGTTCTGCTAATTCATATTTATTTCCAAATAGTTGAGATTCAATTTCTTGATCTGTATCCTCAATTTTCGGAAAATTCTGAAGTTCCTCGATTAAGCCTTGATCAATGAAACGACAGAATCCTTCGAATTGTATTTTCCCAAATTCAGGGATTGTAGACGTTCCCTTATTTTCATCTAATAGCATTGGAAGTTTCCCGTCCATAAAAAGAACCTATTTCGTTATTCCTTATTGATCCATAAGAATCAATCCGACGAAAATGTATATCTCGTTCGCTATATCCCGTGAAATTCTACCTATATCCAGATATACGTATAATTGAATAGAGGAAAGGTCCTTTGATACTCCCATTTACTTGAAACGGAGATATGAACAAATGGATCAAACCATTATTAAGTGTTAGAACAAGATTGATTTGAACACTTATCAAATGTTATAATGAGATTGAATAACGAAGAAAGGATCTGATATATTTCCTTGGTGGTTGACTTTAGCACCTGTTCAATGTTATAATGAGATTGAATGACGAAGAAAGGATATGATACATTTCCTTGGTGGTTGACTTTAGCACCTGTTCAATGTTATAATGAGATTGAATGAGAAATAGTATTTGATCTTTCTATTACATTTCCATAATGGTTCGGCGACATAGCCAAGTGGTAAGGCAGAGGACTGCAAATCCTTTATCCCCAGTTCAAATCCGGGTGTCGCCTGGTTAGGTGGAGAGAGCGAAAGAGAAGGAAGAGTTTGGATTTCCATTATATCACCTCTGGAGACAACTTAAGCTGCTCCATATTCCCAATGTGGCCCATCGCCTTTTGATCCTGTCATAAATAGACGAACCTGTGGGAATAAGGGAAGTTTATAGAAACTTGTTCCGAAGAACAAGTGAATCTATGGATCTCTCAGAGAGACTCGTCAACAACGTTTGGAATGGAAAGGATCTAATTTCGACTTTGCGTTATTGTGATTAGTTCCCTTATCATCAGTGATCGATAATGGAATAATTTTTTTGTAAATAGAGAACACAATTCGTATGGATATAGTCAGTATCGCTTGGGCTGCTCTAATGGTAGTTTTTACATTCTCCCTTTCACTCGTGGTATGGGGAAGAAGTGGACTCTAAGAATCTAATGCAATTCTCAATCAATCGTTTTGTTCCAAATCATTCAATAATGAAAATATCTTCGATTTCGTAAGGACCTAGTAATATTGAGTTCTTCCTATCCCGAAAATTGAATATTCGTTCTATAGAACGATTTTTTCTTCTTTTATAGAACTATTTTCCCTTTCTTTCCGCAAGGGATATGCATAATAGAATCAATTTCTTACCCTTTTCCTATGAGAAATTGGATTCTTCCTCAATCTCAAGTTTTGATGAACTAGTTCTTCTCTCAAATGAACCGAGAATCTCGTTCTCTCCAATCAATTTCTTTTCGAAATGAAAAGATCGATTGGGTTGATTTCGGATGTGCCTGTCCTATCCTCTTTTTGTGATATATCCAGGATCTTTATACTTAGGCTCATGTCAGACTCGGTCGGTTCTACCTATCCATGTTCTACAGAGAGGGCAGGAATCAAAACCAAAAACGTATGAATTAGTCTACATTTTCCTCAGATAATTTCAAATTGATCTAATTTGATACAGATCTGTTCTCGGATAAATATGGAGCATATTGAGCTATCTTAACCATAGATTCCTTTTCCATATGAATGATTTTTATCATGCCATTTCAAGTTCCATATTCACTATGCCCGCCCCATAGAAGTATATTAAACTTCGATCCAAAACGATATTTTTAAAGTACGTTCAGAATCAAATCTCTGCCCTGTATCTATTAGGTCTCTATTTTGAAAGGGCATATAGAAGTCTACCTATTGCGATTAGCCCTGTCTCTGCTACGGCACCAGGTCTTAATCCTATATATATATATATATATATATATATATATATTAGAGGGTATAGAATGTAGTATTCTATCTAAAATAGAGAATTTTTCCCATAGGGACAAATGCTATTCAGATATATCCATAGATATAGATATATATGCAATGCGGAATAGGTAGTACGAAAGAAAGGGCTATATAACCCTTTCTTTCGTACTACCTATTCTCAGAATCAATTTCTACCCCGTGATAGAATTGATAAATACAACTTATCGCCTATTACTTATCATCTATTTAAGATTAAGGATTTGGATCCTTTCAATTTATCTAGTCATGAGTAAAAACTAAAATTCGGTATGAATCAATTGCTTTCACTGACTGTTTTTACGTAAATGATAAGTAGAAAAGCAGTAGGAACTGAAATGAACAGTACAATAGCGATAAATGCGAGAATATTTACTTCCGTGATCTTATCATTTTCACTTCGTTCTACAATAACTCGAGATTTGATCTCATAAAGATGATGAATCCCTTTTAAGGATCCATAAATGTGATTGATTGAATCCCTGGAGTATGAGATTGGACGAATAGAATCAATTTGAATAGCAAAATCTGATGGATCTAATGAATTACTCAATGGAAATGAGTATAACATAATATGATCCTTTATTCATACCGGATCCAGTAATTCGATTCCCAATCGATCATATTTGTCCCACTCAACTCATATAGTCACATTTATCGCCTTACTTATGCAATAAGATTTTGCCACTAATACAGATTCTATTGGACATAGGCCTAAGCGTTACAGATATGGTAGGGATATGAGGGAAGAATCACCCTGAACGGGTGAAGTTAATGATAATCCAAATTGCTATTCGGAAGACAGAAAAGTAGGATAAAGACCGATTCGATGAATAGTATTAAGAATCTCATATTCTGATCAATTTCCTATTTTGATAGAACCAATTGGGTAGGGAAAACCCTACATCATTAGAGAGAGTACATCTTTATCAGTACCCCGTATGTCCCAATCTGAGATGTATATATGGAGAATCGATCCTACGGATCGAGGAAATGAACAAGGATGGATCGGACAGTTCTCCCGATTCGAGTAGGAGAGATGCCCAAAATTGCACTAATTCCCCATGACAAAGAAATGATAGTTCAAATTTTATCCGGGGGGATAACCCATGACCCAGGAACTATAAAAACTATTTTTAATAGGAAGTCCAAGGATCATTCAATTCTTACATGAGAATTCTTAAAAATTGCAGTGTTCAAGGATCTATGATATGGCTGGTCATGAGAAAAAGATACTAGCGAGTGTGGAATAATAACAATATTATACATGTCTTTTAGAATGAACAGGAAAGAGATGGAGGGGTGTATACTGGGTATCATCAGGAATGATCTAGAGGGACCGACCTCCACGAGATTATTACTTGGGAAGACTACCTCTGTGTTCCTCTCAGATCTCTCTATACTCCCACGAGTATCTGTTCAGAGAATGAAATATTTCATGAGGTAAATAGGTGTTTGTGTTGTCACAAATCACCATGAGAATGAAATGTTCTTACCAAAATGGTTACAGAATTAGAGAATCCATTCTGGATTTGATGGATATCTATCCACATCTATATCTACATAGATGTCTATAGACATGGATGAATATTGGTTTTTTTCTTACCGCAAAATGCGTTTACCCCCATTTCTTTTTTTATTCTTCTTCAGATGATTTAGAAGAGGAATTGATCAACTTATTGGATCGGGACTGACGGGACTCGAACCCGCAACTTCCGTCTTGACAGGACGGTACTCTGACCAATTGAACTACAATCCCAATAGGTGCACAGTACAGTACATTTACTATCAGATTCTTAATACAGATTAGATTAGTGCCAGATCAATGAAAGATCTGATCTTTCTCTTTCTCTTCCTTCTATTATCCCTTTTCCTTTCATTTAAAAAATACCCATTCGTTCTGTTCCATATCCATATAGATATATACACATATCTATATAACACATATCTATATAAAGATATAGACAGATCGGGGATTCAATAACCAGTTACCTTTCCATCAATATCGAAGATTGACATGAATATTTCATATCGATGATGGGTTGGTAAAGTTGGCATTGGGTCGAGCTGGATTTGAACCAGCGTAGGCATATTGCCAACGAATTTACAGTCCGTCCTCATTAACCACTCGGGCATCGACCCAGGAACAATGAATTGAAAGTGTTTGGAATACCAAATAAGTATTCCTGGAGAAAGATTCCCATAGTACCCCTAGGGGAAGTCGAATCCCCGCTGCCTCCTTGAAAGAGAGATGTCCTGGGCCACTAGACGATAGGGGCCTGCCTATCGTCATAATAGGCAAATTTCTGTGAAATTGTCAATAGTATGGCCCGAAGAATTTTTTCTATGCCAGTGGTTTTATATCATTATTGTATTGCTCGTTCGTGAACTCCCACATGTATTACGAAATAGATAATTATCACGAAATAGAGAATCCACCCGGTAAGGTTTTATAGATACCAACAGGAAATGGTCACAACCCCATTTGTGAATTCGATTTTCAAATTTGATTACTTATTCGTGTTTGCGCAAGGCCACCTATACATTCCGTTGAACAACGATAGGTAATATTTAGGAGATGTTCCTTCTACCAATATTGCGTTCTTCATATAAGATAAGGACCCCCCGACTAATTTGCGGAATCGAAGAATATTCATATTGGTTCTGAAGAAAAAAAAAAAGTAAGTGAATCTGACCCATTAAGTTAGGGATGTATCAGCTACTCTGATACCGAGATTTGATGGAGATTATGAAAGTGGATCTTTTCGTTGAATTATCCAAAATTGATCGATATTATCGATCGAACTCGCTTATTCAGCTATCAAATGTTTCGTCGAATTAATCGTTATTATCTTCTCTCCCCGGAAAGGGATGAATATGGGAGTGTATTCTGAATCACAGACAAAATGGAATTCCCTTTCTCTTTAACTCTAGGAATAGGTTGATCCATATGTATATAATAGAATCTATATACGAATGTTGAATTCTATCTCGATATATCAAACATTCCCATATTAACGATTTCCCTTTGCTTATTCCACCAATGAGAAATAGATCGAAATTAAGATATAGAGAGAAGAGAAAGAAAAAAAAAAAAAAAAAGAAAAAGGAACTTTGAACTTTTCTATTACAATGGTAAAATAGATAAGTATCCTTTTTCTCCTCGAAGAGAAGGAAAAGGACAAATCTTAGGAATTATTTCCTTTCGTTCTATGGGTTAGAAAAGCATTTACTCCTTCTTGTTCTTGTAAATTCATTCGTATCGGACGAAGATATAGCAATAAGAATATACATAAAGATTGATGGGATCGATAGAAATACTCTTATTGATTTTTCCATAAGATCTTGGAGAGGGTTAAAGAATGAATAATAAATTCAATATTTGAAATATTGAATGGAATAGAGATTGAGAATAGAATCTGATAAAGAACTGAGGGGAAAAGAAAAGCTCACCTGCCTCCGTTATTTCATTGATGTTACTTGATTATTCGAAGATCAGATAGGAACTTAATATGAAAAACTTGGAATCGAGCTATCATGCATTTACCTATATTGGATTGGTTTGGTTCAATGAAAGTGAAATATGTGTGCCAACAATAAATCTTCGGAACCGAATCTTTTGGGAGGGATGATGGATAATCTGTTGTCCGTAGATGATCAAACCATCGTATACCTTTTGATGATATAGGGTGCTCGGAAATGGTCGAAATAGTTCAATAGGAGGATCACTATGACTGTAGCTCTTGGAAAGTCTTCCAAAGAAGAAAAAAATTTATTTGATATTGCGGATGACTGGCTACGTAGGGACCGTTTCGTTTTTGTGGGTTGGTCTGGTCTATTGCTCTTTCCTTGTGCCTATTTTGCCCTAGGTGGATGGTTCACGGGTACAACCTTTGTAACTTCATGGTATACTCATGGATTGGCCAGTTCTTATTTGGAGGGCTGTAATTTTTTGACCGCCGCAGTTTCTACTCCTGCTAATAGTTTAGCACATTCCCTGCTGCTATTATGGGGTCCTGAAGCACAAGGAGATTTTACTCGTTGGTGTCAATTAGGTGGTCTATGGACTTTCGTTGCTTTTCATGGTGGTTTTGGTCTAATAGGCTTCATGCTACGCCAATTCGAACTTGCTCGATCTGTACAATTGCGACCTTATAATGCAATTGCATTCTCTGCTCCAATTGCTGTTTTTGTTTCCGTATTCCTGATCTATCCATTGGGCCAGTCTGGTTGGTTTTTTGCACCTAGTTTTGGCGTAGCAGCTATCTTTCGATTTATCCTCTTCTTTCAAGGGTTTCATAATTGGACCTTGAACCCATTTCATATGATGGGAGTTGCCGGAGTATTGGGTGCTGCTCTTCTATGTGCTATTCATGGTGCTACTGTGGAAAATACTTTATTTGAAGATGGTGATGGTGCAAATACGTTCCGTGCTTTTAACCCAACTCAAGCTGAAGAGACCTATTCCATGGTCACCGCTAACCGCTTCTGGTCTCAAATCTTTGGAGTTGCTTTTTCCAATAAACGTTGGTTACATTTCTTTATGTTATTTGTGCCAGTGACCGGTTTATGGATGAGTGCCATTGGAGTAGTTGGTCTAGCTCTAAACTTACGTGCCTATGACTTTGTTTCCCAGGAGATCCGTGCAGCAGAAGATCCTGAATTTGAGACTTTCTATACAAAAAATATCCTCTTAAACGAAGGTATTCGTGCTTGGATGGCGGCTCAGGATCAGCCTCATGAAAACCTTATATTCCCTGAGGAGGTTCTACCCCGTGGAAACGCTCTTTAATGGAACTCTAGCTTTAGCTGGTCGTGACCAAGAAACCACCGGTTTCGCTTGGTGGGCCGGTAATGCTCGACTTATCAATTTGTCTGGTAAATTACTTGGGGCCCACGTAGCCCATGCCGGATTAATTGTATTCTGGGCTGGAGCAATGAACTTATTTGAAGTGGCTCATTTCGTACCGGAAAAGCCTATGTATGAACAAGGATTGATTTTACTTCCCCATCTAGCTACTCTAGGATGGGGAGTAGGTCCTGGTGGGGAAGTCGTGGACACTTTTCCATATTTTGTATCTGGGGTACTTCACTTGATTTCCTCTGCAGTTCTAGGTTTCGGTGGTATTTACCATGCACTTATAGGACCCGAAACTCTCGAGGAATCCCTTCCATTTTTTGGTTATGTATGGAAAGATAGAAGCAAAATGACCACAATTTTAGGTATTCACCTAATCTTGCTAGGTGTTGGTGCTTTTCTTCTAGTGCTCAAGGCTTTGTATTTTGGAGGTGTATATGATACCTGGGCTCCTGGTGGTGGGGATGTAAGAAAAATTACGAACCTGACTCTTAGCCCAAGTGTTATATTTGGTTATTTACTCGAGTCCCCCTTTGGGGGAGAGGGATGGATTGTTAGTGTGGACAATCTAGAAGATATAATTGGGGGACATGTATGGTTAGGTTCTATTTGTATCTTCGGGGGTATCTGGCATATCTTAACCAAACCTTTTGCATGGGCCCGTCGTGCGTTTGTATGGTCTGGAGAAGCTTACTTGTCTTATAGCTTAGGGGCTCTCTCTGTCTTTGGTTTCATTGCTTGTTGTTTTGTTTGGTTCAACAATACAGCTTATCCCAGTGAATTCTATGGGCCTACCGGCCCAGAAGCCTCTCAAGCTCAAGCGTTCACTTTTCTAGTTAGAGACCAACGTCTTGGAGCTAATGTGGGGTCCGCCCAGGGACCTACCGGTTTGGGTAAATACCTTATGCGTTCTCCTACCGGAGAGATTATCTTCGGAGGAGAAACAATGCGCTTTTGGGATCTTCGTGCTCCCTGGTTGGAACCTCTAAGGGGTCCTAATGGTTTGGACCTGAGTAGGCTGAAAAAAGACATACAGCCTTGGCAAGAACGACGTTCGGCGGAATATATGACTCATGCTCCTTTGGGTTCTTTGAATTCCGTGGGTGGTGTAGCTACCGAGATTAATGCGGTAAATTATGTATCTCCCCGAAGTTGGTTGGCTACCTCTCATTTTGTTTTAGGATTTTTCTTTTTCGTGGGCCATTTGTGGCATGCGGGAAGGGCTCGTGCAGCTGCAGCAGGATTCGAGAAAGGAATTGATCGTGATTTCGAACCTGTCCTTTCCATGAACCCTCTTAACTAGAACAAGAGATTAAATTGATGAAAGAGAGAGATCGATTCAATTTCATTGCATCTCCCAATCGGTATAGGGGTATCATTAAATACTCCCCTTCCAACTTGACCTTGTAGCTCGGCTATATTCAGCCGAGCTATTCTCTTTTTGGTATGGGCCAGGCCGATAAGTTGAATTGTTCAACAAACAAAAGGAGAGAGAGGGATTCGAACCCTCGATAGTTTTTTGTAACCATACCGGTTTTCAAGACCGGAGCCATGAACCACTCGGCCATCTCTCCCGGGGATAATTTTTATTTTACTCCCCCAGGGAATATCTGCCTATATGGTTTATACCATGACCGTATATGCATAGATTGATGCATGTATATGACATATACCTATACCTATATATGACATAGGATTCTTTATCATGATCATCTGGAAAAAGAATTTCCCTCCTCCTTCACGCCCGAATAAGAATTCGATGGCCATGGTGCATTTGGGGAAAATTTCGCCGGATGGGGATCGGATGGTATAGTCCATTTCACCCGTCGGAAGCTTGTGGGGTCACAAACATGACTATTGCTTTCCAATTGGCCGTGTTTGCATTAATTGCTATTTCATTCCTCCTAGTGATTGGTGTACCTGTCGTACTTGCCTCTCCTGATGGTTGGTCAAGTAACAAAAATGTTATATTTTCGGGCGCATCATTATGGATTGGATTAGTCTTTTTGGTAGGTATCCTTAATTCTTTCATATCTTAAATTGGAAATGTTTCGGGTTATAATTTCCTCCCCACTCAGATGGCATTCTAGTTCTGAAGGGCATTTGGTATAAGTTCCAAGAAACAAAATAAAAGTGTTCGAGGGAGGGGTTATTTCGCTATAATGTAACATTATTACATAAATGGTATCTAAACATATACAAATGAGATATCTATCTATATCTATAGATATGTTTATATCTATAGATAGATAGATATATCTATATAGAAACATATATGTTATATATATGTGTATATCGGAATGACTAAGAGCGGGTATGGTTGAGTGGTAAAATTTCTCCTTGCCAAGGAGAAGATGCGGGTTCGATTCCCGCTACCCGCCCATTCAAAGGAATGGAATAGGATAATTAATAACTCGTGTAGTGTTCATATATTTATCCTACTTCTCATTCCATTCTTAAATGAGAGGATAATATTTTCCAGACTGTAAATATTCTTTCTGTTCTGGCGGAGACGGGATTTGAACCCGTGACCTCAAGGTTATGAGCCTTGCGAGCTACCAAACTGCTCTACCCCGCACTATCCTTTGATAGGATAATCGAAAATTGACATACCAAACAAGCATTGGACATGCCATCCCCCTATAAGGATAGGGGGACTTTTCTTTCTATTCTCACTTTCTATTCTCATAAGAATATTCAAGAGAATATTTTCTCTTCCTACCAACTCGATTTTTTCATCCCGGGCAACAAACATGCGTGGGTCATCTCACGAAGTACATGTCCGGATAGACCGAAGTCCCGATAGTTGGCTCTGGATCTCCCAGTCAGAAAACAACGTCGATGAAGACGTGTAGGTGTACTATTACGTGGTGAGGATTGCAATTTTCTATGAATTTCCCATTTGTCATCTAATGATGAAACTTCGCTTATCTCTCTTTCCAAAGATTGACGAATCGAATGATATTTCTGTTCCAATACTTGTCTCTTTTTCTCTCTTTGAATGAGACTTTTTCTTGCCATAAAGGTTCAGTCGATACTATTACCAATGATGTAGGTCAGATTTGAGATGGAGAAATATTACGTTGATCTCTCCTTCTCTGTGGATATATTCTTGTCATTGATATGATCAAATCCCATTTTTTTGATAAAGGAGAATTAACCGAATTTGCCTGATGTAGAGGCGATTAAGAAAGCTGCATAAGTGAATATATAACCTACGGAAAAGTGAGCTAATCCAACTAATCGTGCTTGGACAATGGAAAGAGCTACTGGCTTATCCCTCCATCGAACTGAATTAGCCAAGGGTGTGCGTTCATGAGCCCATGCTAGGGTTTCGATCAGTTCCTGCCAATATCCACGCCAGGAGATCAGAAACATAAATCCAGTAGCCCAAACAAGATGCCCAAATAAGAACATCCACGCCCAGACAGATAAACTGTTCATACCAAAAGGATTGTATCCATTAATAAGTTGTGAAGAGTTCAACCAGAGATAATCTCTTAACCATCCCATTAAATAAGTGGAAGACTCATTAAATTGCGCTACATTACCCTGCCATAAAGTGATATGCTTCCAATGCCAATAGAAAGTAACCCATCCAATGGTATTCAACATCCAAAAAACTGCCAAATAAAAAGCATCCCAGGCCGAAATATCACAAGTGCCGCCTCGTCCCGGGCCATCGCAAGGGAAACTATAACCGAAATCTTTCTTATCTGGCATTAGCTTAGAACCACGCGCATCTAAAGCACCTTTTACTAAGATCAACGTAGTTGTATGCAACCCCAGAGCAATAGCATGATGAACCAAAAAGTCCCCAGGACCGATTGTTAAGAATAGTGAATTACTATTATCATTAATAGCATTCAACCAACCAGGTAACCATATGCTTTGACCAGCGTTGAATGCTGGACTATTTGTTGAAGATAAAAGTACATCAAACCCATACAAGGCCTTACCATGAGCAGATTGTATCCATTGAGCAAATATGGGCTCGATCAAGATTTGTTTTTCTGGAGTACCAAAAGCAAGCATAACATCGTTATGAACATAGAGTCCCAGGGTATGGAAACCTAGGAATAAACTAGCCCAACTCAGATGAGATATTATAGCCTCCTTATGCTCCAACATTCTTGCCAATACATTATCCCTATTCTGTTCCGGATTGTAATCCCTAATGAAGAATATAGCTCCATGAGCAAAGGCCCCTGTCATAATGAACCCGGCAATGTATTGATGATGAGTATATAACGCAGCTTGGGTAGTAAAGTCTTGTGCTATGAATGCATAAGCAGGTAAAGAATACATGTGTTGAGCTACCAAGGAAGTGATGACTCCCAAAGAGGCTAGAGCAAGACCTAATTGAAAGTGAAGAGAATTGTTGATTGTGTTATAAAGACCCTTATGTCCACGCCCCAATAGGCCTCCTGGAGGAATATGTGCTTCTAAAATATCCTTTATACTATGCCCGATCCCAAAGTTAGTTCTATACATATGACCAGCAATGAAAAAAACAAATGCAATAGCTAAATGATGATGAGCGATATCAGTCAGCCATAAACTTTGGGTTTGCGGATGGAATCCTCCGAGAAGAGTTAAAATAGCAGTTCCCGCTCCTTGAGAGGTACCAAATAAGTGACTACTGGAATCAGGATTTTGAGCATAAAGATTCCACTGACCTGTAAAAAGCGGTCCTAGACCCCGGGGATACGGTAATACATCTAAGAAATTATCCCATCTGACGTGCTCCCCCCTTGATTCAGGAATAGCGACATGAACCAAATGCCCTGTCCAAGCCAAAGAACTTACTCCAAAGAGTCCTGACAAATGATGATCGAGACGAGATTCAGCATTTTTGAACCATGAAACACTTGGCTTCCATTTAGGTTGTAAATGAAACCTACCCGCTATTAGAGAGATGGCAGAAAGAAATAGCAAGAAAAGAGCTCCAGTATAAAGATCTTCATTAGTGCGCAAGCCAATTGTATACCACCACTGATAAACACCAGAATGAGCAATATTAACCGGGCCGGGAGCACCTCCTCGGGTGAAGGCTTCTACAGCCGGTTGACCAAAATGAAGATCCCAAATTGCATGAGCAATAGGTCTTACATGTAAGGGGTCGCGTACCCATGCTTCGAAATTGCCTTGCCAAGCCACGTGGAATAAATTACCAGAGGTCCACAGAAAGATTATTGCTAACTGACCAAAGTGAGAAGCAAAAATCTTCTGATAAAGGCGTTCTTCAGTAATATCATCATGACTCTCGAAGTCATGTGCGGTAGCAATACCAAACCAAATACGACGAGTAGTTGGGTCCTGGGCTAAGCCTTGGCTGAATTTCGGAAATCTTGATGCCATAATGCTTTTCAAATCCTCCTAGCCATTATCCTACTGCAAGAATTCTTGCTAGGAAGAACGCCCATGTTGTGGCGATTCCACCCAGAAGGTAATGAGCCACTCCTACAGCACGTCCTTGCACAATGCTCAAGGCTCTGGGCTGGATAACAGGAGCAACTTCTAATTTGTTATGAGCCCAAACGATAGATTCGATGAGTTCTTGCCAATACCCACGGCCACTAAATAGGAACATTAAACTAAAGGCCCAAACAAAATGAGCACCTAAAAAGAGAAGACCATAGGCAGATAATGAAGAACCATAAGATTGGATCACTTGAGAGGCTTGTGCCCATAGAAAGTCACGAAGCCACCCGTTAATGGTAATGGAACTCTGTGCAAAGTTTCCTCCCGTGATATGAGTTACCATTCCCTGATCACTTATACTACCCCAAACATCGGACTGCATTTTCCAACTGAAGTGGAATATCACTACCGAAATCGCATTGTACATCCAGAATAAACCTAGGAAAACATGATCCCAGGCGGATACCTGACATGTCCCTCCTCTTCCAGGTCCATCGCAAGGAAAACGAAAACCAAGATTCGCTTTATCAGGTATTAAACGAGAGCTACGGGCAAATAAAACACCTTTAAGTAAAATTAATACAGTCACATGGATAGTAAATGCATGAATGTGGTGTACCAAAAAATCCGCGGTTCCTAATGGAATTGGTAACAAAGCCACTTTGCCGCCTACTGCTACTAGATCACCACCTCCCCAAGTTAAGCTGGTGCTCGCTGTTGCATCAGGAGCTGTTGAACCCGGTGCTAAAGCATGAGTGTTTTGTACCCATTGAGCAAAGATAGGTTGTAATTGTATAGCAGTATCCGAAAACATATCTTGAGGACGCCCTAAAGCGCTCATAGTATCATTATGAATATACAGACCAAAACTATGGAAACCTAGGAATATGCATGCCCAGTTGAGGTGTGATACAATCGCATCACGATGTCTAAGAACACGATCTAATAGATTGTTGTATTGAGTAGTTGGATCATAGTCTCTTACCATAAAAATGGCTGCATGTGCAGCGGCGCCAACTATGAGAAATCCGCCGATCCACATGTGATGTGTGAACAGAGAGAGTTGGGTGCCATAGTCAATAGCTAAGTATGGATAGGGAGGCATAGAATACATATGGTGAGCTACGACAATAGTCAGAGAGCCCAACATAGCTAGGTTAAGAGCTAATTGAGCATGCCATGAGGTGGTCAAGATCTCGTAAAGACCTTTATGACCCTCACCCGTAAATGGACCTTTATGAGTCTCCAAAATTTCTTTAAGGCTATGGCCAATGCCCCAATTGGTCCTATACATATGACCGGCTATCAGGAAAAGAATTGCAATAGCCAAATGATGATGTGCAGTATCGGTCAGCCACAGACCCCCCGTGACTGGATTTAGTCCTCCACGAAAAGTTAGAAATTCTGAATATTCCGACCAATTTAGGGTAAAAAGTGGGGTTAATCCCTCAGCAAAACTAGGATAAAGTTGAGCTAAAAGATCGCGATTCGAAATAAATTCATGGGGAAGAGGTATCTCTTTAGGATCCACTCCAGCATCTAGGAGTTGGTTAATAGGTAAAGAGACGTGTACTTGGTGTCCTGCCCAAGATAGAGACCCAAGTCCTAGTAACCCCGCTAAATGGTGGTTCAACATGGATTCTACATCTTGGAACCAAGCCAATTTTGGAGCAGCTTTGTGATAATGGAACCAACCAGCAAAAAGCATTAACGCTGCAAAGATCAATGCACCAATTGCAGTGCAGTAAAGTTGTAATTCACTAGTTATTCCAGATGCTCGCCAAATTTGAAACAAACCAGAGGTTATTTGTATCCCTCGAGAACCTCCACCTACATCCCCATTCAGTATTTCTTGACCTACTATTGGCCAAACTACCTGAGCACTGGGTTTTATGTGAGTAGGATCACTCAGCCATGCTTCATAATTGGAGAAACGAGCGCCATGAAAGTACATCCCACTTAGCCAAATCAAGATGATGGCTAGTTGACCGAAATGAGCACTAAAGACTTTGCGGGAGATCTCTTCCAAATCATTGGTATGGCTACCAAAATCGTGAGCATCAGCATGTAGATTCCAGATCCAAGTAGTAGTATTAGGGCCTTTAGCTAGTGTCCTTGAAAAATGCCCAGGTTTGGCCCATTTTTCAAAAGAGGTTTTTATAGGATCCCTTTCCACCACAATCTTTACTTCTGGTTCCGGTGAACGAATAATCATTGAGTTCTCCTCTTTCCGGACGAGACATAAGAAGAAACCCGCCAACAGTAATTAGTGAACTTCTGATAGATATATGTTTTCAACCCGTTCTTCTCTTTCTTTTCCAGTTCATGACCGGAGCGACTATGATACGGAGTCAATCTGGGGCAGGTGTTCAAATTTATTATGACATATCCCTGAGGTGCTCAATGGACCATTGCAATTCAGGAAAAATATTTCCTCGTGTGATGTAAAAAGTATTTCTCGGTGCAATGATCATTATCATATGGATATCTATATCTAGATATATCTATATCTAGATATAGATATCCACACAGATACCCACATATGTCATATCATATATCACATGTCATTATGGATCACAATGACTTTAAATTCTTCATGGATCATTGAAGAGACATCTCTGAATTTCACCTTATTCAATAGATCTATTTCATTAACGATCCATAAAAGGTATTATTTGCGATATTGTCGATCTATTCCCATGAATAGATGCCGAAATAGGATCAAATTAAAAAGAGTATTACGAAATCATTCCATTGATCTCCCCCGGAGAATCAATATTTGGTAATTTAAAAAAATGATTAGGAATAGAGATTCTCATTCGCCAAGGCGTCCTGTAATCTTTAACCAATTTTGTGCTTCAATGTAATTGCCTGGAGCAAGCGCTATGGCTTGTTTCCAATACTCAGCAGCTCGATCGGACCAAGCCTCCGCAGTTTCAGGATCTCCCTGTCGAATGGCCTGTTCTCCCCGGTCGAGATAGGTCAACTTGGAAAAGTTTCCTTCCCTTAGAACCGTACTTGAGAGTTTCCTACCTCATACGGCTCAATCAACTATTATTTGTATTTGGTCCTCCACTCAAAATTCAAAATATATCATTGAAGAGAATTCATTGCAAATAGGTTCCATTTGATTAGGTCAATTGAAGGACCAAAAAGGGTCAATGACATGAGTTTTAACTTCACTTTTGATCGGATTTTATCTTTTCTCCCACCCTCAGAAAGAGAAAGTAGAGAAACAAAGATCTCTACTTCAAATCATCCAAATAGAGGTCTTTTTGAGAGGTAACTATCTCAATTTTGCATAGAAATTTTGAGAAGTACTTCCCATCTGGAATTGATGGGAAAGTGCCTTCTTCTATCTTTAGGATCTGATCCTACACCGCTGCTCGATAGCTTAGTAGATCAACTCTATTGCATAAGTTGATCCCTGACTTTTGTGAGTGAGCAGATCTCATTGTATCAGCCCGAATTTTCAATAATTGATCTTTACGGTGCTTCCCCCATCAATCGAATTCATTCTTTTATCCATGGAGTATATAGGCTCTGCTTATCCATTCATATTTGGGCTCCTATGAAGGATGGTCTTTTTATTACAGCTGATAAGAAACCGTTATTTCGGACGGCGCATATGTAGAAAGCCTTTTTCTTTGTCCTTCCCCATAGCAGTTCCTAACTGATCTATTCCATAGCACAGATAGCCGCACGTAATGACAGATCACGGCCATATTATTAAAAGCTTGTGGTAGGGATGGGTTTCGTTTCAATGCCTGGAAATAATATTCCAAAGCCTCGGTATGCTCTCCGTTACTCATGTGGATAAGACCTATATTATACAGTATATAACTTCGATCATAAGGGTCAATTTCCGGTCGCATAGCTTCATAATAATTTTGTAAAGCTTCCGCATATTCTCCTTCGGATTGAGCTGACATCCGTTACGGTCGTTCATTCAATTGAAATGATCTCCGTTCCAAAACCGTACGTGAGATTCTCACCTCATACGGCTCCTCCTTTATAGTACATAATAAGGGGAATAACCCGTAGAATTGAAAAAAGATTATTACCCAACATTTTGAACTAACAGGGGCTAGTGTCTTTCCAATGAGTCTCTAGCCATCCTTATCGCAGAGATTCTTTCCTGAGCACTGAGGATCTTAGTGCTAAAAATGGAAACTCTAACAATTCATTTGTCCTTAACGCCCTGTATTTTCTAGGAATTAGCCACTTCAACGATCTACGATGGTTATATCATATGGATACCCGAGGTACAAACGAGATGGATGTTTGTTGTCCCAACCATTCTTATTAGCCCCCATAAAAGGGATAATGCGTATGAACTATAACGAAGCTTTTGTGTTGTTGATTTCCACATGTAGTGCTTTTCCCCTATGCATGCCTATTAGATAGACTCGACCATACAAAGCCTATTCCATAGGTGTAACCTTTCGCTCGATACTGGGATCTCTAGGAGATCAGGGCATCCAAGGTTGCATCAACCGGGGATACACGACAGAAGGAATTGTTTCATCTCCAAAACTCACCTTCACTAAGCGTAAGTTTTCTTTGACTCAATATTATTTTATTTCCGAATCCCGTCCCCCCCCCGAGAGGGAAAGAACGGAAAAAAGATCGAATCACACCATCTCTGTAATAGGTAAATGCCTCTTTTTCCCCTGGAGCTGTGGGGATTATTCGCAATAGGATATCCGCTACAATTGTGAAGGTCTTATCAGTAAAATTGTCATTTCTCTGAGATCTAGGCATAGTCAGTTATAGATTTGATAATTCTTCTCATTCCCTTTTTCCGGAAATGATCCCATGAACAAAAGGATTTTCCGGTGCACAATACCATAGAAATCGATTTTCTTACGATCGGAAATATGTGAACATTCCAATTGATTCTTCTATCTAATAATAGATAGACTAATAATAGATGGATGGGGAATGCTCGGAACAATTTGATGTTCATTAGTAATATCGACCAATAAGCAATAGAAAAAGATTCCTATTCAAGGAACTGTTTCTACATATTCCGTGAACTCGATAAGTTATCATTTTCATTTGGTCGTGATCCGAACGAAAGAAATAATAAAGAAGTGAAATGATCATTGCATAATGAGAATCAAATGACCATCAATTATATGTGCATATATTTATAATATGATCATCATGAGACAATTTATACAATAAATTGTTGTCGAAGAATTCTTCCTAATTATTCCATAATTGATACCAGACAATCATTTTGTAATTGATATATGATCATGATATGGAATGGATTAGTAATCCATTCCAATTTCTCAATTGGATCGGGAATATCAATTCAAATAGGATGAGATCATCGGATCAACAAGGATGAAGATTTCCTAAAAGAAGAGGAAGTGCTGGAAAATTTTTGTCCCTTCTGGGGATTGAATAAGTATTTTTACCTTCGCAAAAGGATTCAGAACTGATCGTATCCGAAGAATAAGAATTACTAAGGGACTTGCTATCCATCAATTCCGTGGATTAGAATCGGAAGATCTCGTAGGAAAGATGGCCGAGCGGTTCAAGGCGTAGCACTGGAATTGCTATGTAGACTTTTGTTTACCGAGGGTTCGAATCCCTCTCTTTCCGCACCTTAACTTTCTTATTATTCCCCATCGTTCTGTTCTCCCAATAGATCGAATCCCAAGGGGATGATCTTATCATTCTGAGATCAATCCCCTCCTATTTCGTGATATAGGGAAATAGAATAAACGTCGATTCGTGATATGAGAAAGTAAAAGAACATTGGGAAAAAGCGGATGATAAATGAAAGTATCATTAATGATCATATCGTATAATAGCGTACGGGGGGATGAACAAAGATAAGTCGAATCCCAAGAATCGAACAATTCTATCTACTCGTCTCCTTAAAGAAAAAAGAGAGAAACATAATTGTCTAGATGTACAAGAACCTCTCTTTTTCATTCTCAATTCAAGCTTGACGGGAATAATATTCTACAACCAGCAATTCATTGATCTTTAAACTGATCCATTTACTATCTATTATTTGATTGACTAATCCTTTATATTGTGACGAATGAAGAGTCAAATGATTCGGCATTTGATCCTTCTGGGATAAATCGAGATTTTTCCCGATCATAGCTCTCGATCTCCGTTGATCTATTATAGTAATAACATCTCGGGGTTTGCAACGATAACTTGGTATATCTACCACACGATCATTGACCAGGATATGTCTATGATTAACCAATTGTCTGGCTCCAGGAATGGTAAGAGCCATACCCAATCGAAAAATAATATTATCCAAACGCATTTCAAGTAATTGCAATAGGATCTGGCCCGTTGATCCTTTGGCTCTTCCAGCAATACGAACATATTTAAGTAATTGTCGCTCTGTCAGTCCATAATGGAAACGCAATTTTTGTTTTTCTTCCGGACGGATACGATATTGAGATATTTTTCTAGAAGAAGATTGATTGGTAGGATCATTCCTGGATTTCGGTCTTTTATTAGTCAGCCCTGGTAAAGTTCTTAGACGACGTATTATTTTTAAACGAGGTCCTCGATAACGGGACATAAGAACTCCTTCTTTTACGAAATGAACAAATAGTACTGGAAAGAAGAATAGTATGAATCGTATAAACATCAAAATGGAGAACAAAGATCTCTTGAAAAATTGGTTTGGAGAGATCTAAATAGATCTGCTCCATTCAATAACCCATTCCGTTTCTAGTTGAAAGTGATCATGGCATAGCGGACCCGTGAACCAACGATCGGAAGAAAGAGGAATCTTCCTCATATTCCTTGATCCTAACAAAACATTATAGATCATGAGGAGGAATGAAGGGAATAACAAAGAGCCGGCTATCGGAATCGAACCGATGACCATCGCATTACAAGTGCGATGCTCTAACCTCTGAGCTAAGCGGGCTTGTATGAATAAGCCATAACTGCATATCATTAGTATGATATTCATCAATATATTCGGAATCTTAGCAATTATAGCTAATTGAGCTCAATGACGCAATCCAGATTCCAATGAAACATTGCTTGGATGTGGATTCGTTCGAGAGAAAGGAAGGGAAGAAAGGATCAATTGATATTGATCGTTTCACTATTCCAAATCAAACAGAAAGGGAAAAAACATTGCGCGGGAAATGCAGAAATGATAGAATCATTTTCAGTCATACTAGATGATAGTGGAGATGGTAAGAGAGAAAGAAATAAGAGAAGACATCTATCCCAGTACCGAATGGATATCCAATGAATAACTCTGATGAAAATGGAATAATAGGATGAGATTACAGTGGGATCTCGTTTTTAAAAAGGGGATATGGCGGAATTGGTAGACGCTACGGACTTAATCGAGTTGAGCCTTGGTATGGAAACCTACCAAGTGATAGCTTCCAAATCCAGGGAACCCTAGGACATTTAGAATGGGCAATCCTGAACCAAATCCAGTTTACAGAGACAATAGTTTCCTTGACTAGGAAGAGAAAGGATAGGTGCAGAGACTCGATGGAAGCTATTCTAACGAATGAATATTCTTTTCCCCAGTGCTGCATCTATGGAATAATCTTTACATTTACACTCCAAAAGTGGGAATGGTCCATACTATCAAGCAAAGTTCATGATCGGGACTTGAATCATTTTATGCATTTCACTATTAGTGAGACGCTTGGGTCAATTTTAAGTTAAAGGAATAATTCGACATTAAGTAATCCAATGATTAACTTCACCTCCCTAAAGAGGAAGTCGGATCGATTCCTGGAGTGAATTTTTCGACGAGGATAAAGATAGAGTCCAGTTCTACATGTCAATGCCAACAACAATGCAAATTGCAGTAAGAGGAAAATCCGTCGGCTTTATAGACCGTGAGAGTTCAAATCTCTCTATCCCCAAGTCGAGTTCGTTCCCGAATGACTGATTTCTCTTTTTTTTTTTTTATTTACAATTTCGAATTTGTAATTCTCACTTTCGAATTGATTCTTTTCATTCACCCCCCCCCCCACTGAAGAAATAGAAGTAGGAATCTCTCATTATCTATAGATAGATATCTAGATCTCTATCTATATATAGAGATCTAGATATCTGAAATATCCAATCTGGATAGAGAATTGAAAATTCTTCGATCGTTAGCAGTCCTTCTCATGAATGGTTACTTCCCGTAAATTTTGTTCGAAAATAAGTTTTTAACTAGGAAAAAATCCCCATTTTTTATGGTCCCTTCAGTTGACACAAGTTCAGGTCCTATGTTAGAATGATGCACAGGGAAGAGCCGGGATAGCTCAGTTGGTAGAGCAGAGGACTGAAAATCCTCGTGCCACCAGTTCAAATCTGGTTCCTGGCATGCGAACTCATAGATCGAGAAATATCTATCTAGATAGATGGATATCTATTGGCATACATACTCATCCATATCCATATACCTAGATCATAATACACAGTTATCCATATTCATATTTATGTATCTATATGTACGTACATATTTATGTATCTATATGTACGTACATATAGATCCCGATCATAATAGAGGAATCAGCATGTTCCGTTCTCTTTCTCCCTTTTTGTTCATATTGTCCTTCCCCGTTCCAATTGGATCTCGATACCCCGTGCGTATATAAAAGTTGGTTCGAAAACTCGGAAATACGGAATTGACAGTGTAAATAGATAGGATCTATTCTCAACTGGAATTGGTACAAGTGAAATCCGATCTTTCTCTTCCTTTTTGTATATTATAGAATGTGTACGTGGTACATGGTTTGTGATGCGTAAACGAATTTGATTCCTTAATTTATCCCGAATAGGTTTCTTCCAGATCCAAGAATGTAGGATGATGTAAATGGATAAGGGATTCCATTACGACACTAGCAGAAGTCTATTTATCTCACTCCATCGAAAATATGATATATTGTTCAAATTGAATATTTCAAATTGTAAGAGCGAAGATTGTTTACTTTTATTCCATTCAATGAGCATCCTGTATCTCGTAGAAATTAGGTGTAATATAATCTTTGCGTAGAGGCCAACCAATCCAACTCTCAGGCATCAATATACGTTTCAGGCGTGGATGACTTTCATGAAGGATTCCCAACATATCATAAGATTCTCGTTCCTGAAAATCAGCACTTTTCCAGATCCAGAAAATAGACGGAATTCTGGGATTTTTCCTTGGGACAAAAACTTTTATACATATCTCTTCAGGTTGATCCGCATCATCCTGTATATTTGTAAGGTGATATACACTAGCCAATGATCCCCCCGGCGCTACATCATAGGCACACTGAGAACGGAGATAATTGAAACCATAAACATATAAAGCGACAGCTACAGAGGCCCGATCCTCAGATTTTATCTGTAAAGTTTCTATGCCCTGGTAATCAGAACCCAGAGGTCTGTGAGCTAACTTATGCTTGGCTAGCCAAGCGGATAATCGACCCTGTACTTCATTAGTCTTTCTTGTAGGAGTATCCGTATAAGTATTTAACATTTCCAATGGAATTTTTGAAAATTGATTTCCTGTTCGTTACTCTTTACAAAATATTCTTCATTCCTCGATTCCTGGAAAGATACTGAATTCTCGTATTTTACAAAATCGGAGGGTATCTCTGAAGTAGATTCAAAGGTTTTGGAAAGTATCTCTGAAGTAGATTCAGATTGAGGTTCGGGAGATTTATGGAGTAACTTCTGATCATAGTTTCCAGTATAAAGACTGGATCCAACACGAAACTTATGATTTTGAGTGAAATATCTCTTTCCTTGTTGGAGCTTGGTCCTATCTTCATATATTTCTCGAGCTACCTTTTTACGAAGTTTTATTATAGCATCTATAATAGCCTCTGGTTTTGGGGGGCAACCCGGCAAATAAACATCTACGGGAATTAATTTATCCACTCCACGAACGGTACTATAAGAATCTGTACTGAACATTCCTCCTGTAATAGTACATGCTCCCATAGCAATTACATATTTTGGTCCGGGCATTTGTTCATATAATCTCACTAAAGAAGGAGCCATTTTCATGGTCACAGTGCCAGCTGTTATGATGAGGTCGGCTTGTCTAGGACTAGATCTTGGTACCAGACCATAACGATCAAAGTCGAATCGTGAACCTATTAATGAAGCGAATTCAATAAAACAACAACTAGTACCATAAAGAAGCGGCCATAAACTGGAGAGTCTGGCCCAATTCGACAGATCATTTAGGGTAGTTGAAATAACTGAATTTGGAGTTGTTTGACCAAGTAAAGGGGATTCTGTAGAACCCATCACTGGTTTTATGCCATTTTCTACTTTCCCTCCACCACCCAAATACTCGGAAGCTAAGACCATTCCAATGCTCCTCTTCGCCATGCATGAACTGAACCAACAATTAGGATAAGCACGAAAATCGAAGCTTCTATAAAGGTAGATATACCCAATATATCGAAACTCATAGCCCATGGATAAAGAAAAACTGTTTCAACATCAAAAACAACAAAAACCAAAGCGAACATATAATAACGAATCCTAAATTGTATCCAAGCATCTCCCATTGCTTCTATACCGGATTCGTAACTAGTGAGCTTCTCTGGGCCTTCGCTAATGGGGGCTAAAGCTCTGGAAATTAGGAATGCCAGAATAGGCATGAGGCTAGATATTAGTAAAAAGATCCAAAAAGTCTCATATTCAAAAAGTAGAAACATGAATATACTCCTGTGAAATAGATCAAATTATTCCATTTTCCCGTAAATGGATTCATCACTCCTCTCCCAAAAATAGAACAATTGATTTTCATCGATCTACATATTACTATTTTGTCCAAGGCTTATTCCAAAATTCATTCAATGAAATATTACTCGTATATGTGATATGTAGAAGTATTACGTATTTATCTGGGAGAAATCGACTTATTTCACCCCCGGTTATTTCAGAAGTGAAAAGTCTGGTTAATCCTTCCTCCCCCGTATCAGTCATTTATATACTTTCATTTACCGTCAAACAATAAAAATTGATTCTTCTTAGAAATCGATCTTGCAATAACACAGTTTTGCACATTGGTTCGGCGAATTACACGTGATTCGAGTTGTAACGAGAGACATGGCCTGATGTAATGCAAGGAAATGTCCAGGAATTTCTATAAGAGCTTAGGATTTCTTGTATGTTCTATTCCGATATTTGAATCTTGTCCATCAAAATATGGATCTTTCTCATTGGAGGGTCGTTCTTTTCACTGATGCGTCGTTCGACTCCATCTGCTTGTTTCATATCCGAATTTCTTTATACCCATATTCAGTTTATTCTTTATACCCATATTCAGTTTATCTATATATTCCATTGAACCCCCAGAAACCTATCCATCTCTTATAACAAGAAAAAGGCTTATGTATTCAATTTGTAGAATTATGCCTTTTCGGCATGGTCCATCTCACACGATTGCCCTTAGGGACAATTGAGTTCTTTGTCAGATACTTATGTAGGTAATGGGACAAGTGTAGAAATTTTCGGGTTTCCGGATTCATCAACGGAAGGAAATAGTGAACATTTCACAATATTGGGAGAATATGAGAAGGGGGAAATCTCAGTTGTCAGAGATTTGGAATGAATCTTCAAACAATTGTAACGTGCGTTAATGCTTTGGTTCGTTATACAAATGATTCCAGGAGTAGGATTCAATTGGATCGTCCATTCGTAGTATCCAGATCCATTTGTAGTACTGAAGAAAGAGAAAAAGGATCAAGTGACCATGGAAATGAATGGGTCAATCTCGCGGAGAATGAAGCTTATTAATAGATGAATCCGACCAGTACTATGTATTTAACATGTGGACAGATATAGAATTGATTCCGTTCGATAATATGCCGGATAAACTATTTCCCCCGGAGCTTCATTCAGTAATATCTTTATCGATCCCGTAACAGGGATTGATCCGTCTATTAAAGATAAAAAGTACTAAGGGGTTATTTCCTCTGTGATATGACTTTTGATTCAGGATCAAGACAGTCGTTCCATTCCGGGAATATGAATTGGAATTCATAAAGGTCCAAGTCTATTTGTGCCTTGTTGACCCGGCCGGGCATTGAACGACAAATACTACTTTAGGATTGATGGACAATATTAAGCGATCCTATAACTTCTGTTGATGTAACCGCGTTGATCGAACTGAACAAGTTTCTGGTCGCACCCCTCCCTAGGTCAACAGGATAAAGATTCCAGGGCATCCCGTAATAGGAATCTTGAATAGAGCAAGAAACAATTCCTGTTCCAATCACGACGGTAAAACTAGCTGAACTGGAAGTGATCTACGGAGGATACTTCGAAGAATACGTTACCGACCAATCCAATGGACCAATCAGGGGAGAGAGGCGGACGTTTATACATTTCAGAACGATTTACATAATGTTTAGAAGGTAACTGATCCAGGTTATTCCATCGTAAAGTAGGGGAGGAATCCGGAGATCTCAGATTTTCCTTGGATAAGCCTACCCAAATAGGATCCTGATCTTACCAAGGAAGGTCCACATCAATTCGAATTATGGAATGATGATGAGCAATCGGAGCGGATCGATCGGAATAACAGAATGAATCCTGTACAATAATGGAGGAAATACCTAATCACTCGGCGGATGAATTATGCCAAGTTTACGATCTGCCGGAGAGGGTGGGGGGGGGCCTATCGGAATAAAAATTCCAACCGAACGACTCTATCTGCTCATTTTCTGTTGAGACCTACAAAAGAGTCTTATTCTCGGAGACGATGCCCCTCAATTATTCTCCGCGTTATACACGTTCTCAGACACGCTGCTGAGATGATATGATCGTACGTTTACTCTCGATCGAGATAACAGCCGAGTTTCCATGGGTAATTCATAGAAGTTCTCGTGATCCATCGTACGTATTGTATATTTACAATACAAATAATTAATCCTTTTCGAATCTCACATTACTCGACGTTGATTTCCGTACATGCTATACGAGTATTCTGGCTACTCCAGGGGATGGCTGGCATCGAGCCTCTTTCTTTGGCAATAGATTCCATTCCAACTCTTAGGCATATGCTTAGATCAATAGGGATAGATCCGACGCATTCAGGAAAACACCCGAGACCACATATAGGTCTAAATAGAGTACACGTCTCTGATCCAGATCAAATGGGAAATTTTGATCGGATCGAATAGACCCCGGATCAATCTTATCAGGGTTATCATATGATGAAACGTTGTCCCATTCTGGATCGTTTCATTTCGATGAGAGATCGATTTTAAGAAAATCGTTAGATTCTCTCCATTCATCCACCCAATAACCTAAGTCTTATTGGGGTGCTCTAGATAGAATGAATTCTAATATGAATTGGTCGAAGTCCCTTTCATGGAAGTCGAATTCTTGAGTATGAACTTCAGATCAAATTGTACCTAATAGTGGGACTAATACAAACTCTTTGAATGAATAATTGGATACTCCAGAAAAGCATGGGGCTTTCCAATCCAATATTTGTATCTAATAAGTATGCTCATAATTTTCATGATTACAGGATGAACTTTTCACGTTTTTGTCAGCAGTTTTTGGATCTGGATATGCTTTTATATCTCAGAACCATTCAGAACTTACTGATATCTCGATAGGATCAAAGTGATAGAGAATATCGTGATCCACAAATTGTCCTCTTTTCCTACGGCTCCGGGCTATCAGTTTCATAAAGGCTGTTGATAAATACGTATTTATTTGGATCTCGGGACATTTCGATGAACATTGTGCAAATCGGGGTATATATAGAATACTTCATTCTATAATTCATTTGATCTATGAGTACCTCTTATATGAATTACGGCCTTGCCCTTCGTAAATTATGTCACGATTAGTTTCATTTCTGCGATACGAACTATTTAGATCGGGCAGATACCTTTCTAGATCTCCCTTGAGTCATTCATTACACCAGGAGTCCCCTGCATCTGTTAGACCAATGAGGTTTTGATGATCGATGCTAATTACTATTCGACCGAAGTTCTCAAATAGATTCAGACCTTACAGATGTACTGGGACAAATCATTGTGACCTTGCTTGGGGTTATCGGAGGTGTATTAATAACCCCTCAATAATGGGTGATAAGAGCATATCAACATGTCAGTCATGTGTTACTGATTTTTATAGATCAATAAACAAGGGATCATCATAAGTTAGATGATCTGCCCCGTTCCCACGTTCCTATCGATCTATTCATGGGCATATAAGAATAGTTGACAGTCTCCAAGAGACTCTTTAGGACTGAGTCATAGGTAATAAGGGATATAAGGATAAAGAAGTAATATAGTAATACCAAAACTCAGTGGAATGTATAGGGCTATACGGGCTCGAACCGTAGACCTTCTCGGTAAAACAGATCAAAGTTATTATTATCGAAATGATTTGAACTGTTCCAAAAACCCAACATGCATTTTTCTTGCATTGGGCTCTTTCATGAACTGATGGATCGATCAGTTAGTCTGCCATTCTTTCCTTTCCAGAAAGATAATAAGATGGCTCCGTGTGCTCCAAGTTATTCTTTTTTTTTTTTCGGTTAAGCAATCCCAAAGTGATTCAAAAGGTTCGTTCCCTCGACGTAGGTCTGCCTCGTTCAGGCACAGATTGAACCCAAATAGAGTCTCTATCGCTCTGAAAGTTCAATATGAGACTCCATACACCTCAAAGTTCATAGAGCGAAAAGAAGATATTTTGAGGTCCCCGTATTGTACTCATTATGCCTAGCATTGAATGAACCTGAGATTTACCATATCAACTAGATCCGGAATTGGAATCAGATCGAACCTCATCCTTGTCATGCTATTGTTCTCCCAGATCGATCGATGGAGTAAGACATCAGTATTTCACATAAGATCTATTTCATGGATCAGATGAATCGATGAACTCTCTTGAAAAGCATTGGCGCACGTGTAAACGAGGTGCTCTACCTTGCTGAGCTATAGCCCTTGCTATTCTTAATGATACACTATCATAACCAAATGGATCCCCCTTTGTCAAGGTGGATATTTCATGATCTAATACGTCCCAATCAGTTCAATCCTGCCAGGGACATATTGTTCATAAGTTCAATTCCATTTAGAATGTTCATAGATCCAACTCTATTTATGATGATAAATGACCTACTTAACTCAGTGGTTAGAGTATCGCTTTCATACGGCGGGAGTCATTGGTTCAAATCCAATAGTAGGTAAAACTTATTAGATGTCATTTACTTTGGTATCTAATAAGTTTTACCTACTATTGGATTTGATTGGAATAAAGAATCCATTTTCAATAATTATCCGAAATCCTTACGTTAATTAGAGACGGAGGGCAAAATAGCACTGATAGCCTCTAATCGTGTCCTGGCTCTTCTGAGAGCTACATTAGCTTCAATCACTTGTCTCTTGCCTTCAGCTCGAGCTAGGTCAGCTTCAGCTATTCGAAAAGTTTCCCGAGCCTCTCGAGGATCGATGTCAATACCTTTCTCTGCATCATTTACCAATATGGTGATTTTATTATTGTCTATCCTGGCGAAACCGCCCATCAAAGCCATAGTAGACCATTGCCCATCGAGACGTATTTTTGTGATCCCTATATCTAAAGCTGCAACAATGGGAGCATGATTTGGTAATACGCCAATTTGACCGCTATTGGTAGATAAGATGATTTCTTCAACTTCTGAATCCCAAACAACTCGATTAGGAGTCAGTACACGAAGATTTAGGGTCATTTTTTAAATTAATTCTCCACTTTTAAGTTCATAGCCTTCGCGGTAGCTTCATCAATGTTACCCACCAAATAAAAGGCCTGTTCGGGAAGACCATCTAATTCTCCGGAAAGGATCATTTTAAAACCTCTAATTGTTTCTACGAGACCGACATATTTACCCGGGGAACCAGTGAATACCTCTGCTACAAAAAAGGGTTGTGATAAGAAACGTTCAATCTTTCGTGCTCTTGCTACGGTTAAACGATCTTCTTCTGATAATTCGTCCAGTCCAAGAATAGCTATAATGTCTTGAAGTTCTTTATAACGCTGTAAAGTTTGCTTGACTCCTTGTGCAGTTTCATAATGTTCTTCGCCCACGATCCAAGGTTGGAGCATGGTCGATGTTGAATCTAAAGGATCTACTGCTGGATAGATGCCTTTGGCAGCTAATCCTCTCGATAATACGGTAGTAGCATCTAAATGTGCAAATGTTGTAGCAGGAGCGGGGTCGGTCAAATCGTCTGCAGGTACATAAACTGCTTGAATGGAGGTTATAGATCCCTCTTTGGTAGAAGTAATTCTTTCCTGCAAAGAACCCATTTCTGTACTAAGAGTTGGCTGATAACCCACAGCGGAAGGCATTCTGCCTAATAATGCAGATACTTCTGATCCCGCTTGGACAAAACGGAAGATATTGTCGATAAATAAAAGTACGTCTTGCTCATTGACATCTCGGAAATATTCAGCCATGGTTAGGGCGGTTAACCCAACTCTCATACGAGCTCCTGGTGGTTCATTCATCTGGCCATAGACCAGAGCTACTTTCGATCCCGAGATATCTTGTTCATTAATTACTCCCGATTCTTTCATTTCAACGTAAAGATCATTTCCCTCACGGGTGCGTTCTCCTACTCCGCCAAATACAGATACACCTCCATGAGCCTTAGCAATATTGTTGATTAATTCCATGATGAGCACTGTTTTACCTACCCCAGCTCCCCCGAATAGTCCTATTTTTCCTCCACGGCGGTAAGGAGCTAAAAGATCCACCACTTTAATGCCTGTTTCGAAGATTGATAACTTTGTATCCAACTGTATAAAGGCAGGAGCGGGTCTATGAATAGGAGATGTTGTGCGAGCATCTACAGGACCTAAATTATCGACAGGTTCTCCAATAACATTGAAAATTCGTCCGAGAGTAGCTCCACCAACCGGAACACTCAGGGGAGCTCCTGTGTCAATTACTTTCATTCCTCTCTTCAGACCATCTGTAGCACTCATAGCTACAGCTCTCACTTTATTATTTCCCAATAATTGTTGTACCTCGCAAGTAACATTAATTTCTTGACCAGCCGTATCTTTGCCCTTAATTATCAAAGAATTTAAAATATTAGGCATATTGCCTGGAGAAAAAACTACATCCAGTACTGGGCCAATGATTTGAACAATATGTCCCACATTCTTTTCCACAAGTGTGGGAACCCCAAGAGCAAGAGGATTGGTTCTCATAATAATAAAAAGGGAGATTTGTTCGAATTGCTCGCTAATACTATTAAAAATGTTTAGTATCGAATCGATCAGTTCATGATGAATGAGAGTTACCACCTTGATCTACTTAGTGATATTTCGCTTCTCAAGTTCAACTTTTATTTTGAACATGAAGTAGATGGATAAAAATCATGAGAAAGTCTTCAATTTGTCCATAACTATAAGCATTTCACCCCAGATTGCGTCCAGATTATCCATTCAATGCGGAACTTGAACCCTATTCATAATCTTTCTCTCATCGGTCGTTGTCTCTTCCTTTCATACGCACATCTATTTTTTTCTTTTTTCTTTTTTTTTTTCGTTTCCTATATATCTGCTTTTAGATCTACAATCTACACATACATATATTATCTATTAGGATCAAAGGTCGATTCGGTTCTTTAAATCCATTAACTAGTCTAATAGCTGAAAGGTCCTTGGGTCAATGCATGGAGGAACTTGAAAAGCAAAGATAGGGTTGCGCCATACATAAAGAACATTATACAATAATAGTGTATTTGGCAAATCTTATTGCCCAATAACGGACGACTTGAGTTAGTTCATGGTTCCGCAGGAGATTCCTGTGAAATCCTTTCTTTACGTTCGATCCATGTCGAGCAGACCTCGTCCTTGCAAGAGTTATTAATTGATGAGTTGTAGGGAGGGACTTATGTCACCAAAAACAGAGACTAAGGCAAGTGTTGGATTTAAAGCTGGTGTTAAAGATTACAGATTAACTTATTACACTCCTGAATATCAAACCAAAGATACCGATATCTTAGCAGCGTTCCGAGTAACTCCTCAACCTGGAGTGCCGCCTGAGGAAGCGGGAGCTGCAGTAGCCGCTGAATCTTCCACTGGTACATGGACCACTGTTTGGACCGATGGACTTACCAGTCTCGATCGTTACAAGGGGCGATGCTATGACATCGAGCCCGTTCCTGGGGAGGAAAATCAATTTATTGCCTATGTAGCTTACCCCTTAGACCTCTTTGAAGAAGGTTCTGTTACTAACATGTTCACTTCCATTGTAGGTAATGTATTTGGATTCAAAGCCCTACGAGCTCTACGCCTAGAAGATTTGCGAGTTCCTCCTGCTTATTCCAAAACTTTCCAAGGTCCACCTCATGGTATCCAAGTTGAAAGAGATAAATTAAACAAATATGGCCGTCCTCTATTGGGATGTACCATTAAACCCAAATTGGGTTTATCTGCCAAAAACTATGGTAGAGCAGTTTATGAATGTCTTCGTGGTGGACTTGATTTTACCAAAGATGATGAGAACGTAAATTCCCAACCATTTATGCGCTGGAGAGATCGTTTCTGCTTCTGTGCAGAAGCAATTTATAAAGCTCAGGCTGAGACGGGTGAAATTAAGGGACATTACTTGAATGCTACTGCAGGTACATGCGAAGAAATGATCAAAAGGGCAGTATTTGCCAGAGAATTGGGAGTTCCTATCGTCATGCATGACTACCTGACAGGAGGTTTTACTGCAAATACCAGCTTGGCTCATTATTGCCGAGACAATGGCCTACTTCTTCACATTCACCGCGCAATGCATGCAGTTATTGACAGACAAAGAAATCATGGTATGCACTTCCGTGTGCTAGCTAAAGCATTGCGAATGTCCGGTGGAGATCATATTCACGCCGGTACTGTAGTAGGTAAACTTGAAGGAGAACGAGACGTAACTTTGGGTTTTGTTGATCTACTGCGTGACGATTTTATTGAAAGAGACCGAAGTCGTGGTATTTATTTCACCCAAGATTGGGTATCTATGCCAGGTGTTCTGCCCGTAGCTTCGGGGGGTATTCACGTTTGGCATATGCCTGCTCTAACCGAGATCTTTGGGGATGATTCCGTACTACAGTTCGGTGGGGGAACTTTGGGACACCCTTGGGGAAATGCACCTGGTGCAGTAGCGAATCGAGTTGCCTTAGAAGCTTGTGTACAAGCTCGTAATGAAGGACGTGATCTTGCTCGTGAAGGTAATGAAGTGATCCGCGAAGCTAGTAAATGGAGTCCCGAATTAGCTGCTGCTTGTGAAGTATGGAAGGAGATCAAATTTGAATTTGAGGCAATGGATGTCTTGTAATTGAGTGACTCTCCGTTCGTTTTCCTAATAGAACTCGGCCCAATCTTTTACTACAAAGATTGAGCCGAATTGTAAATGGAGATTAGATATATGCATAGATCCATATCTATCTATGTACATGTACAAATATGTACATACCTATATACATAAATCAATATCTTATTTCTTTTTCCCAAGATCGAATAGCTCAAAGCTTATGAAAATGTTGTTGGCATGGATTTTATCCATCCCATAAATTGATCTTATGGATCATCCTATAGGGTTGGTAGCTCAGTGGATCAGAGACCATGGTCCCGGACCATGAAGTCAAGGGTTCGAATCCCTCCTAGCCCATTTTGGACATTGTCCCCCTTGCTGTATCCCGTGCTGAGACATAGACCTTTTCTACAAAGATTCCATAGGTTTCATAAAGAGGGAAAACGGATCGATCATATCGTATGATCCTTCTCTCTCGGATGATAATTACTCTTTCTTGTGGTATAAAAGAGAATCTTTATTGATAACCAAATAAAAGGTTCTATCATAATCTCGGATCAATGCTTCGGATTACTACGAATAAAATGGAAATGATTCATCCCACTATTCTTTCGGTAACGATCCTAATACTAATAATATAGTATTACTTAATAATAGTAATACTTAATATACTAATAATTGGATCTATTTTGTCTAATAAGATCCCTCATGGAAAAGAAAATTGCAAAGTAACAAGAGATCTCCTCCCCTTTTTTATACTCATATCTAGGTAGAACTCTATGTCCTTGAAAGAATGGTTCGAAGAAAGGCGTAAAATAAGTGGATCAATCGAAGATCTGATCGAAAGGACTAGTAAGGACTATATCGTCAATGAGATGGACAAGAACAAGAATATAAAGATTGATTTTAATAACAGATTATGGGTCCAGTGCGACAATCGTGAGAACTTGCTCTATATGAAATATTTGAGACAGAATAAGAGTGTTTGTGAAGAATGTGGATATCATTTGCAAATGAGTAGTTCAGACAGAATCGAACTTTCAATTGATCATGGCACTTGGCATCCTATGGATGAGGACATGGCCGCCCCAGATCCGATTCAATTTCATTTTGAGGATGAACCTCATATAGATCGTATCACTTCCTGCCAAATAAGGACAGGTTTAACTGATGCTGTTCAAACAGGCATAGGTCGACCAAATGGTATTCCTATCGCAATTGGAGTTATGGATTTTCAGTTCATGGGAGGTAGTATGGGCTCCGTGGTAGGTGAGAAAATTACTCGTCTGATCGAATACGCTACCAAGCAATTTCTCCCAGTAATCATGGTGTGTGCTTCCGGAGGAGCACGCATGCAAGAGGGAAGTTTCAGTTTAATGCAAATGGCTAAAATATCTACTGCTTTATATATCCATCAATTGGAGAAAAAGTTGTTATATGTATCGATCCTTACATATCCCACAACCGGTGGAGTGACTGCTAGTTTTGGTATGTTGGGAGATATCATCATTGCTGAACCTAAAGCATACATTGCATTTGCAGGTAGAAGAGTAATCGAACAAACATCAGGTCAGAAAGTACCTGACGGTTTGCAGGTAGCTGAGCATTTATTTGATCATGGTTCATTTGATCTGATCGTTCCGCGTAGTCTTTTAAAAGGTGTTCTGAGTGAGCCATTTCAACTTTACGGTTTAATTCCTTGTGAAAAAGAACGAACGTTAGGTTTAGTTTCTTGTAACGAACAACAATTCTCAAGTTCAGCTCCTCGTAACGAAAGTGACAATGATACAGTCCCCTCTCATAGCGAAAATCGAAAGAATCAACTTCAGAGAATTGTTCCTCATCTTTCCTTTTTTTAGCCAATTATTGATCCTCGATCCTATTATTAATAGGAACTCAATATTAACAACTAAATAGTAACTAACTATTCTTATGAACGATATGCAATAGAATAGTGAATTTATCGCTCCCCGGAATTGGGGAAAATTACGGATCCATGTTCTTGCTACTATTTGATCAAGTGTTATAATATGGATAAGCGCTGTGATATATTTGTATACATTTATTGAGTCCTAATACCAAAAATTCTCATTCATTATTGACTCCGGATCTCATAGACATAAAAAAAGGAATAAGAATAAAAAGAATATCTCGGATTCGACGTAAAATGATTTTACAGAGACTCATGAAAATATTTGACGGAAAAAGGAACAAGATTCTCGTGCATGTCTTTTATGGAGAGGGGCGACTAGGTCCACTTATTTGGTCCTATAATCATTCCTTGTAATAGAGATAAATATTAGGGTATTCGTTCTATGACAAATCCCAACTTACCTTCGATTTTCGTGCCTTTAGCGGGCTTATTTTTTCCGGCAATTACAATGGCTTTTTTGTACTTTTATGTTCAGAAGGACGAGATTTTATAAATCTGATCGGATCAGATCTTATAGATCAATTTGAATCTCTCAATTGTGGAATAAATGGGATATCTATCTGTTCCTGATGATCTTAAATGGGACTAATCCTACTCCGGACACGAACAAAATAGATATCTATATCTATTTATCAACATATGGGAGGTGTACCATGTGGTACATATACCATATGTATGCATGTATAAATGTATAGAGATTTCTATCTTTATACGCATACATATCTATGTGTATATGGAGATGGTATTTCTATTCCACTGATCCGGCGAGGTGTTGTTTTTACAATTGATAAGTAATTTCCTAAAAAATAGAAAGAATGGGGAACATGGAAAGGAGAGAAAGAAAGTAAATGTTCTTTTAGATAAAAATTCTTTGATATGCATATAGCTAGTTAATAAGAGTTACTTCGGAAGCCAAAGGAGTCAAGTTTTGGCCATTTTCTCTAAAACCGAGTAGGACGAAATTGAATAAAATCTGTTATGAATTGGCGATCTGAATGGCTCTGGATAGAACCTATAACAGGATCTCGAAGAACAAGTAATTTTTGTCGGGCTTGTATCCTTTTTTTTGGTTCACTAGGATTTTTCTTGGTCGGAATTTCAAGTTATCTTGGTAAGAACCTGATACCCGTATTGTCATCTCAGCAAATCCTTTTTGTTCCACAAGGAATTGTAATGTGTTTTTATGGTATTGCAGGTCTGTTCATTAGCTCTTATTTGTGGTGTACAATTTTATGGAATGTAGGTAGTGGTTACGATAAGTTTGATGAAGAAGAAGGAATTGTATGTCTTTTTCGTTGGGGATTTCCTGGAAGAAATCGTCGTACTTTTCTTCGATTTCTCATGAAAGATATTCAGGCGATCAAAATGGAAGTTCAAGAAGGTCTTTATCCCCGTCGTGTTCTTTATATGGAAATAAAGGGCCAGCGAGACATTCCCCTAGCTCGTACCGGTGAGAATTTAACCTTACGGGAAATGGAACAAAAAGCTGCCGAATTAGCTCGTTTCTTGCGTATATCAATTGAAGTATTTTGAAATGAACCAAGGAATGGATGTTCTCTCGTTGTTCTTCGAACATCTTAACGGACAGATCTATATGTACCAGAGAGAGGGAAGTTACAATGTAACTAAGATTTGTTCGGGAGAAATACCATGCAGTTCCCTCCCGCAAAGTAGTACTTATGTGATGATCATATCAATGCAAATTCCTTCGGTAGTTCCCAAAGACTCCATATCGCTCCTTGTAGAAGGCCTATAGAGCCAGTAGACGGATATGACATGAAACAATTACTAGATATGGCATTCTCTCCAAAATGTCTTTGTCGAACTCCAATTCCATATATGCGTACGGAATTCGAGAATTTCAGTATTCGTAATATACTGGAGTCCTTTGGAGCGCAGAATTGGCATTTTTAGACCAATTTATTAAATGATAATGGATTCTATCCCTAAGTTCTCTCTCTTTTTTGCCAATAAACATTCGTCTCTTTCCTTTTATTTTTATTTTTTTTTTCCTTCCTTTTTATCCGGAACAAACCGTTCCTCATCCGAAGAATTATTTTTTTTTAAGGGTTCGAACAATTACGCAGTAGATCCTGAATCTATAGGTCCCATACCTCGTTCTACAACTCGTACTTTATCCAGATTTCGGACAGAGCTGACGGGTGAATCGGGTTCGTTAGCGATTCACGAATTTAAAGTGGCCAAATATAAAGCATTAGCTTCCCTACGATACCTTGCATGTCTAGTATTCCTGCCCTGGGGAATCTCTATTTCATTCCAGAAAGGTTTGGAACCTTGGGTTACGAATTGGTGGAATACTGGTCAGTCTCGGGAATTTTCTGATTATCTCCAAGAAGAAAACGCTCTAGAAAGATTCGGAGAAATAGAAGAACTATTCCTGTTGGAGAGAATGGTGGAAGATTCTTCGGAAACACATTCACAAGATCTTCGTATAGAGATTCGCAAAAAAACGATCCAATTAGTCGAAATGTACAATGAAGATTTGATCCAGATCATCTCACATTTATTGGCAAATTTTATATGTTTTGCTACTCCAGGTGCTTATTTCATTCTGGGTAAGGAAAAACTTGTCGTTCTCAATTCTTGGATCCAAGAATTATTCCATAGCCTGAGCGATACGATGAAAGCGTTTTCTATTCTTTTAGTAACCGATTTATGTATTGGGTTCCATTCGCCCCATGGTTGGGAACTGATGATCGATTCGATCTCCGAAAATTATGGGTTTTCTCATGATGAACAAAGAATATCTGGTCTCGTTTCAACTTTTCCGGTCATCTCAGATACAATTTTCAAATATTGGATCTTCCGTCACTTAAATCGTATATCTCCTTCACTTGTAGTGATTTATCATTCAATGAATGAATAAATAGGAATGAATAAAGAATAGGTTGTTCTATCCGACAACGAGTGAATAGGAATTGGATTTTCGTACAGAAACTAACTATTACAGATCTCCTTTTTACTCTTTCTCTTCCCTTTCCTCCTTTCCCTCTCTTTCAGTGGGATACTTCTGATTTATTACTTTTGGAGTTAATATAATAGCGGAATTGCGGGCAGGTAATTATGGTAGCTATCTACCCCATTTATCGTAAAGAGATTTGGAACCAATAATCGAACCATGCGGAATATAAATACTTATGACTGGATGAAAAAGTGGATGACTCGATCAATTTCCATCTTGGTCATGATACATATGATAACTCGGACATCTATTTCAAATGCATATCCCATTTTTGCGCAGCAGGGTTATGAGAATCCCCGAGAAGCAACTGGACGTATTGTATGTGCTAATTGTCACTTGGCTAAGAAGCCTGTGAATATTGAGGTTCCACAATCCGTGCTTCCTGATACTGTATTTGAAGCAGTTGTTCAAATCCCCTGCGATATGCAAATAAAACAAGTTCTTGCTAATGGTAAGAAAGGGGCTTTGAATGTAGGAGCTGTTCTAATTTTACCTGAGGGCTTTGAATTAGCCCCTCCTGATCGTATTTCTCCCGAGATTAAAGAAAAAATAGGTAATCTTTATTTTCAGAATTATCGTCCTAATCAAAAAGAGATTCTTGTAATAGGTCCTGTTCCCGGTCAGAAATATAGTGAAATTGTGTTTCCCATCCTTTCACCGAATCCTGCTACTAATAAAGAAGTTCATTTTCTTAAATATCCCATATATGTGGGTGGTAATAGAGGAAGGGGACAAATTTATCCCGATGGAAGCAAGAGCAACAATACGGTCTATAATGCTTCAACAACGGGTAGAGTGAGCAAAATATTACGTAAAGAAAAGGGTGGATATGAAATCACTATCGATAATGCATCAGATGGTCGTCAAGTGGTGGATATCGTACCTCCGGGACCGGAACTTCTTATTTCCGAGGGTGAATTCATCAAAGTTGATCAGCCATTAACGAATAATCCTAATGTGGGTGGATTTGGCCAAGGAGATGCAGAAATAGTACTTCAAGATCCATTACGTGTTCAAGGTCTCTTATTACTCCTGGCATCTGTCATTTTGGCACAAATCTTTTTGGTCCTTAAGAAGAAACAATTTGAGAAAGTTCAATTGGCCGAGATGAATTTTTAGGTCCATAGATTTTCAAACATGAGGTTGACCGAAAGGTTTGGCTGTTTATTGGTGGCTGATGCAATCATGTACAATTCAAATAATAAGGTCATGCCCCTGGAGAGCCCTCAATATCATCATCTCCCCTCCCTTGTTCGTAAATAAGATATGAGTCATTACTAGATCTATCTATAGATAGATATGTGCATTTCAAATAGGGAGTGACTTGATAAGCACTAGAACAGATCAACTTGCCGAACAGCCCTCTATTCATATGCTACATAGCATATACCATATCCGTGCCATATAGCCTTTTTCTTTTGCTTTCTTATCCATTCATCATATCTAGAAGAATGATCCGAAGGATATCAAAGGGAAGGAAGGAGAAAAAAAGGAAGAGGGGGACTAAACGATCTCGGGAAAGATTCTTATCTTCCTGATCCTCAATCTTTGATCGAAATCGATTTTACGCTTTCTCTTTAGGGTAAGAGGAACTAATGATTTTTCTGATCCCGTTCGTAAAATCCCAAGTCTTTCGCACGTCCTACTGAGAACCTTTCAAGTTCATGAAAAAAGAGGAGCAAATGGATAGAAAAGGCAATACCACTCATTGAGCAAATGGGATCTATCTAGCAAATTCATGAAAAAGGCTCATTTCAGATAGAAAGGGAAAAGGTGCTATTTCCGGCTTGGACCATAAGAGCTCAAATTCTATATTCACACATTCGGATTATCGTAGTTCTAACTTTTAGAGGGATGATCCGCAGAATCTCTCATTTGGGGAAAATGAACAAAAGTCATGCATATTATGCGGCGGGACGATCCATTCCTTAGTCATTCTTCCTAGGAGGAACAGCTGAAATGTATAAATTAATCCAATTATTTGATAATACGTATCAGAAGCGAAAGAATAGATTGGTTCATCACTTTACTAGAAGGCATTGGAGTAGCTGAAAGAATCGTGTAATTTGTACGAATCTTCTGATTCATATAGAAGTAAATCTTGAAAATAGATTTCAATAAGACCTTACCCTTCTTCGAGTTAAAAGAAGGGTAAGGTCTTATTGAAATCTTCACTTTCACATGTATAGTCTTTTTTATCTATGTTCAGTTCATTTTGTTACTATAGGGATGACCCTAATCCAGAATATGAACCATAGAAAAAGATGCCTATTAAACCAATCACAAGGGTACCAGTTACAGTACCTATCAGCCAAAGAGGAATCCTTCCAGTAGTATCGGCCATTTCTCTTGCTCCCTTTCACATTTTATTAAGTAGTCATGCTCAAGACATAAACAGTCATGGATAATTATGAGTATCAGATCTCTCCGGATGAGATAAGAGGCACTGTTTTTAATTGAAAGAGTAATTAGAGAATAGAACAGCAAGTACAAAAATGAGTAACAACCCCCAGTAGAGGCTAGTACGATTCAATTCAACATTTTGTTCGTTCGGGTTCGATTGTGTCATAGCTCTGTGATTTAGATAGAGTTTATCGTTGGATAAACTGCATTGCTGATATTGATCCCAAGAAAAAAACTGTAGGTACAGCTAGTCCGTGAACGGCCAACCATCTAACTGTAAAAATTGGATAGGTTCTATCTATGGTCATTGGTACCTCCTAAAAAGATCTAGTAAATTCATTGAGTTGTTCCAACGGATCGGAACGGCCAGTGATTAATGGAACCTCTTGTCGGTTTTCTGTGAAATACTCGTTCGGCCGGGGGCTTCCAAATACATCGTAAGCTAAACCCGTGCTGACAAATAACCAACCTGCAATGAATAGGGAAGGTATAGTAATGCTATGGATAACCCAGTATCGAATACTGGTAATAATGTCAGCAAAAGAGCGTTCTCCCGTATTCCCAGACATGTTCAGCTCCGTATATTCTTGTACAGCCAAGGGGGAATTGATCCCATAAAAGATAGAGATTAGGAGATGGAGAATTACTGATATCTTCTCTAATCCTTGTTGGATTGTCAATATTATACCAAGGGTATATTTCAGGTATATTGGACCGGTATAGCTAGCCTTCCTCTGACACAGCAATACAATTTCGATTCAGATTAGAAAGGAAGGGATATAATGATTCTGTTCCTCCCAATTACGGTCAACTTAATCAATTTCTTTATTCTCCCAGTTTTCCCCACTGGAGAAAGAATCTCGTATGTCTCCTCGGCGGGATAGACTCGGACGTGAGGAACCTCATGTAGATATTGGACAATTGAACACATGGATCATGGCGAAAACCACTTCAGCAGTGGTCGTTGTAGTGGCTCGAATTGCTCCAGGCGGATGTATAGTGAATAAAGGGGATGAGATTGATGTCTCTTCGGAGGAAGAAGCAAGGGGCATCACTATCAATGCAACTCATCTAGAATAAGATCCTTTTTTCCTCTCTTTCTATTATGTTTGTGTAGATCATCCCAGTCATTTGGGTTATATAAAGGGAGGATCCTTGGTGTTACATAAATAGAGGGTGTTCTCCCAATAGCAATCGAGAGCAGGTGGAGTTATGCCACGAACCTAATCACTTAATAACAAAGTACTTTGGCCGAATGAGTAAGTATTACTTATCTCACAGTATTACTGGATGAGGAGGACCAGGTGAATATTGAAATCTTATGGAACTTGGTCGAATTGTAGGTATGTGAGGATCGAGCTATTCCTATTTTCCAGTAGATAGAATTCTTGTAGTACCAGGCCCTGCCCTACTAGCTTTAAGAATTCATATAGAGATGCAAATAAGTGGATCGATGAGATCTAGGAATGATGGATAAAGTGGATCCTACACCTAAACGTGAAATTCACAAAACTTTTCCTATGAAAACCTTTCCTATGACCGCAGAAGAGGTTCTTTCCGTCCCAATCTTTGGAACTGAAGCTACTCCGATTGTACAGAAAGAGGAACTATTCGAACGAGAAGAACAGTCTAAATAGTCGGATTGAGAGAGAGAGACTCGCGGTACAACTATCATATATCATAGGTTCGAAGATATTTAGGAATACTCTATACTTGCTGAAAATACCGTAAGAATGTTCCTTCGAAATATGCAGAAACAGTATGTGGAACGTGGAATGGTAATTGCTAGGCCTGGGACCATGAAACCTTGTGCTCGATTTGGAGCACAAGTTTCTCTCTTTTGGAAAAAAAAAAAGAAAGAAGAGGGGGGATGACATTTTCGTTTTCTTCCTTCGGGATTCCTCAATTCTTATTTGTACTACTAGAGTAACGGGTACGATTGGATCATTCCCAGATTCCCATGTTAAAAAAAAAAAAAAGAAATAAGAAAATACTGCCAGGTGATTCAATCGGAATGATTGAATTCAATTCGTTTACCTTGTAGCTCTTGAAAGAAGATTGCGTTCCATAATTCTCAAAGAGGGTCAGTTGGTATTGGTGTTATTCGTGGATCGCTTGATTCATTTTTGGAATCCCTTATCTGAGATAATGAACCTATTTTTAATCAGATATTCCTTCTCGTTCATGTTTGTTCGTAACATTCATAGTGACTGGTTAATACAGGATTACGAATTGGTACCCATTTGGACAATTTATCTTTCGTATTCCCATCCTATTCTAGGTTATGAAAAAGAAAACTTAGGTAATTGCCTCGTAAAGATATGTAGCAAACGTATTCCATTCAGTTTTTTCACGCCTACTATAACTAGCTATTTTGGCTTTCTATTGGCTTCCCTAATCTTCACCTTAGCCCTATTCATTGGTTCAAGCAAGATACGACTTCTTTGAAATCAAGAAGAAGGAAACCCCTTTAGGTTCATTCAATATTCCGATGATTCCGTTGCTTCTCCCAATGCCGATTTCTAATTATTGAGATTCATAGCAATTTTAGGGTACTATCCAAAGTGGATATTACCTAGATTTATTTATCTGAATCGAAATGATTGAAGCTTTGCCCTCTGGAATTGTGTTAGGTCTAATTCCTATAACTTCGGCCGGATCATCTGTAACTGCATATTTACAATACCGACGTGGTGATCAATTGGATATTTGATTGAGGAACATCCTTTTTCATTGACCTCCCACTTATTTCGGGAGGTCAGATTCCATTGATTGTTACAGTTGAAGCTATTGATGATCCATCAATAAAATTTGATTTCGATATGAAAAGAATCACGCTCTGTAGGATTTGAACCTACGGCATTAGGTTTTGGAGACCTACGTTCTACCGGACTGAACTAAGAGCGCTTTCTTATCAAAGTATTTAGATGAGAGATAAATAAAAACAGACCTTTTGTAACCCCAAAAAAATACTTTTGTATATGGTATGATTCAATCACTGATAGTTGATGTTCCATCCAAATCGATCTCAATTGATCCCTTGTTCTTCTTTCTTTCTCTTCCATAGGGAAAGGAATAGGTAGGGATGACAGGATTTGAACCCGCGACATTTTGTACCCAAAACAAACGCGCTACCAAGCTGCGCTACATCCCTTTCAATTGTTAGACAATGTTATTTTATACGATGAAAATCTTTTTTTTTTTTTTTCTTTCACATTTCTTACACTTTCATTATTTTTCGGTCTTGCAAATGGACTATGTACACAGAGAATCTCTCATTTAGAAGAATGACTATCGCGATATTTGGGAATATCTTTTTTCTGTTAATATCTTTTTTCTGTTCTAGAACTAGGAGGAGCATCTTGTATCCTGGATCACTGTACATATCTCTTTCAGTTCCGACGAGTTCCCCGTACAAGTACAAGTGACCCATAAACACAGATGTAGCTAACCATATCATATAAGTACCACGATCTATGAGGAAAACTTACAATGCGAGATATAAAGACATATCTTTCCACAGCGCCTGTGCTAGCTACTTTATGGTTCGGGTCTTTGGCCGGTCTATTGATAGAGATCAATCGTTTTTTCCCAGATGCTTTGACTTTTCCCTTTTTTTCATTTTAGTTCTCCTCCGAAAGGAAAAGAGGAAAAAGGATAAAATTATGCTAGATCACTCCCTTCCTTTTCTTCGTGGGAAAATGAAATAAGTGAATTTGTTCCCAAATCGACGAGTCCTAGAGTGGAACGGGGGGGGGGAGTAAATCTAAATAGAGATCTAGGTCTAGAGGCTCTTTCTATAAAGATCGTGAGTACCATTTCAAACTTCTGATTCAATATTTCATTACGCATTACGAGAAAGAATAAGAAAAGATTGAATCATTTGATCCCATCTACCCTTTCTTCTTTTTTTTTTTTTTTTATTTCGAAAAGTAAAGTGGACTTTATATCCGGAGTAAGTTTATGGCCAAGGGTGGAGATGTAAGAGTAAAAATTACCTTGGAATGCACTAGTTGTACTCGAGATAGTGTTGATAAAAAATACCCGGGTGTTTCTAGATATATTACTCAAAAGAATCGACGCAATACACCTATTCGATCGGAATTGAAGAAATTTTGTCCCTATTGTTACAAACATACTATTCACGGAGAGATAAAGAAATAGATCGAACATACTATTCAAAGGGATAGGAATCAATCATAGATATAGTAAAATAAGGAAAAAAAAAAAAAGGGGGGGGGAATTTTAGGAAGATTTGTAACAAAATGGTATTGTAGGAAATCTATAATGATTTGAATAAGATTTTGAATAAAATAAATAGTATTTAAAAGGAATAAAATAAATAGTATTGAAAGATTCATGAAATAAACTATGAATAAATCTAAGCGATCCTTTCGTAGACGTTTGCCGCCAATTGGATCGAGAGATCAAATTGATCATAAAAATATGAGCTCAATTAGTCAATTTATTAGCGAACGAGGAAAAATATTATCCGGACGGGTGAGTAGATTGACCCCAAAACAGCAGCGCCTAATGACTATTGCTATTAAACGAGCTCGTATTCCATCTTCGTCACCTTTCCTTAATAATGACAACTAATTTGATCCCTAGAAATGAACCTGCTCTTTGATTGAATCGGAGCTGGAATATCTGTTCAATAAAGAGGAAGATCTCATTGTACTAAAAAAATCGAAGAAATCAAAAGGGATCTGTTTCTTTTTCAATATTTCTCAATTTTCGATGTCTCTACCTTCCCGGAGGGAATTCTCCGGGGGATTCCGTTCCACCTATTTCATCATTCGATAATATTGTTGATGATCGTGGAAAAGCAATTCTTATCTAATACAGCGATTTGTGCAAGTATTCTGCGATTTGAAAGCAACTGCCTTTTGTACAAATATCGGATAAATTTGTTATAAGAAACTCCATTATTACGGGCTGCTGCATTGATCCGAGTAATCCACAAACGGCGAAGATCTCTCTTTCGCTTACTCCTATCTCGATGAGCAGAAACTAAAGCTCTAATTTTTTGTTGGTCAGCAGTTCGAAAAAGTTTCGAATGAGCTCCTCGAAAGCCTGATGCAAATGCAAGAATCTTTTTTCGACGTTTCCGAGCTATATATCCACGTTTAATTCTGGTCATTGAAGTTTACTCTCATAAATCACTAATTGAGAATTGCTTGATTATCAGTCATTCTTTGATTTGGTCTATTAAGAATAAAACTGGTTCTTCTAATGTATGAAATAGGGATTCCAATGGCTCTTGCTACTGTAACCTTCCCAACCATAATTTTCTATTTTCTCTTGGTTAGGCATCCTCTCGGTAAGCGGGGGATGGGACCTCGCACTAAGAAAAAATCATGGGTTCCATCGTTTTTACGGTTCTTCCTTTAACGGTGAGGTCCCCTCTATACGCCGGAGCCTTTCATTTATGAAATACGAGATGAGGATGTTATTGGTAACTTGTACAGTTTACCATCTCCAGCTCTACCCCGAATTCTCAAGTAATAAGTCCTCCTGCGATAAGATTTATCCATACAGTGACGACATGGAATTATGAGGATTGGCTAGGCAGCTGACCTTGTCAGTCCGTTCTTGCGGCAATATGAGCATAATTGCTTCTTCAATTTGCACTATTTTCCCCGCTCAATGGATTGATAACCATTCGCTACCAATGAGGAATTGCTTTTCATCCCACATCAAGGTGATTGGATTTGCACCAATGGAAACCATAAAGATCATCCCCCATAAGAGTAGATTATAGATCTGTACTTGCTGCAGTAGGAGAGTTATTCTGCTATAAGGATCTCCTAGTCTGTTTCAGCTCTTGATCCGAACGAGTCGCACATACACCCTAGTACATACTCCTCCACGCTGGGGACATCCCCGAAGAGCAGGAGATTTTGTTCCATTTACTATTGGCTGTCTCGTATTTCTAATGAGTTGTTGAATAGTTGGCACTTTAGATCGTATGCGGAATTGACTGGTTCAGATCGATCCTAACCATATTAGGTCATTATGAAATGAATCACTTTCATTTTCCCTTTCCAGAAGAAAGGGAAATAAGGGATCAAATGTTCATCATCAAAAGAAATTCACAAGAGATCCTCAGTATTCTCCACCGCTACGAGATCGACAATGCCGTAAGCTTGGGCTTCTGTTGCTGACATAAAAACATCTCTTTCCATGTCCCCCGAAATGACCCATAAGGGCTTGCCTGTTCTTTGTACATAAACATTCGTAATGCTATCGCGAAGTTTCAATACCTCTTCCGCTTCCATGATACATTCTCCTGCTTGTCCATCATAATAAGAACTAGCAGGTTGGTGGATCATAACCCTGATAATAGATGATCGTTTCCTTGATCTCGGGAAATTTTAGGAAAATAAAAAAAAAAAAAAAAAATAAAAATACAAATGAATCGGCCGTACAGGCATTTTTTGTGCATACGGCTCTATAATAGATCTCATCCCATTTCGAGTCAAACTGAGAGAAATACAAATGACCCCCAACATTCGGATGATCTATTTACCATCTTTTTTCCCGTAATAATAGAAATACTACGATGGTTCCGTTGCTTTATATATCTATCTTTCGATCTAGCAATCCCAAAGTTTTCTTTTGATGAGATCTGATCGAGATTCTCTATTTCATAAAGAATTTGATAAATATCCGAAAGAGAATCTTGGTGCAAGAACAAAAGGGGTTATGACGCTAAAATAGACCCATGCCACGATACATAGGATTGAATTGATTGTAAAATCGGGAAGAAACTTTGTTCTACTATCTCGATACGTAATTCTATTTCAAAAGAACAAAAAGATGATGTTTGTATCGGGCTCGAAATGCCATGCTATTATTACCTTTTATTTGGCAAAGGCATAGTCTTTTTACATCGCTCCTTCTCCAAGAAAAACTCATTGGCGCCAAGCGTGAGGTAATGCTATACGTTTAGTAATTTCCCCCCCAGTTAGGACAGAAGATCCCATCGAGGCAGCTAACCCCATGCATATTGTATGCACATCTGGTACTACAAATTGCATAGCATCATAAATAGATATTCCCGGTATCACTGCTCCACCGGGAGAGTTAATATATGGATATATATCTTTATTTTCATCTTCTCCATTCAGATACATCATGATACCAATAAGTTGATTTGCGATCTCATCATCGACCTGCTGACCCGGAAAAAGTAATCTCTCTCGATAAAGTCGGTTGATTAGGATAGTGAAATAGCTCTTCTTCCTTAAGAACCGTACACGCACCTTTAAATGCATACGGCTCAAGTGATTGCAAAAAGTTATGTATCGATCCCAGACCCTTTCTTTTTTCATAGCGAGATCTTATCTAAAAGAATTCCCTAAAAGTAGTTTTTCTTTTTTTTTTTTTTCTTATAACCATTGGTTCAAGTTCGTCTTCTCCCTGAGAATATAATTAGCTAAACTTATTGAACTACCTCTTAATCGATGTATCGCTCCATTGAAATCCAATCGTTTTGGTCACAGCGAAATTTTCTTGTTTTCAAATAGGTTTTTGAGACATCTTTAGGTTTATGCTCTACTCCGGGGAAGCATCTGCCCGAGTTTCATTCGTACATATAGGACAAGTAAACCTACTGCCATTTTTATCTTTTCGATCCGCTCCATGATTTATGTCAAATATCTTCTCAAATAGATTCTATTACTCCATCTATTGTTCTATTACTCCATCTATTGATAGTTCCAAATCACTCATCGATGGGTTCTATCTAGGAATTCTAGATATATCACCAATTTGGGATTTTTTGAACGGAGCCTTAATACTTTATTGGTCTGAGCTAACCATGGATTCTCATGATTGAGAATCTCTTTCCTCCTAAACGATCTAATCGCACTTCACGCTCTAGATTATTGATAGTTGAATCGATCCTGAATGAAGCAGGAAATATCTCATCAGGAGAGATAACGGGGAAATTCCGTATAACCCAATATGTCCGACAAGTCGCACTATACGTCGACCCAAACTGCATCTTCCTCTCCAGGGATCCGAAAAGGAACTTTTGGAACACCAATGGGCATTTGTTTCAATAAAGAGAAGTGAAGCACTATGCTCTAATATGGAAACGTGAAGTATAAGAAGAGATGAGGCTTCTAGAATGTGTTTATGACACGATGATTATATCATATTTGGTCCATAAATTCAAAAATAAACATCGTTCGTAGAAGAACGAAAAGATCAGGGAAATCGAGTTCTTTTGCAGGTTGTTCAAAAAAGGAGCAAGTATTGTATTTATGCGCTCGATCAGTAGAAATGGGACCAATCTCCACATTGTGCATTGGTACACATAAATGATAAAATATTTACGCTTCTCCCTGCTATTCTGAACAGAATTGTTCCGGAACTGTTATTAGCAATGACCTCGAATAGATGTTAACCCTTGAGATGATCCGATAAAGGTTTAGCTCCATAGCATGGTCTCTTCTAATGCGAGAAAGTTACATAATGTCTACTTTTCTTTGATAAAGGGGTATTTCCATGGGTTTGCCTTGGTATCGTGTCCATACCGTCGTATTGAATGATCCTGGCCGGTTGCTCTCTGTACATATAATGCATACAGCTCTAGTTTCTGGTTGGGCCGGTTCAATGGCTCTGTACGAATTAGCAGTTTTTGATCCATCCGATCCTGTTCTTGATCCAATGTGGAGACAAGGTATGTTCGTTATACCTTTTATGACTCGTTTGGGAATAAACAATTCATGGGGTGGGTGGAGTATCACCGGAGAAACTGTAACCAATCCAGGTCTTTGGAGTTATGAAGGTGTGGCCGGGGCACATATTGTGTTTTCTGGCTTGTGCTTTTTGGCAGCTATTTGGCATTGGGTCTATTGGGATCTAGACATATTCTGTGATGAACGTACAGGAAAACCTTCTTTAGATTTGCCCAAGATCTTCGGAATTCATTTGTTCCTCTCAGGAGTAGCTTGTTTCGGATCTGGAGCGTTTCATGTAACGGGTTTGTATGGTCCTGGAATATGGGTGTCTGATCCTTATGGACTAACTGGAAAAATACAACCTGTAAATCCAGCGTGGGGAGCTGAGGGTTTTGATCCTTTTGTTCCGGGAGGAATAGCTTCTCACCATATTGCAGCAGGTATATTGGGTATCTTAGCAGGTTTATTCCATCTCAGTGTTCGCCCCCCCCAACGTTTATACAAAGGATTACGTATGGGGAATATTGAAACTGTCCTATCCAGCAGTATTGCCGCTGTGTTCTTTGCAGCTTTCATTGTCGCTGGAACCATGTGGTATGGCTCCGCAACTGCTCCGGTCGAATTATTTGGTCCTACTCGTTACCAGTGGGATCAGGGATATTTTCAACAAGAAATAGATCGACGGGTTCGTGCCGGTTTGTCCGAAAATCTAAGTTTATCGGAAGCTTGGTCCAAAATTCCCGAGAAACTAGCTTTTTATGATTACATCGGTAATAATCCAGCTAAAGGAGGGTTATTCAGAGCAGGTGCGATGGACAATGGAGATGGAATAGCTGTTGGTTGGTTAGGACACCCTATCTTTAGAGATAAAGAAGGACATGAGCTTTTTGTACGTCGTATGCCTACTTTTTTTGAGACATTTCCAGTAGTTCTGGTGGATGAAGAAGGAATTGTGAAAGCCGATGTTCCTTTTAGGAGAGCAGAATCAAAGTATAGTGTCGAACAGGTAGGTGTAACTGTCGAATTCTATGGGGGTGAACTTGATGGGGTTAGTTTTGGTGATCCTGCTACAGTGAAAAAATATGCTAGGCGTGCTCAATTAGGTGAAATTTTCGAATTGGATCGTGCTACACTGAAATCCGATGGTGTTTTTCGTAGTAGTCCAAGGGGTTGGTTCACTTTCGGACATGCCACATTTGCTCTTCTTTTCTTTTTCGGACACATTTGGCATGGTGCTAGAACTTTGTTCAGAGATGTTTTTGCTGGTATCGACCCGGATTTAGATGCCCAAGTAGAATTTGGAGCATTCCAAAAACTAGGAGATCCCACTACTAAAAGACAAATAGTATGATATTACATTGAAAAGACAAGTAGTATGATATTGCATTGCTCCAATCTATAGTATCGAGAGATTCCACTTCAGTGGAATTTTCATTCTCAGAGAGATTTGAAATCTTTCTATTCTTCTCCTTTTCTGGGAAAGAATTTCAATCGGTATGAAAGCTATCTCCATAATTGTAAACTACGATCGAATCTATGGAAGCATTGGTTTATACATTCCTGTTGGTATCGACCTTAGGGATAATATTTTTCGCTATTTTCTTCCGAGAACCGCCCAAAGTTCCGGATAAGGGGAGTAAATAATTTTTCTTCTCCGAACCCTCACCTCATTCTTTTCATAAAAATAATGACCTTCCCTATACGGGAAGGTCGTTATTTCAACTAGTCTTCGTGCTCTTCGAAAGGATCTCTGAGTTGTTCAGAGGGTTGCCCAAAGGCGGTATACAGGGCATAACCGGTAAAGCTCACAAGTAAACGGGATATGGAGATGGCGACTAAGGTTGCAGTTTCCATCGTTAGGTAATCCCAAGATCATGGTATATTTACAACACAACTGTATACAAAGTTAACAGATCTCAACCAATGCAATAAGAGTTATGGCTGCACAGACCACTGATGATACTTTCAGATCTGGACCGAGACGAACCGTTGTAGGAAATTTATTCAAACCACTTAATTCGGAATATGGTAAAGTAGCTCCCGGATGGGGAACTACTCCTCTTATGGGTGCTGCGATGGCTCTATTTGCGGTATTCTTATCTATTATTCCGGAGATTTATAATTCTTCCGTTTTATTGGATGGGATTCCGGTAAGCTGGGTCTAGAAGACCCAGAAGATCTGCCCGGATCCCCGGCCCGGTTTTTCAACTGAGGGATCCAAATAAAGCTATCGAATAGCTCCGGGTTCTAGGTCATTCCGTTCCGGTAGTTTGATCGTGTAACTATTCTTCTTTAAGGATTTCTGGAACATGGGTGTGCGACTTGTTAAAATTGATCTAGATTGATAGTACAGAAGACCAGTCTGTCATCTTCATGGAGATGGTCCTACCTCGTCGGATATCAATCGAATATTTCGTATTCGGAGCACGAGGCATATAAGATATATTTGGGAAGATCTGAACTATGGTTTGTACCTGCCATTTAGACCTCGTCACCGGGCTTCTAAGAATTCGAAATAGGTATTCCTGATCAGAAATTGAATGATCTCTCTTCCTTTAGAACTAGGCTGACTCTGACTGAAGAATGAGATGGTATCTCATTTCTCTTAGTTAGTATATTTCGTTGAGTAAGTGACGATCGAAAGGTTATTACCCAAAGAACTTTTGGAGATTCGAAAAGATCATCGGGGTATAATATAAATCTGAGGTTTGGATCGATCCATCTATTAAGATCTCGACAAGATAATTACTATCAATTGCCCAAGACTAGTTCTTCTCCAGTAAATTGATATCACAAATAGGGTGAAAGATCGTTCGAAAGGCCTATAGCGATCCATTCGGCATAAGGATGAGAGCCGACTTGAAATTTTGGCACTGTGAAGTATTGCTGTTGCGGGAGGGGAGATGATCATTCCGAATTATTCTCATTCATATTACCAGGGAACGAACTGATAGGATAGTTTCTAATCGATCTATTCGTTCCCAAGAGTATTTGGGTGCTCTTGCTCGAGCCGTATGAAGAGAAATTATCATGTACGGTTCGTTGGGGGGGGGGAATTTCAGTTTACCTATCTCGATAAAGTATACGATTGGTTCGAAGAGCGTCTTGAGATTCAGGCGATTGCGGATGATATCACTAGTAAATATGTTCCTCCTCATGTCAATATATTTTATTGTCTAGGGGGGATTACGCTGACCTGTTTTTTGGTACAAGTAGCTACTGGTTTTGCTATGACTTTTTACTATCGTCCGACCGTTACAGAAGCTTTTGCCTCTGTTCAATACATAATGACCGAAGTAAACTTTGGTTGGCTAATTCGATCAGTTCATCGATGGTCGGCAAGTATGATGGTTTTAATGATGATCCTGCACGTATTCCGTGTTTATCTCACAGGTGGATTTAAAAAACCTCGTGAATTAACTTGGGTTACAGGCGTAATTCTGGCTGTATTGACCGTATCTTTCGGTGTAACTGGTTATTCTTTGCCTTGGGATCAAATTGGTTATTGGGCAGTCAAAATTGTGACTGGCGTGCCTGAGGCTATTCCTGTAATAGGGCCTCCCTTGGTAGAGCTACTACGCGGAAGTGTTAGTGTGGGTCAATCTACTTTGACTCGTTTCTATAGTTTACACACTTTTGTATTACCCCTTCTTACTGCTGTATTTATGTTAATGCACTTTCTTATGATCCGTAAGCAAGGTATTCCAGGTCCTTTATAGAGAGGAAAGATAGATTGAAAATAAGTATTCATAACATATTGTTTTGAGTAATGATAGTAATATCTCATTGCCATGAATATTTCTTATTGGTAATAAGAAAACATGTTCCTCGGATCTTTTCTTTCAATCTTGAAGTATTATTTATCCGATACGAATAGTTGAAATAGATTCTCAGACGGAGAAGATGGATTATGGGAGTGTGTGACTTGAACTCTTTATTGGGCCGTGCAGATATATCCTTCAATCTGCCACATCAAAATTTCTAATGAAATGTGTCTCTGTCCCAATTTCCTTATCATAAATAGGAAGTTTAAAACCTGGGCAAAAAAAGGTATCGGTCGGTCCGTTTCAAGAGAATTATTTCTATGATCAAATTCGAATTAGGAAGGGCTCCGTGAAATCCAGTATAATAAGGTAATAATGTAACATAATCAAGAGTTGTATCATATTACTGCTCCTTCTTCATAGTGTGGAAATGCATCCATTTCTCTTGCATTCATCTCTAAAGGGAAGACTATCGGAGTAAGAGAAGGGATCTGAGGAAGATAAAAGGCCGGATCAGTAACAAGTCAATACCTTGTATGTCACGAAACTTCGAAGGTATATTCGCGAAGATAAACACAGATTATGAGGGATAAGATGGTCCAAAAAGCATATCGATCATGATCGAATTTGCAAGCTTACTTGGGTACTGAGTATTTTACTGGAGGGATCGGATCCCCTTTAATGGATGATTAGAGATATTATTGGTTCCTATTACCACGATATGTCCCTCATTACGGAGAGTCATATATGTAGATATCTATAAAGATATATAGATATCTCTAATTCCTTTAGTTATTGCTCAAGCCGGATGATGAAAAATTATCATGTCCGGTTCTTTTGGGGGGATAGATCCATAGGGCTTTACCTATCCTAATAACAAAGAAACCTGATTTAAATGATCCTGTATTAAGGGCTAGATTAGCTAAGGGTATGGGGCATAATTATTATGGAGAGCCCGCTTGGCCCAATGATCTTTTATATATTTTTCCAGTAGTAATTTTAGGTACTATTGCATGTACCATAGGTTTAGCGGTTCTAGAACCATCAATGATTGGTGAACCAGCAAATCCATTTGCAACTCCTTTGGAAATATTGCCCGAATGGTATTTTTTCCCCGTATTTCAAATACTTCGTACAGTACCTAATAAATTATTAGGTGTCCTTCTAATGGCCTCAGTACCTGCGGGATTATTGACGGTACCTTTTCCAGAGAATGTGAATCAATTTCAAAATCCATTTCGTCGTCCAGTAGCTACAACAGTCTTCTTGATCGGTACTGCAGTAGCCCTTTGGTTAGGTATTGGGGCAGCGTTACCTATTGATGAATCTTTCACTTTAGGTCTTTTCCAGATTGATCCAACTGTTAAATATTGAGAAATTTCAATATCTCGTTCATATATCTAGGGAGTAATTGCTTCAAAACAAGTTCTCCCTAGATATATACATTTCGCCCGTCAGAGATATCTTTTGAATATTACACGAAATAGAGGTTATGTTGAACACTTGAAATGGAATTATTCCCATTGCTCTCTATAATAACTTGGGAAAGGGGAAAAATGGGAAAAGTAAATGGAACTATTTAATGAATCTGAAACTTATTCTTGGGTAGATCAACTGCAAAATGTTTTTGAAGAACTTCCGATACTTGTTCGACAGATTTCTTTCCGAAATGTCCAATTCTCATTAAATCTTCTTGACTGTAATTCAACAGGTCCGATAATGTATGTATATTGACCCTTCCGAGGCAGTTATAGACCCTAGGAGGTAATTCTGATTGGTCAATAAAAATATGTTTGAATGCAACTTCTTCTTCCATTCTCTCCATATCAGCCGAGATATTGGAAAAGGAGAAGGAAGGCATATTAGACCCATTCTGATTGTCCATTCCATCGATGTTCTGTTCTTCTGCACGCAAAAAAGGAATGAATAAGTCAATCAAATTACGAGAAGCTCTGTAAAGTGCTTCTCTAGGAGCTAAACTTCCATTCGTCCATATCTCGAGAAAAAGGATTTCTTGTATATCATTTCCGTTCCCATAGGAATGAATACTATAATTTGCGTTTCGAACAGGCATAAATACAGCATCTATAGGAAAGATTCCATCCTGATAATTCTTCGGACTCTGTATACGATATCCACGATCTTTCTCGATCCATAATCTTATATCAAAAGTAATTGATTTGGTAAGACTAGCTATATGTTGTGTAGCATCAATTATTCTCACAGAAGGTGGTAATATGATATCTTGAGCGGTTACATTTCTGGGTCCGACGATACAGATAGATGCTTCTCGAGTTCCGTACGGATCACTTCTAAGGACAATTTCTTTCAGATTGATTAAAATGTCATGTACTGATTCTTCAATACCTATTATCGCGGAATATTCATGTGTTACCTTTTCCAATTTCGCATGTGTGATGCATGTTCCTTCTATTTCTCCAAGTAGAGCTCTTCGCATTGCGATGCCTATTGTACTAGCTTGACCTTTTCGAAGCGGAGATAAAGCGAAGCGGCCATAATGAAGACGCTTACTGTCCGCTCCGGATCCAATGCACCTCCACCGCGGTGTCTGAGTGGAGACTGAGATTTCATCTCGAATCATATTGAGATTATTTGATCAGATCATTTGATCATTTCTCTCTCCCGGAATTCATTTGATTCCTACACACGTCTCTTCTTGGGAGGTCTACATCCATTATGTGGCATAGGGGTTACGTCACGTACAAAACTTAAGAGTACACCACTTCTACGAATGGCCCGTAATGCTGTATCTCTCCCCGGACCAGGGCCACTTATCATGACTTCTGCTCGTTCCATACCTTGATCCATTAACGTACGAATAGCATTTTCTGCTGCAGTCTGAGCAGCAAATGGTGTACTTCTTTTCGTGCCTTTGAATCCACAGGCACCGGCAGAAGACCAAGAAACCACCTGTCCCCGTACATCCGTAACAGTAACAATGGTATTGTTAAAACTTGCTTGAACGTGAATAACTCCTTTTGGTATTCTACGTTCATTTCTACGTGAACCAATTTTTCTTATAGGTTTTGACATATTCATTATTCCATATTTATGGGTTCGGTAAGATAGATATCTATCCATTTCATATCGAAATAGATCTTTCATTTCTACATTTGTTACTTGATGTAGAGAAGGATTACCCCTGTCTCTGTTTATGTCTCGGATTGGAACAAATTACCATAACTCGTCCCCGCCTACGAATTAGTCGACACTTTTCACAAATTTTACGAACAGAAGCGCGGATTTTCATGTTTGTGGTCCTTCAATTTGGAATTGATATGATTAATCATATTACATCTCGTTTTCCGAGAAATAAGGGTTCTCTAATTCATGAGCCTAAATATTCTTTATCCCTATCGGATGTTCAGGAGGTGATCCAATCATTTGAAGATTTGTTGCGAAGTCGATAAATTATACGTCCTTTGGTTAGATCATAAGGACTTAATTCGACCTTGACCCTATCTCCTGGTAGTATTCGTACATGATTACGCCGAATTTTCCCCGAGATATGGGTTGGAACCTGACATCCGTTATCTAAACGAACTCGGAACATACCATTGGGAAGTGATTCAGTAACTGAACCTTCCACATCGATCAAATTTTGTTTATTCATTTTTTAGAATCTCCTTGAGAAATCAACTAACGTGGATAAGGATGAATGCTATCATCTAACTTACTTTTTCCCTTTCATAGAGATATCCTCCAGAAGAAATAATACAAAATTCAGAGAAATTACCGTACATAACATAATATTTCTCCTCCGATTCTTCTCCGTCGAGCCTCTCGATCCGTCATGATTCCTTGAGAAGTAGAAAGAATTACGACCCCCATTCCACCTAGAACTTTAGGAACTTTTTGAGAATTGGAATAGATCCTCAGACCAGGTTTGCTAGTACGCTTTGAAGTGGTTATATATGTCTTTTCCTTCCTTCCCCTATATCTTAAAGTTAAAACCGAAAAAGATTTTTGACCTTCCCTATGTTCTCTAGCATCTTCTATAAAACCTTCTTGCAGAAGGATTCTTACAACGTTTTTGGTAGTATTAGTAGCTATTATTCGAACTTGTTTTTTTTTACTTATGTCAGCGTTTCTTATAGAAGTTATTATATTGGCAATAGTATCGTTACCCATGAGAAAGAATTATTATGAATTTATGGTCTTGATATAAGAGGCATGTTCAATCTTCTTTGAGGAATATGCCTGAGATGCAACTTACAAATTGATCTATTTCTAAACCATTACACGATTTATTATTACTTATAAGACTTCGGGAGCCAATGAAACTATTTTGGCAAAATTCAATTGTCTCAATTCCCGAGCAACTGAACCAAAAACCCGGGTTCCTCTTGGATTTCCTTCCTGATCAACGATAACTGCTGCATTGTCATCAGATCGTATTATCATTCCATTGTCACGTTTAAGTTCTTTACAGGTGCGTACAACTACGGCTCTAACTATTTCTGATTCTTTTAAGGGCATATTTGGTACTGCTTCTTTAATTATAGCAATGATAACGTCACCAATATGAGCGTATTGACGATTACTAGCTTTTAGAACCCGGATGCACATTAGTTTTCGGGCTCCACTGTTGTCCGCTACATTTGAATAAGTTTGAGGTTGAATCATTCTTTCTCCAATAATTTTGTTCTCCGGCGGAGGAAATAGAAAAAAAAAAAAGAAAGATATATAGTTGGCGAACTAGGAATCTTCTTTTTTCCATTAGAAATATCTCTTTGGTTCAGTATTTAGACGGGTGAAGCAGTAACAAATCGAGTACGTATAGGCATTTTGTATGCAGCTATTTCAGTAGCTGCTCTAGCTACAGTTTCGGATACTCCGCCCATTTCATAAAGTATTCGATATGGTCTGATGACGGATACCCAATATTCGGGAGATCCTTTCCCCGAACCCATACGTGTTTCTGCAGGTCTCATTGTAATAGGTTTGTCGGGAAATATACGTACCCATATTTTTCCACCACGACGAGCATAACGAGTAATTGCTCGTCGTCCCGCTTCTATTTGTCCAGATGTGATCCAAGCAGGTTCAAGCGCCTGAAGAGCGAATCTACCAAAACAAATACGATTGCCCCGCCGATGAGATACTCCCTTCATTCTCCCCCTATGTTGTTTACGAAATTTTGTCTTTTGGGGTTATAATCGATGATTTATCTCATCTCTACTTCAGAACCGGACATGAAAGTTTCCTCTCATCCGGCTCCTCGTGAATAATATATGTAAAATTGGACGATCAATGTGCATATGATATGTGTTATATAGGAATAAGTATATATTTACGCATATATTTAATATTTTAAATATTAGAGAAGGGACAAATCTTTATTTTTTTTTTTTTTTTTCTTTATCCAACGGAACTGTCCAATACGAATTCCACAGGCGAATATTAACTCTTCTGGTATTTGCTCCATGGGGTCGACTTATAACTCCTCCCCCACTGAGATCAATTCATTCTTGGTTTCTTTCGCCATCCTATCCAATGGATGATTGAGATTCTTATATAATCCTATGCAGTCACGGGTTCCATCGTTTCGATAGCTCCTAAACCGATGCTTAGGTCTTTCCTCTGCAATGGAGCTTTTCATTTCATCTGTTATGGAGTCAATTTCCTTAGTTTCCATCGACCCGAAGCTCTTTTTTTTTTTTTTTTATTTCATCATAAACTGAATCCATTCAATCAGGATGATTCTTATGCTTTATCACACTGCTCTTTGGAGGGTGATTTATAAACCGACCATACAATAACAATATTGGAAGAATATCTCATTTCTTCCTCGCTCCCTTCTCCTTTCCATTCTCCCACATTCTTGAACACCTCTCTCGCTTCACAAGAGATATAGATGTCCCCCCCTGGAAGAAAGTCTTTTAAGTTCGCATAACTATGTAATGGATGTATCTATAGTTCTTAAATCCTTGGATCTCGGCAATACGAAGTAATGAGTTAGCCCCTAGTTCATACCGGGGACCGACCCGTTCTTCTTCCAAGTTATTCATAGCTCTATAAAAAGTCGATCCTAACGAGTCGCACACTAAGCATAGCATTTCTCCGAGAGGGTTAATCTAATTCTTATTTGATCTGATAAAATTGATGATTTTTGATCGGACAAATCATGGAATGATTCGCAATTTTTTTTTATCTTCCTTCCCGTAGGAGGATAATAGGAGGACCAATCATTTCTCATCCCCGAAGATCCAAATTTTAATCCCTAATACTCCATAGATAGTTTGAGCTGGATAATAACAATGATCAATTTTGGCTCGAATGGTCTGTAGGGGAACCCTACCTTCTCTAGCCCATTCGACACGGGCAATTTCATTTCCGTCGAGACGTCCTGCAATTTGTATTTGAATACCTTTTATATCTGCCTGTTCAGCCAGTTCAATAGCTCTTTTGACTGTTCTTCCGAGTGAAACTCTATCCTCTAGTTGCAGGGCAATAAATTCCGCAAGAATATTAGGTTCTCCATAAGGTTTCGCAACTTTCACTATAGCAATGTTTAGTTTTCGATCCACAGGATTAAGCATATTTCGTACATCGGTTCTTAATTGTTCAATTCCCCGACCCCGATTTTCTATCAACAAGTTGGGAAATCCAATATGGATTTCGACCTGAATTAAATCGATCTTTCTTCGAATTTCTACACGTGCAATTCCTCCATGATTCGAGGAACTCCTCATATGTCTTCGTATATAATTCACAATGCAATTACGTATTTTTTCATCTTCCCGGAGATCTTCGGAATAATTTTTTTGTTGCGCAAACCAATGGGAACGATGATTTTGGGTTATACCAAGTCTAAAACCAAGTGGATTCATTTTCTGTCCCATACATATTTTCCTTTTTTGGGTTCTGTTGGCATAATCAGATTGTTCGATCTGGATCTTTCTTCCAATACAATAGTTATATGACAGGTGGGTTTCTGTATTGGATAACCACGTCCTTGAGCTCTAGGTTGGGATCTTTTCAAAATAGCACCTTCATTTACTTCGGCCCTACTGACAAATAAATTGGCTTTGTTCAACCCCATATTGTGATTAGCATTTGCCGCTGCGGAAGAAATTAATTGTAATATAGGATAACATGCTCGATAAGGCATGAGTTCCAGTATCATAAGTGCTTGTTCATACGAACGATTACGAACTTGATCAATTACTCTGCGTGCTCTATGAGTAGACATACGTATATGTTTAGCTAGAGCTCGTATTTTTGGACTTGAGCTATTCTTTTCCATTGAACTTCATCTCCCATTAATGATGAGCACCTCCTGATTAACGACGGGATCTATTATCGCTTTTCGCATGTCCGCGGGGAATTAGAGTAGGTGCAAATTCCCCCAATTTGTGACCTACCATACGATCCGTTATATAAATAGGTAAATGTTCCTTTCCATTATGAACAGCAATTGTATGACCGATCATTGCGGGTACAATGGTAGATGCCCGAGACCAGGTTACTATTATCTTCTTCTCTTTTTTTATGTTTAGATTCTCTATCTTCCTCAATGAATGATTAGCTACAAAAGGATTCTTTTTCAGTGAACGTGCCATGGCCAACTTACCCCCCCCCCTATTTTTTTTTTCTTTTTTAATAAAATAGATCCCCAATTGCTCTTACTTACGTCGACGAAGGATTGAAGCATCACTATATTTATTATTCTTCCGACTTTTCCTTCCAAGCGCAGCATAGCCCCAAGGGGTCACGGGTTTTTTTCTACCAATTGGAGTTCTTCCCTCACCACCCCCATGGGGATGGTCTACAGGGTTCATAACTACTCCTCTTACTCTAGGACGTTTACCCAGCCAACGTTTAGATCCAGCTTTACCTAAAGTTCCATTGTTCGCATTGACATTACCTACTTGTCCAATCGTTGCTGAACAATTCTCAGATATTAAACGAATCTCCCCAGATGGTAATCTTAATGTGGTCGATCGACCCTCTTTTGCAATCAGTTCTGCTACAGCACCTGCTGCTCTAGCCAATTGTCCGCCTTTACCTAATGTTATTTCTATGCTATGTATAGCCGTGCCCAAGGGTACATCGGTTGAAGTAGATCCTTATTTTCGATCAATCTTATTCTCGATCAATAAAAATCCCTTCCCAAACCGTACAAGCCTCTCTCGAGGCATACAGCTTTCTGGATGTATATGATAATATTGACATATATCGATCATATATCTTTGATCAACAAATAGGATGAAATATGGGATTTCGCTCCTCATGTCCCGATCCTCTACATCCTAGATCTCTCTATTCCATCATCTGGCCTATGTTTTTCATGTAGCATTCAGAATGAATGACTTCATAAAATTACGTCAATACCTTTGTATGTTCTGGATAACGTAGGAGGCGTGTTAAACATCTCTTTCTTTTTTATTCTCTTCTTCCATCTTTTCTTTTCTTCTCCGGGAGATATTACTACTGTCCAGCTTTTAATTTGCCTCTGACCGTCAAATCAAATGTGAGTAACTCGTCCCTTTCTTTGAAACAAGGGGTGCCCTTCCGCTCCGGGTTTGTTCATGCTTCAGACAATTCGATCTTCTCCATATTATCATATCTTTGGAATCAATAATTCGATATGAGGAACTATTGAACCCAATCACCCGCTGCCATTCCTCTTCAGTTTCCCTTTGAGGTTTATCCCATAAAAGTACCCGAGTTGGATCAGTGATAGATTCATAGGTCTTGCTGTAAACCTAATCGGTTGCTTTCGATTACGCAAATCAATGATTCAAACCGCACTCAGAGGTAGGGCATTTCCTATTGATATAGGAGCTCTTGGACCGGAAGTAATAGTATCTCCAATTATGACCCCTCTGGGGTGTAAAATATATTTCTTCTCACCATCCCCGTAGTGTACGAGACAAATGTATGCACTTCGATTAGGGTCATATTCTATAGTTACAATTTCTCCAAAAATGTATTTTTCATTCCGTTGAAAATCAATTTGACGATACAGACGCTTGTGACCTCCTCCTCTATGTCTTGCGGTAATAATTCCTCTACTATTACGACCTTTTCCACAACGATGCTGTCCAGAGGTCAATTTTTTTTGTGGATTGGACCGGACCCTTCCATCGTAACTTGATATGGGTCTATTTCGTGTGCTTGGAGTATAAGTTCTGTATGAACGGATGGCCATGTTATTGGGTACCTTAATTGAATCTAATAAGTTTTATTCCTCTGAAAGAAGTGGAATAGAATAACCTGGCTGGAGTGCAATAATCATACGCCTACAACGTATTGGATGTCCTATTGGTCCTACTGTTCCTCCCTTTTTTGGAGGTCGATAACTATTCATAGCTATTACTTTGACACCAAAGAAAAGTTCGATCCAATTTTTCACCCCTGTTTTGGTCGGTCTCGAACCTACATCGAAAGTATATTGATTATTTTCTAATAAACGAATCTTTTTTTCTGTAAGTATTGTGTATTCCATTTCATTCATAGATATCTTCCTTTTTTTTTCTCATCTCTTACGAATTCATATACTGATTCGTATTGTAATCAATTATCCCCAACTCCAAAGTATGGATATATCATACTTATATTTATATGGATCCGATCTCGCCCCCCTTCCCCTTTTTTTTTTTCGTTCGAAGGAATAATAAGGTTAAATAATACATATGTGCAATTCCCGTGCATCCAGCAGGAATTGAACCTGCGAATTCGCCAATTATGAGTTGGGCGCTTTAACCGTTCAGCCATGGATGCTAGAGATCATCGTGAAGAGAAGAACCAATCGTATTATAGAATACGAGCACATCGTCTAACATGAGTATCAACTCAAAATTGATATTGGTCGGACATTCTCTCCCATTCAATTCATGTCAAGCACATTTGACAGAGGTATATGACAAATTGTTCGAGAGTTGGTTCTAAGTTGGTTATCGATCTTGCAACACTTTCATTTTCTGTCAGAGGTTGCCGTTAGTTCGTCGTCGGAACTTAGAAAGAAACTCTCTTCTTCTTGGAAGGAATGACCGTAGATAGAGACTGTCAATTGGTTCTTCTGGGGCGGACGTAGCCAAGTGGATCAAGGCAGTGGATTGTGAATCCACCACGCGCGGGTTCAATCCCCGTCGTTCGCCCATAAAGAAACGGATTGGATCCAATCCATCTTTGTCATTTTAATTTCAAATGAACAAGAAGTATTTCTATCTATTGATATAGAATCAATTGAATTCTTAGTGGTTGACGCAAGCTCTTCTTTATGCCAATATTATATTTATATGTCATTCTATTCATGATCACCCAAAGTATATACTATAGATGAGATCTTTTTCGATACTCTATTTCAATAGATCCAATATGGTTTCGTTTCAAATTGGTAGAGAACAAATAGATATATAGATCTATGTACCTATATAGATAAATACCTATATTCTATCAATATTATAGAAAAAAATAGAATGGAAAAGACCGAAGTCATTGAATCTATTTAAGGATAGAGATCTATCAAAAACTATTTCATTATTGTAATGTAATTATTGTAAAAAAGGAATGAAACGACAAAAATTGAAATCCTGGATATTGAAATTGGAAGAAATACGAAGCTTTCAATATTTATTCAATTCATGGACCGAATTGAATTTGGTGAGATTGTTCACGAAAATAGTTTCCCATCGAGAACGTCTTATTAAGCTCTTTGACTCTCGAATTCTTAGTACGTTGCTTTTACGCGATCTACGTGGTTCAAGAAGCAATCAATCTTTGACAATCAAAGGTGTAGTACTACTTACATTACCAGTCCTTATATATCATGTGAATCAGAAAAGTATGATTGAAAGAAAAAAGTTCTATTCGATGAAACTCTTTCCTATACCTATAAACTATGCTGAACCTAGAAATGAAACATCGGAAGAATATTTCGAGTCTTTCAATAAAAATTTGTTGATCTTTCCGCATCTTTTTCTGTCTTTCCCAAAAGGGAGAAAGATATATCAAAGTCACTTGAGAAATTCGAAAGAGGACGCTTGGGTTCTCTCAAAAAGAAAAGTGTGTGTCATGCCTGCATATAATCAAATGGATTCTTGGGGTTCACGATGGTGGAAGAATTGGATCATAGAAGAGATTCTTCCTAGTTGGAAGATCCCTCAGGGATCAATAGCGAAAATTGAGATGTCATTGAAAGAGAAAGATGTGGAACATCTAAAGGGTTTTTTTGAATTCTATATTGATGATCTGATCCGCAAAGACTATGATTGGGAATATCATTTCGATCGTGTTTTTATGAGAAATAAGCAGGACACGATCGACTTGAGCTCGAAGCAGCAAGTCGAAATATTAGGTAATAATCTAATCTGTTATCTCATGTCCGCTTTTTGTGAAAAAATGCTATTCGAAGCGGAGGGTCCATTCAAGCAGCAGAAATCGAAATCAATTGTTGAATCGAATAATATTAAGCATTTCTCCCATCTTCGATTATCCTATCAAGAAAAATCAGAATGGGGACCGCGTTGGTGGAAAAAGAATATGTTTCAGATCTGGAATAGTTGGGGTGAATCTGATCAAATTATTGCAGAATCTTCCATTCTCTTGAAAGAGAAAGGGTATCTCTCTTTCCAAAATTATGCTGAATTTTGGCAATTCTATAAAGATTCTTTTGTTAGTTGGGAGAAAGATCAGCAGAAATTGGAACTTTCGAAGGACATTTTAAAAGAGAAATTCATTCAGTTGAATGATGTGAACAATGATCAGCTTTTTAGCAAGATACAGAATTTATTGTTGGATATTCTATACAATTTCTCAGAATCTATTTTCATTAAAGTCAATCATTCTAGCCAATTGAAAAGATCTTATAATCGATCCATCGATCATTTCGATCCCATTAGTGAAAATTCAGAATATGGCACGAACATGAACAAAAAGGATGAGATAATCTCAGAGAATCAAAGACCGATAACTTGGGAGACTCATTCGGAGAGGGATGAGAAAGATATCGATTCGGAGATAGATTTGACTCTCAATTTCACTGAGAATGAGTATTGGGAACCTGAAAAAGATCTTTGTGAACGGATTTTCACAAATGGATATATAAATAAAACGGAGATCGAGCAACTAAAAGAAAGATCAATTCTTTGGGATCCTTCTTCTTCTATTCGAATAGAAAGAACAAAAATAAAATCAGATTTGTCCTCAAAGTGTCTCTCAGAAGATTCTCCGATCTATTGGACGAAAGAACTATTTACGGAAGATAAAAAGTCTATAACAGAGAATTTGTTTCCAAAGGAAAGGAAAAGATTCATCGAGAATTTCACAAAATCAATTCGTTCTTATTTTTTTGACATATTGTCAATAGATGAACCGTGCATGGGTTCTAGTGTTACTAAGAAGCCTATTGAAAATTTCAAATTATTGAAAGGGCAACAAGATGTTTTTTTCAGATATTTCAGGGGCTCAGAAAAGAATGGGATAATTGATCCGTGGAAGATAAGAACATATTTTCAAAATCCTTCCTCAAATTGTGCTATTTCATTAGATCCCGGATGTAATATGATTAGAAAAAATCAGAGGGATATAAACAAATTAAATTGTATTCTCTTTATGAACCGGAGTTTGTCTCGGAATCGATTTTCTTCATTCTGTGATCAAAACAAAGAACAATACATATTCCACAACAATTTACGATTTAAAAAAAGAGTTCTAAAAATAACAGATCAATTCGCTCTATTAATAACTAAGCCTAATCAGGTTTATGATAATACACTTGCTCCTGATATTGATTATCACGTGAATCAATTCTATGAACTGAACAAGAATAGATTCTTAGATCAGATCTTCAACCACAAGAATAAATTGAAGAATCAATCTTTATTGATCCTACTCAATATTACTGATAAAGAGAATGAATATTTAGATCGAATAATCGAAAAAGAATTGATCCAAATCTCTTCCAAAAAGGGTTCAGAAATAGGAACCCCTCTTAACAATTACAGAACTGAAACTTCAAATTGGTACAAATTGATTCGATATAAGATTCACGGGCATTTGAAAAATGCATTCAACAAATTATATTCAATGAACGGGTCCAGTCGCAATTTAAAGGATCAAATTCGAACAAATTGGATAGAAAATGAAAATTTGAATAATGTATCGAAAGATACAATTAACCGACATCCATCAAATTGGAGAAAAGGTCAAAAAGAATGGTTTGATCATTCTATTCTTCGAACTGATAAATGTATCAATCGGAATTTGAATGTGTACAAATGGTCCAATCAGACCGAATACTTGAAGAGATGTTCGAAACATCTTGTTTCTAAACAAAACGATTTGAAAATAGTGTTCGATCCGATTGAATCATGTGCTAATAGAGATTCAATTGGTTGGTCTGGAAGTCCCAACAAAAAAGATTATTCTAAGTTTTCTTTGATTGCTGAAAATACTGTGAAGATCTTTCTTTCTAAGAAATCCATTTCTCATTCGGCTATTTTCATTCCCGAGTTTTTCATTGATAAGTTAAAGGGTATGAATGATCAACTCTTCAATAAGTTGTTAAAATCAATTGGTGTTCGAATCGTTCATTTAAAAACATTCAAACCCTTTCTTTTGGATAACCATAATCTTTCACAAAGATCGAAATTCTTGATCGACGAAAGAACAGTAGCACAATTTTTCTATCATGAGATGCCGGTGAATCGATTTATTATTGACTTATTCGAGAATGAAAAGAATTGCATGGAATTGTTCGATAACACTGATTTTTCGACGATATCCAACGATCGAGACAACTGGTTGAATCCCGTAAAACTATCTAATCAAAGCTCATCGAGAGCTTCTTTTTACAAAGCAAATACACTACAATTCTTCGATTATTCACATCATCCTCGGTTCAATTATAAGAAAAGATTACCTTATTATATGGAAAGGATTCATACAAAAAATCATAATCTTACATATGGACAATTATTCAATATTTCGCCCATCCACAGCAATCTATTTTCTTTGTCCATTAGTGAAATAAGACCTGTTCACTTGGAGAAAGATACTATTTCACTTATAAAGTCACAAGTATCTAACATATTCTTACCTAAATATTTGCAACAAAGCGGTAACCAAACGTTTGTATCAATCTATGACTTGTACAAATCTTTCGATTTACTAACTCGATTGAATCCATTTGTTCATGATAAAATAGATATTTCCTCGATCGAAGAGATTTCTACAACGCCTTTAACGAGAGAACGAATAGCCAATTTCGAAAAAACTTCTTGTCAGCCCTTCTTAAATAGATCCGATTTAGAAGAAAACAACTTCGATCAGTACCTTAAGGGGGGTTTCAGTTCAAACATGGGTCTTATTCAAACTCAATCTTATCGAGATGATTTACTATCCGAAATCTTTCTAAAAAGAAAAGATAAGAACCAGGAAATGCTTCATCGGATTCGAGATCGGTTTGTAAAATCTAGTTCAACAGAAGGTTCAAAAAACAGAATTGAGAACAAAGCCATAGATAAAAGAAGCACCCTTTTCAATTTCTCTAAAGAGGAACGGAATCTCTTACCATTTTGTTCACCGCGTTTGAATGAACGTGCTAAGAAACAAGAGATGCATAGGATCTCTCAAATAGAGAGTCTTTTTAAAAAATGGGATTTGTTCCGAGCATATACGCCATGGCTCTTGACTTCTGCATGGTGGAAATATCTTGAGAATCTACTTCTAGAGACTTTTCCGGAGATATTGCTAAATAGCAGTGATCAACTTGTATCTATTTTGCATGATATTATGCATAAATCGAATCTATCGTGGGCAATTTCTCATCAATTATGGGCACTTCTACAATGTAATCTGAGAACCAATATCTTGGATAAGTTTTTTTCTTTATGGAATCTTTGTTCATTCAAGGAAATGATTAATCAAAAGAATGAGTCATCGGTTCTATCTATATGGGCACATCTGAGATTGCTGAATGCTCGGGAGTATGAATATTCGATCCTTATCCTTTTTTTCGTCCTTGGATATTTCGTTCTTCGATATTCTTTCGTTGTTTCCTCAGCCTTTATTGAGTTACAGATACACCTTGAACGCATCAAAGATTTAATGGATCCGTCATACGCGATCGAGTTGCAAAAACTGATGGATCATCCTTTGCCTGGTCTGCTTTTCTCTATGGATATAAGGGACATATCCATCTATTTTCTGGACGAATTGATCTATTCTATGAGGAATAGAAAGTTTTATTCACCTATAAGAAGAGAGTTGAACAGATCGTGCTTCAGCATGGATATCTCTGGAAAAGAGAGAGAATTACTAGTTCAGTTTCTAATAACAGAAAAAAACATCTCTCAATTTGGATCGAATTTGACTCACAGTCATAATTTCTTCAAGAATGAATTTGATTATCAAATCACTGAACAGCCGGGACTTATTTACCTGATCTATTTAGCCGACACTTATCAGAAAGATCTAATGAATCACGAGTTCGATCAATCTCGTTTAACAGAAAGATGGGTCTTCCTCGCTTTTTGTCGGAAGATTACCTCTTCACAAATCTTTAGGGGTTTGAACCTCACATTTTATGGAAAACCTTTCTCACTCCACTTAGGATCATCCCTTTCCAAAGGGATTTTACTGATAGGTCCTACGGAAACCGGACGATCCTATTTGGTCAAGGGTCTAGCAGCAGACTCTTATGTTCCTCTGGTAAGAATATCCCTAAACAAGTTCCTGTATGACAAAGGTGAATATTCTAATTTCCTCGATATACGAAGTATGAATAATGTGGTGCAAAAAATGCACCAATTCAATCTCACCTTCGAATTGGCAAAAAGAATGTCCCCTTGCATAATATGGATTCCAAACATTCATGAACTGAATGTCAATTACTTAACTCACTTTTTCCTTGGTTTATTAGTGAACCATCTCTCTAGAGATGATGAGAAAGATTCTACTAGAAATCTTCTTGTTATTGCTTCGACTCATATTCCTAAAAAAGTGGATCCAGCTCCAATAGCTCCAAATCGATTAGACAGATCAATCAATGTTCGAATGCTTCCTATCCCACAACGACAAAAGGAATTTCCTATTCTTTTACGCAGCAAAGGGTTTGACTCGGAAAAAGAGTTGTCTTGTCCCAAGGAATTTGGATCTAGAACCATAGGTTCCAATGCACGGGATCTAGCAGCACTTGCCAATGAAGCCTTATCAATTAGTATTACCCAAAATAAATCAGTTATAGGCACTGATACAATTAGATTAGCTCTTTATAGACAAACTTGGGGTTTGCAATCTATAGATAATCAGGTTGGATCCGGTCAAAATTACGAAATACTTCCCTATAAGGTGGGAAAAGCTGTTATACAAAATACACTTAGAAGGAATTCTTCTATGAATCCTCTATCTATTAATAATGAATTATGGAAGAAAAGGTTTTCTTATTTGTCCAAATGGTATTTAGAACCTTCTATTGCTGGAACAACTATGAAGGAATTGACCATACTCCCCCATATTTTGGGTTGCTTGGCCGGATCAGCAGCTCGAGATTCCTGGTTTATATCGGGACAAAATAGAGAGAATTGGATTCCTCTCGATAGATTTGCTGAGCATGATTTCGATTTAGCTTCTGGTCTTTTAGAAAGTCTTCTGGTGGAGTTTCCATGGTTAGGAATATGCCGGGGTAAGCCTGATAAGAATCAAATCACATTTGCTCCTCAGCCCAAAACGAGAAATCATCTCAATGTGATGCGAAAAGGGGTTTATTCTATGGTCAATAAAATGTTTATATATAAAGAATATGAATTGAAGTTTCAACAAGAAACTCCCGGCGCAAAACAAATGGATGAAAAATTAGTCAATAACATAGTTTGGGCTCCTAGGATCTGGCGTCTTAGTTTTCTTCGCAGTAATCTATTTGATCGTACAAAAAGACCCAATGAATTGGGATTTTCGTATCAGTTCGGATTGTTTCAAGAGGAGCAGGCCAGTTACTGTAAAAGGGTTAGAGAGAATTTAGAGTCTCTCCAAAAAGGACCACATAAAAAGGGGTTTTATGTTCATGAGAGAAATCATTCTAACGCAAGACAAAAGAATCTACAACATATACAGTCTCAATTGGAAGATATATCATTACAAGAGCGGTTTGAAATAGGAATATTTCAATTTTCTATACAATATCAAATGCGATCTAAATCCTCTAATAAACCAATGTTCTTTCTAGGAAGACGATTTCTTTGGGATCCCACAGGTTTTCTATTTCAAGATCAGCACCTTGTGTTTTCACGTCGGGAATTTTTTGCAAATGAAGAAATGCTGAGAAGGCTTTATATTACTTACGGTTCAATAAGAAGACAAGAAAAACATCTCTTCCCTAAAAAAAGTATCCAAGGTGCTTTTCATAGATATAATTCAAAATTCATGACCAATTCGGTCATAAATTCGTGGAAACAATTGCCTCTTGCAGAAAAGGAACATATTGAGGCTTTCAAACGCATTCAAGCAATTGGTATCCGATTGAAACGTATACAGCCATATACTCCTACATTTCTATATCAACGTTGGTTGATTGAAAATCCGCAAGAAAAGGTTGATCGCTTCGAATTGTTAATTCATCGCCAAAGATGGCTTGAAACCAATAGTTCATTATCGAATGAATCTTTTCTTTATAATACTCTATCCGAGAGTTATAAATATTTATCAAATCTGTTCCTATCTAACAGAATGTTATTGAATCAAATGACAAGGACATTGTTGAAAAATAGATGGCTTTTTCCGAAGGAAATTGAACACTTAATTCATACAACAAAAGATAGATTTCACATATCTATTTTAGCCGGAAAAAATCTGTCATCATCGATGAAAGGGCAATGAAATGAAGTAGAACGAAATTGACCGGGTAGTAGGGTCGTGGAAACAAATGAGAAGTTCTACATCTGCTTCGATTTCAGATCCTATTCGAAAATGAATCCTTTCTCGGTCTTGTCCAAGAATGGAAAGTATGTTAGAAGAAGAAAAAAGAAGAACAAAGAGTTGATAGATCTTGAATTTGAAGATAGATTCCTTATTCCGAGATCTCGACCGTGTAAGAGTGAGCATAGCAAGGAATATGAGCCAAGTCAATTTGATTGAACTTAATGAGATATTCTCTACTATGCTTACCCCTTATTTCTTCGATTTTGGTTCTGGTACTTCTTTTTTTTCTTACACTTCCCATTCGGAAGAAAGGATCCCTTATTTGCCTATAGAGTCACAGGATTCAACATTGGTATAGTCGTTTAAGTTCGATCGCAACTCTCGGATCTTGCAAAACTTTAAGAGGGGTATATAGATTCTCCTCAATCTATGTCCTTAATTGCGTATACCTCATAATTAGTAAGAAACAAGCTTCATGCATTCTTTAATGGACATAAAAAGAAATAGAAACATTCCACCTGAGATTTGGTCTTTTTCATTTTTTCATTCAATTTCTCCCATATGTTCCTTTGTGGAATGTACTCCATCTGTTGGGTCACGGGGGGGGCATTTTCCCAGAAGTTTCTATTGATCTACCTGCATTTGTGTGATTCCTGTTGAGGTATCTACTCGGGGGATGGGTGCAGGGCGGACCATTTTGAAATGGACTTCTCCATTCATTAGATAGAGAAGATCGCCAAGATCTTGTGATCCACTGTCGAACCTATTCCAACAGCTTTAACTCATATCGTATATAGGGAATCGTCGGAATACTTCGTATCAACAGATATCGAAGAAATCGATCTCGGTACATTGAGATAATCAATTAGATCCGATATTTGTTATTGAATTGCTCATTCAATAAGCATTCTCAATATTATGCCTTGAAGAGGACTCGAACCTCCACGCTCTTTAGCACGAGATTTTGAGTCTCGCGTGTCTACCATTCCACCATCAAGGCATCCCGAAAGTGAATCATATTCCATGAGTATGATATCTATATTACGATCATCTATCATTATAGATGGAATGTAGAATCTATGACAAAGATAGAGTATTGGGGTATTTATATCGATCGGTTATATAGGTCCAAGCCTAATATATCACCAACTTCTTTCGATTTTCATTATCCGGAGGATATTTCATATACATCAAAAATATGCACGATCGAACATCTTTTCTTTTTCGATTCAATAGAAGCCTAGAGAAGCGAACATGGTACCCAAATAATGATATGTCAAAAGCAGGTTCGATCATATGTGCGCATATATCGATTCCTAAATAGAATGGAACGACGTAGATATCTATCTACATACGTTCGAATGACCTTTTCCCATAATGAAAATGTACATAGCCCTATTAATAACCCTATTCTAGTCTAGAATGAACTTCTAATTCGATGATCAAGTTGATCTCATAATTAGAAGTTCATCTCAGAATCTCGGCCTATTCCCATTTTGGGCGGGACAAATCGACTAATTCTTCCGGATTGAACGAATAAATAGACCTTAAAATAAGGTATCCTGAGCAATTGCAATAATTGGGTTCATTACTATTCCCAGTGTAGTAGATGCTGTTACACATACAATCATACTCAATTCGATAGAATTTTTTGATATGAAAGAAGATGGAGATCTTCTATAATTTTGCACGTGAGGAGTTATTTCTTTGTTTCGCTCAGTCATTAATAACTTGATTATTTTTAGATAATAGTATATAGAAATAACGCTCATAAGGGGTCCTATCGAAACCAATAAATATGAGCCTGCCTGCCACCCGCACCAGAATAGATAAAGTTTTCCAAAAAAACCTGCTAATGGAGGAATACCTCCTAAGGATAGTAAACATAAAGCTAAAGAGAAAGCCGAAAAAGGATCTTTCGTATATAATCCTGCATAATCTCGAATGTTATCAGTTCCTGTGCGTAGACCAAATAATACAATGCAAGCAAAAGTTCCTAAATTCATGAAAATATAGAACAGCATATAAGTTATCATGCTTGCATATCCATTCTTTGAGTCTCCAGCAATTATTCCAATAATGATATATCCAATTTGACCCATGGACGAATATGCAAGCATACGTTTCATGCTCGTTTGGGTAATAGCAATTAAATTGCCTAATATCATGCTAAGAATAGCTAATATTTCCAAAAGAAGATGCCATTCGTTCGATGAAAAGTAGAAAATAAGATCGAAAATTCGAGTGGCTAAAGCTGAAGCAGCTACTTTCGAAGTAACAGAAAGAAAAGCAACGACTGGAGTGGGAGAGTTAGAGTCGAAAAGAGGATCCCTCACTCCTTTCTCTCATTCAAAACCGTGCATGAGACTTTCATCTCGCACGGCTCCTAAGTGATAAAAAAAGAAAGGACATAATCATCTTATTCCTTTTTCATTACCTTCCTCGCGTATGTATAAGACCGAATCGATTCAATTTATAGAAAAGGATTACTAATCCTTAACTTCCCGAGGAATCCTCCATCAGCGGTTCCCATAGTGAATCACTGACTTTCTCGATCTTTTTGACTGTAAGAACAAGTCAAAAAGATTGAGAAATAGAACCATCTGATTTTATTCGTTCTCAATAGCCATGAGATAATCATCTTAGGGTGATCTTTTTGTCGACGGATGCTTCTATTACACTCGTAGTCCTTGAAGGATGAAAACTGACTATGTAGCATTTACATCGAGAATGAAAGTATTGTATACGTCATTAGTCTGATCCTTTGTAAGAACTACCCGTAATAACTGACTTGCAAAATATCTCTGTTTATTCAAAGATATTAGTTATTTTTGACCTTGCTTTACCTTAATTGTTATTTCAACAAAAATCTCGCGAATAACTTTTGGTAAAAGTTATGCCTTAGCCCGAGTGGGGATAACAGTCTTTTTCTCTTCCGCATGTCCATAGAGTTTTTATAGATCTAAACATCTCTAAAAAAGATATATATCCGCTTATTATAGGGGTAATAATTCGTCGAACGAATCGCACTCCTTCATATACGTCAGGGGTCCATTGATGAAAAGGGACTAGAGAAAGCTTGAATCCAATTCCTACAGCTATGGATATGAGCGCAATCAAAATTCCTGGGGAGTTATACATTTGTGTATTTATGAGACCATTTACTACTTCTTGAAGCTCAATCTCTCCCCCGGATAGACCGTATAGCCAAGAAAAACCATAAACCAGAATAGAAGAGCTTGCCCCACCCATAAGTAAATATTTCATAGTAGCCTCATTAGACCGTACATCTCTCTTGGTATATCCAGATAATAGATAAGAACATAAACTGAAACATTCCAGAGCTACGAAGATAGTGACTAAATCATTAGCACCACATAAAACCATTCCCCCTAGAGCAGCTGTTAATAGGAATAACAGGAACTCTGTTATAGCCATTTCTGTACATTTGATGTACTCCACGGATAGAGGAATACATAGAGTTGAACATAGTAAAATGAGAAATCGAAAGATTTTGCTGAAATTGCTCGTTTGGAAATTACCCAAAAAGCTAATCATAGGTTCTTCTCTCCATCGAAATAATAAGACCGTTATGCTCATTACTAAACTTGTTAAAGAGATGAAATAGAACCAAGGTGTATCTTTTTGATCAGAGGTTAGATCGATCATCAGAAGAAGAATTAGGCCGAGAATTAGGATACATTCTGGGAAAATAGAACCTCCATGGAAGAGAAGCAAATGAAACTCTTTCATAAAAATGATCTCAGGGTATAATTGAAAATGAAGTTTTCATTTTGTACATGCCAGATCATGAATTAGTAACTTCATTCAATCTCCGAAAAAGTCTCAATCTTTTTCAACTTTCTATTCTTGGAATAGGAGATTTGCATAATCCTCATGAATAGGATCAAATCTTATCTCAGAATCTTATTCTTTATTAAGCAAGCCCCCCCCCGACGAGGGCTTGGTTGATCTAGGATTTATGTTTCATCCTTGTTTTCTTTTATCTTTCGTTCGTTCCGATAGACATATTGATCAATTTCGAAGAAATATTTCTCTTTCGAATCGATCTATCTGTATAGATCAGATAGATCTATCCATATAGATAGATCTCGATCCTGTTCATAGATTAACGGAAATGTGCAAAAGCTCTATTGGCCTCTGCCATTCTATGAGTCTCTTCCTTTTTGCGTATAGCATTGCCATTCCCTCTGGCGGCATCCATTAATTCGTAACTCAATTTGAAAGCCATATTTCGACCCGGCGGACGTTTTCGAGATGCCCCTAATAACCAACGAATGGCAAGTGCTTTTCCTTGTGTAGATCTGATTTCAACGGGAACTTGATAAGTCGATCCACCTACACGTCTTGCTTTTACTGTTACATTGGGAGTTACTCCCCGTATCGCTTGGCGTAAAACAG